CACATCGACGGGGAGGTTTGGCACCTCGATGTCGGCTCATCGCATCCTGGGGCGGTAGCACGTCCCAAGGGTTGGGCTGTTCGCCCATGAAAGCGGTACGCGAGCTGGGTTCAGAACGTCGTGAGACAGTTCGGTCCATATCCGGTGTAGGCGTTAGAGTATTGAGAAGACTTCTCCTTAGTACGAGAGGACCGGGAGAGACGCACCGCTGGTGTACCAGTTATTGTGCCAACAGTAAACGCTGGGTAGCCAAGTGCGGACAGGATAACCGCTGAAAGCATCTAAGTGGGAAGCCTACTTCAAGATGAGTACTCTTACCATTTTATGGTTAAGATCACGGTAAGATTAACCGTTAGATAGGCGTCAAGTGTAAGTACAGTAATGTATTCAGCTGAGATGTACTAATAGATCGAAAGCTTAATAAAGTCAATTAAAATATGTAGTATAAATTATGTCTTGATACTTATAGCGTAGTGGAACCACTCCAATCCATCTCGAACTTGGTTGTTAAACGCTACAGCGGCAATGATACTTAAGAGAAAACTTTTTGGGAAAGTAGCTCAGTATCAAGACTACTATGAGCATTCAATAATTTCAATATGTATTTCTAATTACATTTTTACGTTATTTGAAATAATTTGTAGATTTTTTATAAATGTTTCTTGTTTGATTAAATAATTATTCAATGTATTAGAGTGAGTATATAATGGCTTAACAATAAAAGGTATATCTAAACATATCATATAGAATATTCAGTTTTAGAAATATAGTCTACAGTGTACTTAACATATCTTATTTTTTAGATCATTAAAATACCAAAAATTATATTTTATATGATAAAAATTCTAATTTTTGCTATTTACGAGAAAATTCCTCCATTACCTAGATGAGGATTTAATTAATTGTTTTTTTTAAAGCTTAGATATGAAAATATAATCAAGTGTATTTTTATTACCCTTGCAGTTACTAGCTGTTAGTTGCATAATTTAAATTACAAGGATGTGTTTTTTTTAGTACTTTATATTAATCTTATAACCTATAACTTAATGCCTTGTAACATATCTTGGCGTGTTGTTAAATATCTAATGATTTGATCATTTAATTTCATAGATTTTTCTATTATTTTTATAATTTCACCATTTCCTTCATAATTCATCTGTACATAAATTCCATCATAATAGTGATTTATATTATATTTTAAATTACGTCGACCACGATGTTGTATAAAGATGTTCTTTCCACCGCTTTGTTTAATTAGTAGCTTATATTCATTGACTAGAGATAAGTTCTTATCTTCGTTTACGTCAGGTTTTAAAATATATATAGTTTCATAGTTATTTAATGTCATAGTAAAGTATTGAAATTTATAATTGGTTGTCAATTTGTATTCTAACTGCTTGAGAAATCACAGGGATTTTTGCATACTTACCTTCAATTGATTTGATCACGCTATATACTATAGTTGATAAGACAAACCAAAATAATGTGTTGCATAACATTAATCCGTATAAGCTCATTCTGAATTCTATGGGTAAAGCTCTAAAGGTAGCACCTAATAAGGAATTAATTAAAAATAATAATATAGATTGTAATACATTAAATCTAATAAATGGACGATTAGGTACAGGGCTTTTTGTTCTTACAAATAAATAATATAATACAAAAAATATAATAAATGCTAGTGCAGGATTAGTTACATAAAAGATTACAATAGGCATTAGGGTCTTTTTGTATATACTCATTAAACTGAATGGATAATCGGGCAAAATTTGCTGTCCAAAATTTTGTAAACCTTCTAATAGTGGAAGCCAATAAGGTAATATAGATCCTAGTCTATCTACTATAGTAATATATTCTTTATTCTCTTTATTAAAAGATTTAACTATAAAATTATATGACTGATATATTGCTATACAAAGTAGTACAAAAATAAATGTAAATATAAAAGCAATTGTCCATACAGGTAATTGATTAAGCATGATAGATATTCTAAGTATTATATGTTAATAATGTAACTAAAAAATATGCAGTTTTTTGTTGTTAATCCTATATGTTGTTATCCAAAATATTGCAATATAATTTTTATAGATTTTACTATAGATTTATAATATTTTTCAAATTCTGTTAATATAAAATTTATAACTATTAATTATGACGATGGAATTGTTTTCTTTATTGAGATCATTTGATAAGCCTTTAAATATAGGAAATAAGTCTTTTAATTCTAGACTTATGTTAGGTACAGGTAAATTTAAAGATCTTCAGCAAACTCAAGCTAGTATAAATATGAGTTCAGCAGATATTGTTACTGTAGCTGTACGTAGAGCAAAGTATGCAAAATATATCGGTAAAAGTAATTTAATTGATGGCTTAAATTGGAAGAAATTATGGCTTTTGCCAAATACAGCTGGTTGTACAACAGCTGAGGAAGCAATTAAAATAGCTTATCTTGGTCGTGAAATGGCTAAAAGGATAGGTCAATTAGATAACAATTTCGTAAAGCTAGAGGTTATTTCAGATCCTAAATATTTGTTGCCAGATCCTTTAGGAACACTAAAAGCTGCAGAGTATCTAGTAAACAATGGTTTTACTGTTTTACCCTATATTAATTCAGACCCTATACTAGCTAAGCATTTAGAAGATATTGGTTGCTCAGCTATTATGCCTTTAGGTTCACCTATAGGCTCTGGCCAAGGTTTACAAAATATTCAAAATTTACAAATTATTATTGAGAATACTAAAGTACCTGTTATTATTGATGCAGGTATAGGTACTGCTAGTGAAGCAAGCAGAGCAATGGAGATAGGTGCATCTGCTGTTTTATTAAATACAGCCGTTGCGAAAGCTTCTTTTCCCTATTTAATGGCTAAAGCAATGAATTTAGGTGTATTGTCTGGACGCATTGCTTATTTAGCAGGGAGAATGAGTTTGCAAGATAAAGCTCTACCTAGTTCTCCCCTGCAAGATATGATCTATAGTTAATTATTTTTCTTATTATATTAACAATTATGCGTTATTTAATTTATAAGTTTATACTTGATATAAATCTATACACTTTGTAAAGTAAACATATTAATATAGGAGCCTAGTAGAATGACAATTTTAATCATAGATAATTACGATAGTTTTACTCAAAATTTAGTCCAATATGTAGGACATTTAGGTTTTTCTATAAAAATTGCTAGGAATGATGAAATATCTGTAAAAGATATAGAGTTTATTAACCCTCGCTATATTATTCTGTCACCAGGTCCAGGCACACCACAGAAAGCAGGAAATTTATTAAATTTAATAGAAAACTATGCACATCGAGTACCCATATTAGGTGTATGCTTAGGTCATCAAGCCATAGGTCATATATTTGGTGGAAAAATAAAGCAGTTAGGTAAGCCTGTGCATGGAAAAGTAAGTAGAATTTGGCATAATAATAATGATTTATTTAAGCATTTACCTAATCCTTTTTATGCTGCTAGGTACCATAGTTTAATTGTTGATACTCATGATTTTCCGGATGATTTAGAAATAACTGCATGGACTGAAGAAGGTTTAGTTATGGCATGTAGACATAGAAAATATAAGTATTTACAGGGTGTACAATTTCATCCAGAAAGTGTATGGACACAAAATGGCCATCTTATAGTCCAAAATTTCTTATTTCATCAATTGTGATTGTTAGTGATGGAAACAATATATGACTTCTGAATTAATATAAAATCATTCTCAAATGCTAATGAACCTCTATTAGTAGAACCTGTCAAATGTAAATTATGTTTACCTATACTGACCCAAATTTGTGAATATGATATATAACTAGTAATAGTAGTTATCATTAAAATCAAAAATCCTGTATAAACAATAGGTATACCAGGATCTGTTTTAATTTGAATACCTGTGCTTGTCATTATCTCTTGTACCTGAATAAGACTGTTATTAATATAAAAAATTTGATTTTTATTAACTTCATCAATTAACTTACCATTACTATTATAAATATTAATATTATCTTGTAAATTGTAAATCACAAGGAATATAATTTCCTTATTCTTAATAGGTATTCTAGAGATCCATATGCTCTTACCATTTATTTCTCTTTTTTCAGTTGTTTGCTGTATATTATATTTCTGTCCTATATTTAAACGTAAGGCATTAATTTGCCAATCAGTTTGGTAAAAAGATATGTGATTGAAAATTAAAGGTTTATTGACTGAAATTTGTTTTTCGATAATTGTTCTACCTGTGTTATTTAATATTTTTATCTTTGAAAAAAATTGTTTAATAGATTTATCTTTATTATAATCAATCCAAAAATTATTAATCTTTCCTGTAATATTTATAGGTAATCTAGCCAATTGGCCAACTTTAATTATATTTTTAATATGGAAAATTTCTCCTTTAGGTATCATTTCTTGACCTGTAAAGCCATATAATAAGCCTATTAAAGATCCACAGATAGTTAAAATAATACTAATATGGACAAAAATAGGCGCAATTCTTCCAAACAATCCTTGATGACCATAAATCTTATTTTTTTGATGAAATAAAAAATAGTTCTTTTTATTAATAGAATAAATAATATTAGATATGTATTTGCGTCGGAATGTTTGTAAATTGATTGATTTTTCTAATTTGCTATTGGATTTTGAGAATTTCCAGTTTCTTGCATATTTTAAGCTAGGTAGTTGGCGCGAAAGAGTGCAGCCAGTTAAACTTAGAAAAAATAAAGATAGTAGTAGTAAAAACCACCAATTATCATAAAGATGATCTAGGCCACTTATAATAATGATTTTCCAGTTAAATTGTAGTACAGAGAAATTTTCATTTATACTTGGATAGGTATTCTTATAATATTCTAAAGTTTGATTTTGTTCTATAAATGTGCCTAACATGCTAAAAATAGATATACATAATAAAAGAAAAATAGAAAAATTTAAATTACTGAATTTCTTGGTTATAGCCCAGAAAAGACTTTTTAATTTATTTATTGTCATAAGAGTTAATTATAATTTTTAAGAAAAAAGTTGATTTAATAGTGAAAATGTACCAATACTAAGTGTTATAGATCCACCTAATGAAATACTTTTATTCCATAATCGATTGAGAGTAGTGAAATTTTGGTAATGGTTGATTAAATTAAGTAAGGCTATTATCGGCAAGATAAGACCTATTATATAAAATAATATATATATTAATCCCCACAAAAGATTAGATGTGAACGAAATCCAAAACAATATAGTTGTTAATATAGGTGTGCTACATGGTATAGAAGAAAATCCAATTACAGTACCCATAATAAAAAAATTTATTTGACTATTCTTCTTGAAAATAGTTTTATTATAATTTGTATTTATAATATTAAGATTCAAGATTTGCAATAGATATAGTCCTAAAAATATTATAATACTTGATGAGACTATTGGTAATGATTTAAATATCCATTTGTATTGATAATCTATAAAATAAATTAAGATTATCATGAATAAAAAACTACTTATTAAGCCAGTTGAAAATAAAAATAAGCTGAGATAATTGTTTTTTTGCGAGGATATATACGATATAGTTAGTGGTGCTATAGATATAAAACATGGATTTAAGCTTGTTATAGAGCCACCCACAATTAATAAAAATAAAGTTAATGCATTAAAGTAGTTTAGGTCTGTTGACAGAGTATATGAAAAATATTGTTCTATATAGAATAATTTTATTTGTATGTTATTTAATGAGTTCATTGGTTAATGAGTTTTTGTATTAATAAGTGAAGATACCAAAAATCTCCCCAGGAAGGATTTGAACCTACGACCAATCGGTTAACAGCCGACCGCTCTACCACTGAGCTACTGAGGATTAAACTGAGTATCAATATAACAAATTAAGACTAATATATCAACCTATTAATAATCTTTAATTAGTATCTTACAAGACCTTTTTGATATAATTTATTAATTGTGATATAGTTGTACTACCTTTAAAGCGGACGTGGTGGAATTGGTAGACACGTTAGATTTAGGTTCTAGTGAGTTTTTCTCGTGAGAGTTCAAGTCTCTCCGTCCGCATGTTTGAAAATTAAGACCAACGTTGAATAATTATTTTAATGGATCCATCAGGTAATCGTTCTTGACTTAATTCATTAAATCCTTCTTTTATACTTGTATAATGAATAGATTTTACTGCATATTGCTGCATCATATTATCAAAAAAACATTCAAATGATAATGGCTGTTCCCACATTTGCGGGTCTGCAATTAGATTATATTCGTGGCCATCCCAAATAAAGCCTAATAGATTTTCTTGATTATTTTCAGCAATTATATCTACAGTTTGAGTATTGCCATTTAAATCTTTAATGTATCGTTGTTCGCAGCTGTAATTATAACCTAATTCCCTCAGAGTAGCTTTAAGTATAGATAGATTATTGATCTTTGTTTTTATTCTATTAAAATGTGACATATAAATTGATGTAATAACTAAAAAGTTTTTATTATGACAAATAATATAATATTAAAACTATTTATGAATAAGTTTAATTATTTGTATCTTTTATTAAGTGTTATCGATTAATAAAAAAAGGTCAAGTGTAACTATTTTTTTTATTAATAAACTTAGTGAGCTTAGTAAAAAAAATATACTTATACTTTACAATTATTTAGTGTAGCTGTAATAATATTACTAACAAGAGTAAAAAACCTTGGGAAGTATCCTTAATCTATCCTAAAAAACAAAAATTATTATGACTGCTACTTTAGAAAGACGCGAAAGCGCAAGCCTGTGGGAACGTTTCTGTACTTGGATTACTAGTACTGAAAACCGCCTATATATCGGTTGGTTTGGTGTACTAATGATCCCAACACTATTAACAGCTACATCAGTATTCATCATTGCATTCGTTGCTGCACCACCAGTTGATATTGATGGAATCCGTGAACCAGTTGCAGGTTCTCTTCTATATGGAAACAATATTATTTCTGGTGCTGTAATTCCTAGCTCTGCAGCTATTGGAATCCACTTTTACCCTATTTGGGAAGCTGCATCTTTAGATGAATGGCTATATAATGGTGGTCCTTACCAATTAATTGTTCTACACTTTTTATTAGGTGTATGCTGTTATATTGGACGTGAATGGGAATTAAGCTACCGTCTAGGTATGCGTCCTTGGATTTCAGTTGCTTTCACAGCACCTGTTGCAGCAGCAGCAGCAGTATTCCTTGTATACCCAATAGGTCAAGGAAGCTTCTCTGATGGTATGCCTTTAGGTATTTCAGGTACATTCAACTTTATGCTTGTATTCCAAGCTGAGCACAACATTCTAATGCATCCTTTCCATCAATTAGGTGTAGCAGGTGTATTTGGTGGTTCTTTATTCAGTGCTATGCACGGTTCTCTAGTAACTTCTAGTTTGATTCGTGAAACAACTGAAAATGAATCAGCTAACAACGGTTATAAGTTTGGTCAAGAAGAAGAAACTTATAATATTGTAGCTGCTCACGGATATTTTGGTCGTTTGATCTTCCAATATGCAAGTTTCAATAACTCTCGTTCATTACATTTCTTCTTAGGTTTATGGCCTGTATTAGGTATCTGGCTTACAGCTATGTCTGTAAGTACAATGGCGTTTAACTTAAACGGATTCAACTTTAACCAATCTGTTGTTGATAGCCAAGGCCGTGTAATCAATACTTGGGCTGATATTTTAAACAGAGCTAACTTAGGTATGGAAGTAATGCATGAGCGTAATGCACATAACTTCCCATTAGATTTAGCTTCTAATGAATCATTACCAGTAGCTTTAATAGCTCCTTCAGTTAATGGTTAATTTTAAAACTAAATTATATTGCTTAGCCTTAGCATAAATTAAGCTAAAACCGTTGCATTATTTAAATAATGCAACGGTTTTTAAATTTATAGACAGGTTTCTTCAACTAATTGAGAATATAATATTAGCGGGGCAATATAGTTGGCTTTTAGTCTTAGTAAGCTTATTTTATTTATATGATCATAATATAGAAAAGATTTATGATTATATGGTTTATTTTTTTTGTCTGTACCGTGTGTAACTTTTTTGTTATACAAGGGGATTTTTCTGTTGAATTGTTTATTGAAGAACAAAGACTTAATATTTTTATGAATTAATAAATTTTTGTCCCATTGATTATATTCTTTTGATTTATGAACATTATGTAATAAGTAATTTTTTAGATATATATTTGCATAATTCTTGTAATTGCATAATTCTTGTAAACTTTGACCTCTACGTCTTCTTGTGAGCTCGACTAAACCTAGTTCTGATAACTGTACAATACGAGGTTTACTGTGATCACCTCTCAGAACTTTACTAAAATGTTCTAGTAATTGTAATCGGTCTTTTTGAGATTGCATATCAATAAAATCTACAATTATAACTCCATTAATATTCCTCATTCTTAGTTGATATGCAATTTCGATAGCAGCATAAAAATTAGTTCTTAAAATAGTCTCTTTAGAATTGTCTGTTTTATTAAATGATCCAGAATTCACATCTATAACTGTAAGTGCTTCATTGCTTTCTATAATAATATAGCCACCAGAACTTAAATGAACTTTGGATTGTAATGCATGAAAAATAGCTTCTTTGACATTAAATTGGTTAAGTATACATTCCTGTTTATCGTATAATTGTAATTTTGTTTGTACTATAGATAGTTTCCACTTGTTAAAAAAATAATTCAGTTGCTTTAAACCCAATACGGAGTCAATAATGATTTTTTGAACATTTCTGTCATGAAAATCTCTAATGACAGTCTTAACCAGATCTTTGTCTTTATAGATAAGTTTGGGTTGGTATGTATATATAACAGATTTTTCAATAAAATGCCATTGATTTTTTAAATTCTGAAGATCTTCAATAATAATATCTTCTGCAACTCCTATGGCTGTGGGTTTTATTAATAAACCCATTGTTACAGGTTTTAATAATAGAGCTAGTGAATAAAGATATAAACGTTCATTTTCATCATATATTTTATTTGATATCTGAATGCCATTGCCAAATGGCATCAATATCATATATTTGCCAAATAAATTTATATTTGTAGTTAATCTAGGCCCTTTATTTAATGTTGGTTCTTTTACAATCTGTACTAGTATTAATTGGTTAATAGATAATATATCTGTGATTCGATTTATATTACGTTGCCTTTTTAAGCATTTAAGATCATTAACATGTATAAAGCCACTTTTACCTGACTTACCCATCTTGATAAAAGCGGCGTTTATACTAGAAAAAATCTTTTGTACAGCACCTATGTATATATCATTTACCTGATATGTATTTTTAACAAGAATAATTTCTTGAATTTTATTGTTCTGTAAAATAGCTGCTATATTATTAAAATAAGATACAACAATTTTTTTTACCATTCTATAAATATAGCTAGGGATGAATAATATAAGATTCTATACGGATAATTCATTATATTTATGTATATGTCTATATAGGATATACACTTACTTTTTTATGTTTTTTGTTGAAAATTTCGAACTTGACTTTACCAGAAATTAATGAAAATAGAGTATCATCTTTACCTATTTTTACATTATTGCCAGCTTTCACATAAATTCCTCTCTGCCGTATAATTATAGTGCCAGCATTGACTTTTTCTCCGCCATATCTTTTCACACCTAATCTTTTTGATCGTGAATCACGTCCATTTTTTGTACTACCGCTACCTTTTTTGTGAGCCATGATATCCTTTGCCTTGTTATATTTAATCTATTTATTCATTATTAATAGAATGTATTAAGAGTCTAGTTAATATTTGTCTATGTCCTTGTTTAACTTTTTGGTTCTTTTTGGGCTTCATTTTAAATACAGTAATCTTGCGCCCTTTTAGATGCTTTAATATAGTAGCCTTTATACAGGTAGATTTTATACATGGTTGGCCAACTTCAATTTTATTTTTGTCGTGCTTTAATAAAATTCTATTGAATTGTATGATATCTCCAGGTTGACCACCAGTATAATTTACATCATAGAATTTACCGGGTTCTACCCATAGCTGCTTACCAGATGCTTCGATTATTGCATATAACATAAGAATTTAAAGTTAGTGAATAATAAAATTTTTTTTAATAAATTATATAACCTTGATATTAATTTATATTGAAATATAGCATACCATATTATATTTATACTTTGATAGCGTATATCTTGCTAGCTTCATTTTGAGTTCTAGTATGGTATTTGTGTTTGATTAATGCTATTTGTTTACCTGTTATATTATAATGCTTAAAATAATTTCCTTGTATTATTGTACCATCAGGTAGTAAAAAACAGTTATCTTGCTTTAACTGTCCATATAAAGGTCCTTTAAATAGATAAAATATCTCAGCTTTTTTAAGTCTAAATTGACCATACTTTTCTCTTGCGATTAAGTATAAAGTATATTCTTTATTTTTAATAAATATATATAGTTTATAATTGTACTCCTTTATAACTAATCCAGTCTGTAATTGATAAATATATATTTTGTACTTAAAATTCGTTTGAGAGTACTTTTTTGATAAATCTAAATAATTGTCTATACCTTCTGGGCTATATATTTCTATATTATCTTTTCGACCGATTAAATTTAGGCTTGATAGTAGTCCAATAAGTCCACTTATGCTATCTGTGTCTAATTTAGTAAAAATAATTTTGCTAATGTTATTTATTTTGAGATTCTTTTTTATTAAAGTATGTTGACAACCCTCTTGACAATTAAATAACCAGATCTCTTTTGATTGTATTAATTTGAGAGCAAAACTTTTATTGATTTTATGTAAATTAGGCAAATGATTATTTAAAACAATTTGATCCATAGACTAAAATATCTGTTAAGTTTTCATTAAATTAAACTAATTTTGTCTCTCTATTGAAATCAGTATATACAAAACTGTTTTGTTTATCGTTTAATAATGATTTAGCTAAAGAAACTGACTTTTTGGCAGCTATTCGAGCTTTTCGCTTCCAATTAGCTTTTCTAGATCTAGATTTTGATTTTGAAGTACGTTTTTTAGGTACAGCCATAATAGGTAACAACTTTCGTGATTATATGATTTATTTATTATTTAATTATAAAATGATTTACAGTACATTGAAAGACCTTATCTGTATTTATATATATTATAATTTTTAAACAAAAAGCAGAAAAAATACATATATTGTAGTTTTCCTACTTTAATAATAAATGTAATTCTATTACTAAACTTTTTTACATACTTTTGAATTGCTGTATAGCTATTCTTCCTATATTGTATAAAGCCCAAGAGCCAGCAGCTAAAACTGGAGTTAGTACAATTAGAAGTCTTATATCCATTATATCTCCTTAATAAATTGATACAGAACTAAATTATATTATAATCTGATTACATGAAATAACGTTATATCTGTTTATTTCTTTACTATATTATCTTAGTATACAAAATGATATTTACAGTATATATTAAATATTAATTGTTATGATATACAAATATAATTGAACTATATGAGAGATTTGCCCTTTACTTTAGATCAGTTAAGAATTTTAAAAGCTATTGTAAAAGAAGGAAGCTTTAAACGTGCAGCGGATAGTCTATATGTATCACAACCAGCTATTAGTTTACAGATACAGAATTTAGAGAAGCAATTAAATATACCTCTATTTGAGCGCACTAATAAAAAAGCTACCTTAACAGAAGCAGGTAATTTATTATTAAGGTATGGTAGTCGTATTTTAGCATTATGTGAAGAAACTTGTCGTGCTTTAGAAGATGTACAAAACTTACAAGGAGGTACTCTTGTTATAGGCGCTAGTCAAACTACAGGTACTTATTTAATGCCACGATTAATAGGATTATTTAGGCAAAGATATCCTCAGGTTAATGTTCAATTGCAGGTACATTCAACCCGTCTGATATCATGGAGTGTTGCAAATGGCCAGGTAGATTTGGCTGTTATAGGAGGAGAAGTTCCTAATGAACTTAAAGAAACTCTTCATGTCACTTCATATGCTGAAGATGAATTGGCACTTATTTTGCCAACTTCCCATGTATTTTCTAAAGTGTCAGATATTCAAAAAGAAGACTTGTATAGATTGCGTTTTATAGCTTTGGATACACAATCTACAATTCGTAAAGTAATAGATAAAGTCTTAAATCAGCATGATATAGATAGTAGTAGGTTTAAGATAGAAATGGAACTTAATTCTGTAGAAGCAATAAAAAATGCTGTTCAATCAGGTTTAGGTGCTGCTTTTGTTTCTGTCTCGGCTATTGCAAAGGAACTAGAATTGGGCATATTACATTGGGCTAGAATAGAAAATGTAACTATTAAAAGAATGTTATCGATAATTATCAATCCTAATCGCTATAAATCTAAAGCAGCAGAAACTTTTAGCCGTGAGATTTTGACTCTTTTTGTAACACCTCCCCAAGATAAGGTGTTTACAGAAAATTAGCTATATATTTATAGTGATAAAGTATTTATATTGTGTGTATCTAACTGTGATCTAAACTCGCCTGTCATAACAAATATTAATCTAAGCTTAAGCCACTGAATAAAGTCTTTGTCTAATGAAATAATAGCTGCATAAGAGATAGGTTGTTTTTGATTAAAAGTTATATTGTTTTTTATAAAGTCTGGATTACGAATAAGCCAAAAGTCTATGTCTTTGTTAATACTATTATAGTAATTGGTTCTTTCTCGAAGAATTTCTTCTACAGGTTCTTCATGTGTTAAAAAGTTTACGCTAGCAAGCGCAAAATAATAATTGTACATCGTTCTATTTGTCAAATAACTTATTTTTTTATTATAATATATATTATATGATAGTCAGTGATCAATATAATTGTTTTAATATTTTAGTATATTAATTATGTTTTATATAATTATGTATAAAATTTAGGTAAAGTTAAGATAGATTATAAGTTATAGTGAATATAGTATGACAAGATTATGGCCTACAAATTCAGGTACAGATTTAAATAATGAAGTAGCTTATTTATTTTTTAATATAAAAAATAAATTCTCAAATAATTTAGCAAATTATACAAGCTTTTCCCTTTATACAGATTTACTAAATATTCGTAGTAAACAAGTATTATTTGAATCTTTTTTAGATGAATTAGAAATATTGATTTTAGACATTGTTGAATTGAATCTTAGTCCTGAAAATCTTAAAGCTTTAAATTATAAGATAGTATGCGACCTAATTAAGAAATCTAAAAAGCGTTTTTTAGAATCTTTAGTAGATACTAAAAGTATATTAAAAAAATATACACCTTTAAATCTTTTTACGGAAGATAATTACCTAAGTTTAATAATTTCTGAGTATAAGATTATATTTCAAAAATTATTGATTTATATAGTTTTTGGTTCTTCAGCTATTCAAGATAATACCTTAGGTTTTACCTGTACTAGTACACCTAGTTCTTATGTTGCTATTCTGTTAGAAACATCATTAATACAGTTAAGCAATTTAGTTCTTTACTTAGTATTAGATAGTTGCACAAGTTTATTGCAAATATCAGCTTTTTTAAATGAATACAAGTTATGTAACCCTTGCTATCTTTCTATAAGATCACTAGCTTATTTTAAGAATGCTTTAACCTATCAAAATTTAATTTATTTATATATTGACTACCCTAAAAGTATTTATAATTCTCGCTATCGTGTGCTTTTAATAAGTTCACATGGTATTATTGCTAAATATATTTATAGTTCTAGATTTGAAGATATGATTAATTTATCAACAGGTCAGTTCTTTACTATTCTTTTTATTGAAATACAAGATTTAATAATACCAAAGTTGGAGGAGATTTTGTTAATCTTAGGTAAAATTATTTTATATATATTTATTAATTTATGCTCAAATTCCTTTATACTAATAATTAAAATTATTACTTCTCGATTATATACAAGAGAAGAATAAATACTATATATAGTATGTTATTTATTGTAATATTTATAGTACCTGAAAATCGATATAATAATTTTATTAAATATTTTATTTCATTATAATGACTGATATCATAGAAAAGAATCAAAGGATTTTAAATAAATTAGTAAATATTAAGTCTAGAGGTTTCAATTCTTTCAATGAGCAATTAAAACTCATCAATCAGATAATTGATGATGGCTCAGAAGATCTATTGGTAGATTTATTGATTAAAAAATGTATTTTTAATAAGGAATCACCTGATTATTTAGATGGCATTATTTTTGAAATTTTACGTAAATTAGATAACCAGTCTGTTTTAAATAAGTTAGATAGTTATTTTCAAGATGGTTTAATAGAGTTTCAATCTTCTTTAAGAATCGATTATCAGCCTTTACAAGATATGCTTATGCTTCAAAGTTTTAAAGAAGCTGATAAATTAACTCAATCATATTTGTGTAAACTTGCTGGTTTAAATGATTTTAGTGAACGTAATTGGCTTTATTTTACAGATATTTTTATGTTGCCATCAGAAGATTTATCTACCATTGATATGTTGTGGCGCTTATATTCTCGTGGTAAATTTGGCTTTTCTATTCAAAGGAAAATTTGGTTATCTAATGAAAATAATTGGGAAATATTCTGGAATAAAATTCAATGGAAAGATTCAGGAATACCACGAAGATATCCAGATGATTTTATCTGGAATATTAATGCACCAGAAGGGCATTTACCTTTGTTTAATCAACTCAGGGGTGTGCAGGTGTTATCAGCTTTATTTAATCATCCAGCGTGGGATATAGAATAATTATGTTTTTCTTTGATTAATTGAATCATATGTATAAAAGATTTAAATAAATACTCAGAGTCATGAGGTCCAGGACTTGCTTCTGGATGATATTGAACTGAAAAAATAGGTTTCTTTTTGTGTAGCAAACCCGCTACTGTATAATCATTTAAATTTAGATGTGTAATTTTTATATTATTTTGATAGTTCTCTTTTAATTCTACTGCGAAGCCATGATTTTGGCTTGTTATCTCCGAAATATACTTATTTCCTGTAGGATGGTTCAAACCTCTATGTCCAAACTTTAATTTGAATGTATTGAAACCTAGTGCTAAGCTAATAATTTGATGACCCATACAAATACCAAATAAGGGAATATTTGTATTATTAATAATTTGTTTTATTGTTTTAATAGCGTAATCAACTATAGAAGGATCACCAGGGCCATTAGAGAGTAAAATTCCATCTGGTTGATGATGGAGAATAAAATTATAGGTGCTATTTGCTGGTATAACAAATACTTTACATCCATATCTAATCAATCTAGATATAATATTACTTTTAACACCAAAATCTATAATTACAATTCTATAATTTAATGGCTGCCATGATGGAGTGTTTGTTATTTTATTTAAATAAGAAAAATACGTGATATAGCCATTATTTCTCCAAATTTTATATGCTTTACATGTTGTAACTTCTAGTATTTTATCTTGTTTTTCGATAGCTGTAGTATTTGTTATCTGTTTCTGTAGGAGTTTTATTTGAAATAATTCACTAGATATGCAGCCTTGCATTACTCCGTTATGTCTAATATTTTTAGTTAATTTTCTAGTATCTATGCCAAAAATGTGAGGTATGTTATTTTGTATTAAATAATGGCATAAACTAATATTGTTACGCCAATTATATGGATGCATGCAAATATTTTTAGCTATAATACCTTTGACTTGTATCTTAGATGATTCATAATCCTCAATATTAATTCCATAGTTACCAATTTCAGGGTATGTGAATATGATTATCTGACCTGAGTAACTAGTATCAGTCATAATCTCTTGATAACCTGTCATACCAGTATTGAATACAACTTCACCAGAGATTGTAAAATTATTACTTAAAGACCAGCCGTGATATTTTTGTCCGTTGTTAAGAAGAAGAGTTGATTGGTATAAATTTTGTATCATTATTAAATTCTTTTGAAGATATTAGAGAAATAATAAGTTATACTAATAAATAGTATATTCAACTATTTTGATACTAGAATATACTATTTATTAAGTGTGCATATACTTAAAAAAATAAGTTACCAACCATTTTCTGCTTGGTCTAAAACATAATTAGCTACATTTTCAATATCTTCATCAGCTAAACGGCCACCAAATGCAGGCATAGCATTTTTGCCGTTTTTGACTTGATTTGTAATAGCTAGTACGCTTTTCATTTCATTTTCTTCTAAAGCGTCTGTTTTTAGAGTTTTCTCAGCGATTAATACGTTATTACCTCCTACATGGCATGCAGAACAGTTAGCTACAAAAATTTGTTTACCGGATTCTAAGTCAGCTGCTAATACTTTTTTTGATAACAGTGTTAGGCTAGACAGTAATAAAAGTATGAATAATCTTCTCATATAAAATTTCCTTTTAAAAGTATAATGTAATTATATATATTATATGTATTTGTGTCAGCTTTTATAGAAAATTGAAGTATACTACAATTTCTAGTAATAAATTTTACCCCCTCCCCATTTTTCAGCTGCTATTTTAGGTTGCATAAGAATATGACCTGCTATTGCAAATAAATCTTCATCTGTTAAGTTACGCATCTTTGGAAAGATCTCGGCACTTTTAATGCTTGGATGAAGTTCTGCGATTGAAGTAGCACCATCATAACTAGTTGGATCTTTCATATAGCTTATTAAGCTTTGTATATTATTTCTAGCTGGTGTTGCCAAACTTAGTGATTCAAGTTCTAAACCTATATTAGGGTTGGTTTTTGTTATACCACCATTATGACATGATGCGCATGAATTATTAAATAAACGTTTTCCTCGTTTTACTTGTTCAGGTGTTAAAATAATAGTTTTGCCTGATTCTTCTAAAGGTACTGTTCTTGTTGTTTCGTCTAATTCTATTGCATAACTTGATTGTCCTTGAAATGTAATGAAAAGAAGTGATAATATTAGCGATAAATAAATATTTCTTTTTATCATAATTGTATCTATATTTTATATTTTGAAATAGGAAACTATTGATATATAATAATACAGAAATTGTGTCGGCACTAAGTAATTTATAAATTAATTGTTAAATATTGATATTTATCAATAAATATCCCGATTATGATTATTATTATATTGTCTATTTATAGATTATAAGTTGTATAATGAAAACTTTCTTTTATTTATATAATGATAATATTTGTCCAAGATTTTTTCTTAAATCTAGTCTAGATACAATCATATCAATAAAGCCATGTTTAAATAGATACTCAGAAGTTTGAAAATTTTTAGGTAAGTCTTCTTTAATTGTTTGTTCTATAACTCTTCTCCCTGCAAATGCAATTAAAGCTTTAGGCTCTGCTATTATTATGTCACCCAGCATAGCAAAACTTGCAGTTACGCCTCCAGTTGTAGGTGATGTTAATACTGTAAAATAAGGAAGATGTTTTTCTCTATGTTTATAGAGAGCAGAAGAAATTTTTGCCATTTGCATCAAACTCAGCATACCTTCTTGCATTCTTGCTCCACCTGAAGCGCAAAGAATAATAATAGGTAGATTGTTCTTAGTAGAATATTCTATTAATCTAGTCAGTTTTTCCCCAACTACTGAACCCATACTGCCTCCCATAAAGCGAAAGTCCATTATGCCGAGACCCAATTCGATTTGATTGATACTACCTATACCTGTTTGTACGGCATCAAATAGTCCTGTCTTAAATTTCATGTCCATTAATCTAGAACTATATAATTTTCGATCAGAAAACCCTAAAGGATCAGTAGAAGCTAGATTATAGTTTATAGGTTGCCAAGAATTGTAATCTAAAAGTTGTTTAATTCTTTCCTGGCTAGAAGTAGGAAAATGATGTGCGCATTTAGGACAAACTTTTGAATTTTTATTGAGAGTTTTATAGTACATTAATAGTCCACATGAGTCACATTTTATCCAAAGACCTTCAGGTACTTTTAGATTGATTTCATCAAAAGTCTGTTTAATAGAAATATTGCGTTTGGTATTTAACCATTCAGATAGTGACATATAGTATAAGTATATAATATGAAATTTGAATTTAAGGATTAACGGTTAATATTTTTTAACTGTCAACCCTTTTGTTATTGTAGTTGTCTAATCTCTTATAGTTTTATCTTTGCGACTCACGAATAGTAATGCTAATGTAATAGGAACAACAACAATTGTAGCCCCTAGTATTAAGCTATTTAAAAAACTTGATAATGATGAAGTCATTTATAGATATATCCTTTAAATAATTTGTCAGTAAAATTTTTGTTAACTAGATAAAAACATATAAGTTGCAATTAACTCTTTATCTAATTATATCTAATAACTATATTGTAATATAAAAATACTTTTTTTTCTTTTCTGTTAGTATTTCCATTGTATAGCAATTGTTCCCCAGGTTAATCCTGCTCCAAAGCCGGAAATAATTATCTTTTGTCCTCTCTGAATAATTTGTTTACCTACAGCTTCATCTAAAACTAATGGAATCGAAGCTGCAGAAGTATTACCATATTTATCCAAGTTTGATATGAATTTATTATTATTTATAATAAGCTTATTAGCAACAGCTTCTAATATTCTTTTATTGGCTTGGTGTAAAATTATCCAGTTGATCTCTTCAATAGGTATATCTAATTTGTAGAGGCATTTTTCTATGCTTTCTGGCACCTGTGAGACAGCAAATTTGTATACTTCTCTACCGTTCATAGTAATCTTGTTAAATGCACCTTGAGTTATTTTTAAAGAGTTAGATGTATTGTAATAGTCTTTATATGCAAGGCAAAGTTGATTATATTTTTGCCCATTAGTATTAAGTTGAAAACCTAAAATACCTTTATCATCTGGCAGGCAGCTTTGAAGAATTATAGCACCTGCGCCATCGCCAAATAAGATACATGTACTGCGATCAGACCAATCAGTCCATTTAGATAAAGCATCTGCACCTATTACAAGTATATTATTATATACACCGTTTTCTATAAATTGGGTTGCGGTAGTTAAGCTAACAATAAATCCTGAACATGCTGCTGTGATATCAAAAGCAGCAGCATTATAAGCTCCTATATTTGCTTGTATTTGACTTGCACTTCCAAATAAATCATTCGGACTTGAAGTAGCTAAAATAATTAAGTCAATCTCTAAAGGGTCCATCGATATCTTGTTTAAAGCTCTTATTGCCGCTAAAGTAGCTAAATCAGTGATAGAATTATTAATACCATTTAAGATTCTTCTTTCTTTAATGCCTGTACGGCTAACAATCCATTCATCAGATGTTTCAACTACTTTGCTAATCTCATGATTGTTTATACATAATTCGGGTACTGCGGAACCTGTAGCAATAATACTTGCTCCCTGCTTACTTAATAATGTCATATTTCAACACTTAATTGAATTATAAAAATTAAAATTATTCTCTCTTGTGCAGGAATAAATGTCTGTATCTAATAGAATTGAAATTGTTGATGAATAATTTATTAATTATAATAGGATTGAATTTATAGAATAATAAAACCCGGAAAATATACCTATGTAATTCAGTTTGATTGCTGCTACTTTCCAGTCCTGACAAATTTCAGCTGTTACATATGTAACTTTCCGAGTATGAATTAATTATACCATTAATATAGATAACGGATCAACTATTTGTTTATGAGTACTCTATATATATTTATGACATACCTTGAATTATGAAATCAAAATAAGGGCCAACTATTGTTTTATCTTCTGTTATTAGTAATTCCAGGGTGGCATTTTTTAAGCATCTTATAGCATCTATCATACCTAATACAGGTACTCCAAGAGAATTATACATTTCACGTACACCTATAACACCTATTTTTTCAATAGCTTCCTTATCTCCAGCTATGATACCATATGTAATTAGTCTTAAATACCAACTGTAATCACGTAAACATAGAGATCTTCTACGTGCTCCTTCAGCATTGCCACCAGGAGCAATGTATTCAGGATGTAGTTTAAAAATGGCTTTGCTTGCTTTTTGTATTATAATTTTTTCCTTGTCTCGTAGAATAGAGCTTACTATTATACGTTTTTCACCTGTAAGTAAATAGTTTTGTATAGTTTTCAGCTCACCTATACTTGGATACCGTAATTCGTTATCTGCATTGAGTATAACTTGACTTATTAAACTCATATGAAATTATTATTCATGTAATGTATTCTGTTTATCTTTATTCTATCTTAACAAAGTTATAGATCAAGAATAAAAAAAACAAGCTTATAGTATATATAGCTTGTTTTTGTTTTTAATTAAAAGATCTTCATGTTATCTTTTTATAAAGAAAAGAATAAAATATCGGGGAAAAATCGATTGATTTCTATAATAAATCCAGCTGTAAATGTTATCCAAATAGCTCCTATCACTGGTATTGTTGACAGATATTTTAATAAGTCATTATTCATTTGTGTTTTCCTCAAAACTTTTTAATATAATTATATGATGCTTTTAATTAACGAGGTGAAATAGTAATATCTTCATTAGAAGCTAGCAACTTACCGCTAGTAAATTCTTGAATAGCTGCTAATGGCCAAGTGAATCCTGACAGTGAAAACTTGATAGCTAATGGTACATCAAGAATAATTTCTTTTTCTGTTGGTTTATTGGTATTTGCAATAGCTTGTAAATAACCTCTTCCAACCCATCCTATCCATCCAGTTATATAAATAAAAAGTAATCCTGGTAGCATAAATTCGCCAGCATGATTCCATCTCCCATCTGCAATTAAATGAGGTAATCCATCCTGGCCACATAATATGCCAGACTTACTATATTTTTCGAATCTAGCCTGTGTTTTCTGTATTTGTTTTTCAATTGCTAAATTAGGTGGTGTTGAAGGCTCATATTTTGATAAGCGAGCTTCTAATTTTTTTACACTATTTTGAAGCCTTTTATTAAATGCTATTGATTCTTTACAAGGAACTAATCCTGCTACATCTGCATTTACTGTGTTAGGTATAATAAACGCTTGAAAAAATATTGTGAATATAACAATATAAAATTTCTTCATATATTAATCATGATAAGTATATATTTTTTATAAGATATAACAAAAAAGTTACATATGAATTTATCGTACTAAGTACGTTATACTATATCTATAATACTTTATAACTAGTATTTTGTGTGAATATGGTAATATTTATTGAAATTCATCTCAAGATAATTTGGTCTATAGTATTGAAAATATAACGAAAGTATTATGTAATTAAATAAATTTATGACTTTTTGGAACTTTTTTTTCAGCAATCCGCAAGATACTAATTTAAATAATGCTGCAATAGGTAAAAGCTCTATCGAAAATAATTTGCTAATTAAGCATTTTGAAAAAGATGGTAAAATATTAGATATATATTTACAAACAGGTAGAAATATTAATTTATATGAATTAGAGCAATTGTGTGATTCTGTTGGTTGGGTTAGAAGGCCAATAAATAAAGTTAAAGTAGCTATTGAGCATAGCTTTTTGACGATATCTTTATTTTGTAAAGAATGTAATAGACAAAAATTAATAGGTTTTGCTAGAGCTACTTCAGATACAGCATTTAATGCTACTATATGGGATGTTGTAATTCACCCTGATTTTCAAGGATATGGCTTAGGTAAGATTTTAATGGATCAAACAGTTAAAGAATTAAGGTATTACGATATAAGTACTATAACTTTGTTTGCAGACCCGCAAGTAGTTAGTTTTTATAGAAATATTGGTTTTATTACTGACCCGGATGGTGTTAAAGGTATGTTTTGGTACCCTTTGTAATAATAAGTTAGACAATCTTTATTTGTTATGTTAATATATTAGTGTTTATTCGGGATATAGCGCAGTTTGGTAGCGCGCCTGCTTTGGGAGCAGGATGTCGCAGGTTCAAATCCTGCTATCCCGATTTATAGTAAACTAATTTTACGATTTATATCTTTTAGCTTAGCTGGATTATTCAGGTTATTCTTTGAATATATCCTTTTTAAATTTTGTAAACAATCAATATTAGAAGGGAATTTTTCCAGGCCTTTTCTATAGTAATCTTCAGCTAAGCAATAAAAACTCTTAGAAAAATAGCAGAAACCGATACATTTGTAAATTTCTATTAGATTTATATCATTTGTGGATTCATTTAAGTATCTCTCAAGCAACATGATACAATTGATCCATTGTTTCCTGCTAATATATACCTGTGCTAGGCTCAAAATGTCTTCTTCATAGAAGTTACTTAACGAAGTAGATTTGCTTAATAAGTATGTCTTTTTTTGAGCGATTAATAAAAATATACTAATGTTTTTGATTTCTCTAGTTAAAAAAAAACATATTGGTACTATTAGTACTAAATAAATAATAATCATTATGATTTCAGATAATTTTTTACAATGTGTACTATACAAAAAATAAAATGTGGTTATATAATTATAGTATATCTTATATTCTTAATTTCTCAAAATATTTAATTTTAAAACACAAATAAAATGAGTAAAGTAACTTTAAAAGGAACAAATCGTAAAAAACTGAAGAAATCAGGTTTTCGAGCAAGGATGAAAACCAAACAAGGCCAAAGGGTTCTAAATTCTAGAAGAAAAAAAAGAAGAAAAAAAATTATTGGCTAGATTAAGATTTAATATACGAGTTAGTCGTATCTGAGTAAAATCTATTCAATTCATATGCAATAATGTCATTTCAAGAAAAATTAAAACTCTTATTAGCATCACAATATGTATGCCTATATATTGTAACAGAAGAAGAAGATAGATTTATTCAAACTATACAAACTGTTTTGAAAACACAAGAGAAAAATGTATCAACATATTTCTGGGATTTTATTGAGGGCTATCACAATAATCCAAATTATACATCACAAGAGTCTCGTAATCCTCTAGGAGCTTTAGAGTTTATTGAAAAGCAAACTAATAAAAATTTAAAGATTTTTATTCTTAAAGATTATCATGTATTTTTAAACGATATTAGTATAATTAGAAAAGTTAAGAATCTTGTGCAATATTTACGTGAATCAAATTCTTATATTATTATACTAGCTCCAGAAATACAGGTGCCTCGTTTATTAAAAGAGGTTATTAATATTGTTGAATTCCCTTTACCTAGTTATGAAGAAATTAAAATAGAGTTACAGCGTTTATTTGATGTTTTGCATGTTGATTCAACGTCTTATATAGATAGTTTATGCTTAGCTTGTAAAGGTTTTTCTATAGATAGGATTAGAAAGTCTATTTCTAAATTTGTTTTTTCTAATAAATCCTTAGAAAGCATAATTTCAATTATTACAGAAGAAAAAAAAGAGCTGATTCGTCAAACAGATGTACTTGATCTATGTACAATGCAAGATCAATGGGAAGATATAGGTGGTTTAGATAATTTAAAGCTATGGCTCAGTAAGCGTGCTTTTTCTTTCTCTACTCAAGCTTTTAATTATGGTTTACCTGCACCTAAAGGAGTTCTTTTAGTTGGTGTTCAAGGAACAGGTAAATCATTAAGTGCTAAAGCAATATCTAAGCAGTGGCAATTACCTTTACTAAAATTAGATATAGGTAAAATTTTTGCTAGTTTGGTTGGTGAATCTGAAGAACGTATTAGAAAAGTTATTCAATTAGCTGAGCAATTAGAGCCTTGTATATTATGGATAGATGAGATAGATAAAGCTTTTACAAAAATTTCAGTTAATACGGATAGTGGAACTACTAGTCGTGTGTTAAGCTCTTTTTTAACTTGGTTATCTGAAAAAAAAGCACATGTCTTTATAGTTGCAACAGCTAATAATGTTTTGGCTTTGCCAACTGAGCTAATTCGGAAAGGGCGTTTTGATGAAATTTTTTTCTTAGATTTGCCTAATCTTAAAGAACGTCATAGTATTTTTACAATACATTTGAAGAAAGTTAGACCTTTAACTTGGCAGTCTTATGATATTCACAAGTTGAGTCAAAGGACATCTAATTTTTCTGGAGCAGAAATAAAGCAATTGGTTGTTGAAGCTATGTATAATGCTTTCTATGAAAAACGAGATTTTACAACAGAGGATATAATTTGTGTAATTAAAGAATATATACCTCTAGCATTTACTGATCAAGATGTTGTAGTGTCTTTGCAAAACTGGGCGAAGGCAGGCAAAGTAAAATTAGCTTCTTAGATTTTTTGTGTTCTAGCTTGAATCTTGAGGTTTATATAAGCTATTTAATAAATCTAATTTATTGATGAATATTGATTAAATAATTTAAAAATTTAATTTAGATATTAGAAAAAAATCTACATTAGATGTATAATTTGAGTGTTTATTAATAAACTATTTAAAAAAGCAAAAGGTATTATATATGATAAATGATAGTCAAATTTTTGTGGCTTTATTGTTCGCTCTAGTTTCAGCTGTATTAGCTATTCGATTAGGTACTGATTTATATCAGTAATGTTAATAAAGTAATAATTTACAGTTCTTTGATAAATTAAAATAATGTAAGGATTTTTACATAAGTTTCAAGTAAATATCTTTACTGTTCAGAGAATTGAAATTAGCTTTTAGCATTTTATACATAAATAGTACACTATTGTACTTCTATTAAAAATTTTAAATATTACAGTTACAGTGAGCACTTTAAAAGATATTATACGCCCTGTTTTTCCATTTACTGCTATTGTTGGTCAAGAAGAAATGAAGCTAGCTTTAATTCTTAATGTTATTGATCCTAAGATAGGTGGTGTAATGATAATGGGTGATAGAGGAACAGGTAAATCTACTACTATTAGAGCGATAGCTGATTTATTGCCCCAAATTGAAGTTGTTGAAGATGATTTGTTTAATTCTCATACTTCAGATTATGAACTTATGTCAGATTATGTAAAAAAGAAAGTTGAAAATGGGGATCAAATTTCAACAACTCTTATTAATGTGCCTATGATAGATCTACCTTTAGGAGCTACCGAAGATAGAGTTTGTGGTACAATCGATATTGAGAAAGCTTTGAATGAGGGTATAAAAACGTTTGAACCAGGTTTATTAGCTAAAGCTAATCGTGGTATTTTGTATGTAGATGAAGTTAATTTATTAGATGATCATTTAGTAGATATACTGCTTGATTCAGCAGCATCAGGTTGGAATACAGTAGAGCGTGAAGGAATTTCTATAAGGCATCCAGCTCGTTTTGTATTAGTTGGCTCTGGTAATCCTGAAGAAGGTGAACTTAGGCCACAATTACTTGATCGATTTGGTATGCATGCTGAAATCCGCACAGTTAAAGAGCCATCTTTGAGAGTTAAAATAGTTGAGCAAAGAAGTAAGTTTGATAGTAATCCATATAATTGCATAGAAGAATTTCAGCTTAAGCAAGAGCAGCTAAAGAGTAAAATATTAAATGCTCAGCAACTCTTACATCAAGTTAATATAGATTATGAATTAAGAGTTAAAATATCTGAGGTTTGTGGAACTTTAGATGTAGATGGTTTACGCGGAGATATCGTTACTAATCGAGCAGCAAGAGCGTTTGCAGCGTATCAACAGCAAGATAATGTAACTACTGACCATATCAAACAAGTGATTATTCTATGTTTACGACATAGGTTACGTAAAGATCCTTTAGAAACTATAGATTCAGGAATAAAAGTTGAGCAAGTTGTCAATCAAGTCTTTCAATAAATTATTATTCAAGACGTAATCATTCTATTTAATCTTCAATAGGCTTAGTAGGATTTGAACCTACATTAGAGACTTAGAAGGTCCCTGTCCTAATCCCTTAGACGATAAGCCCCTATTTTAATTTATTAGATAAAATGGGCGGTACTGGACTTGAACCAGTGGCCACCTGCTTGTAAGGCAGGCGCTCTACCACTGAGCTAACCGCCCTCATCCGAATATAATATATTTTACTTATAAAAGCAATATATAAGAACTTCTTCAGTGTTTATATTCATAATAATCAATGCATTTCTTTATTAAATATTTTAGAAAGTTGTTTAAGAGATTATCAGATTCTATAGGTTTATCTAGTCTAAGTTCTATTTTTCTTAGTATAGATATTTTTTCTTTACTTGAACAAATGAAGCTTGCAGGACCAGATTCATTATCTATTTCAATTATTACAGCATTTTTTGTGAGCATGGTCTTCACTTTACAGATTGTTAAAGAAATGTTGTATTTAAATACAACTAATATTATAGGTGGCGTTTTGGCTTTAGCTTTTATTAGAGAACTATCTCCAGTACTAACAGCTGTAATTTTAATTGGGCGTGTTGCTTCTTCTTATGCTGCTGAACTTGCTGCTATGAAAGTTACGGAACAGCTCAATGCATTATATTTGCTTGAAACAAATCCATTGCTTTATTTAGTATTACCTAGAGTATTAGCTTCTATCTTCATGCTACCTATACTTAATTTAATTTCTTTTGTAACTAGTATAGCAGGCAGCGTTTTCATTTGTTTTATTTTTTATAGTATAGATCCTAATTTATTTCTTAGTTCTGCTTTTTCTGTAATTTCTATAGTTGATATTATTAAATCCTCTGTAAAAATGTTCTTTTTTAGTTTGACAGTATCAATAATAAGTTGCTTATATGGTTTGTCAGCAACAGGAGGTGCTTATGGTGTAGGTCGTTCAACGACAAATGCGGTAGTTAGTTGTTTGTTAGTAATTTTTATTTTAGACTTTATCTTATCTTATTTGATGTTTAATCATTTAGATAGTTCAATAAAATCTTTCTAGATAGAATATGAAAATTACGTTAAATTACAGAAAAATTATTTCAAGTATAACCAAATTTTGGTTAAGGCTTAATTTAACTGTCCGTCTTATGGCCCTTGCAACTTTAACTGTATCTTTAAGTATGAGTAGTTTAACTTTTTGGGCTTTAACTGTCGTTCAAAAAGATTCTACTGTTACAGACAATAGGTTTTGTCGCGATTTGGGAGCTTTATTCTCTGCTAATGTGATAGATCTAATCTATATGAATGATCAAAAAGGTTTAGTGAGTTTCTTAGAAAAGGTCTATTTACGGACTTCTAGTATTAAGTATATTTTTGTGTTCTATTCAAATGGAAATTTTTTCTTTGGTTTACCTTCTTATATCTATAGTACTCAATCGGATAGTTTTATCTCTCTTTATAAAAACCTACCGTTTTTAACTATGCAAGATATATTATTTGATGCTCCATTGGTTAAGTATAATTATCTTTTTAAAGATCAAATAATTGATATTATTGTTCCTCTTACAAAAAATGGACAAAAATTAGGGTTTTTAAATATAGGTATAAACTCTAATTCTTCTATATCATCATCTTTTAAACTAATTAGGTATATAAGTATAGCTATTTTCATTTCCATTTGGTTTATGGTTATTATAGGAGCAACATTTAATGCATTAACTATGATTGAGCCGATTAATGAAATTTTGTTAGGGATTAAAAATATAACTTCAGGTAATTTCAGTCAGAGAATTAATAGACTTTTTGTTGGTGAGTTAGGTAATTTGATAGTAAATTTTAATGAAATGGCTGAAAAATTAGAATCTTATGAAAAGCAAAATATTGATAAATTGACATCGGAAAAAAATAAATTGGAGACTATAGTATCTACTATTGCTGATGGTGCTATTTTGCTAGATACAGATTTAAGAGTTATATTTATTAACAGAATAGCATTAAAATCTTTAGGTTGTACAAATTTAGATCTAGTGGGTAAACCATTAACTTCATATCTTCCTATACATGTTAATGAATCATTATTGCCTTTAATTAGTGATTTGCAAAAAGTTAATAATATTAAGTGTACAAGTTCTCTTACTAAAGAACTTTGTATACATTTTGATTATAATTATGAGAAAATATTTCGTTTTTTATTGACATCTGTATTGGATAAAAGCTCTAATTTATTTACGAGTATAGCTATTATAATCCAAGATATTAGTAGAGAGGTTCAGCTAAATAAAGCTAAAAATCAATTTATCGGCAATGTGTCTCATGAATTAAGAACACCTTTATGTAATATAGGTGCATTTTTAGAAACATTAATAGACTATAATCATTCTTTAACAGATAAACAAAAAGCTCAGTTTTTAACTATAGCAAATAATGAAACTAAGCGTTTATCTATATTGGTTAATGATATATTGGATTTATCTCGTTTAGAATCATCTTATACAATGATTTTTAAATTTGTATACTTACCGTCTTTACTTAATAATATAATTAAAACTTTTCAGTTGGCTGTTTCAAATAATAATTTAGATTTAATTCTTGAATTAGATCCTTATGTAAATTTTGTTTGGGCACATGAAGCTTCCTTATTTCAAGTTTTATTTAATTTAATTGGTAATTCTATTAAATTTACAGTATCTGATGGTAGCATAGTTATAAGGGTATTTAGGGTATTAACTAACGATATATTGCAGCATAATCATAATGTTAGTGTGGTTTATAGTAGTATAGATTTAATTAGAATAGAAGTTATTGACGAAGGTATAGGTATAAGTAAAAGTGACCAAAAACAAGTCTTTGAAAGATTTGTGCGTATAGAAGATACTATTCATACTTTGCAAGGAACAGGATTAGGTTTGTCGATTGTAAAAAATATTTTATTAAAGTATAGTACCCGCATTATGATTTATAGTGAAATATATGTAGGAACAAGTTTTTGGTTTGATTTATGGATTCTTAAGTAATAAATTAATATACAGAAATAAAACCCTGTTTTCTTCTGATTTATTTTTTGAAGGGTATATAATGTATATATACTTTATGCTATTATTTTTATTAGTAGTTAGTTGCTATGTATAAATAGTTTTTAGTATTCTGTTTTATCTATATAACTCTATTAGGTAATTTTTATTAATAATAATTTATATATAGTAAATATTTAACAATTAAATACTATTATTAACCTAATAAAGAATTATCATAGGTTATGAACTATATTAATGTATTTGATTTGTACACCTTAGGAGGTAATTTATTATGTCAGGAGGATCAACGGGAGAACGTCCTTTTTCTGATATCATTACAAGTATACGTTATTGGGTTATTCATAGTATAACAATTCCATCATTATTTGTTGCTGGATGGTTATTTGTTAGTACTGGTTTAGCTTATGATGTTTTTGGTACACCAAGGCCAAATGAATATTTTACTCAAGATAGACAGCAAGTTCCTTTAGTAAATGATCGTTTTAGCGCAAAACAAGAATTAGAAGATTTAACTAAAGGAATTTAAGAAGGAGGTTTTTGATGTCTAGTGGTAATTCTAACCAACCAATATCGTATCCAATTTTTACATTTAGATGGTTAGCTATTCATGGTTTAGCTATACCAACTGTATTTTTCTTAGGTGCTATTACATCTATGCAGTTTATTCAAAGATAGGAGGCAATCATGAGTGGTCCTAATCCTAATAAGGAGCCTGTAGAATTGAATCGTACTTCTTTATTTTGGGGTCTATTACTAATATTCGTTCTAGCGGTTTTATTTTCAAGTTACTTTTTTAATTAATAATTATAAATATATTATTGATTATATGGTCGCTAGTAAATTTTCAACTATTGAAATTCTTAAGGGGAAATAATTATATGGCAGGTACGGGAAGAGTTCCATTGTGGTTAGTTGCTACAGTGGGTGGTATTGCAGTTATTACTGTATTAGGTATTTTTATTTATGGTTCTTATTCTGGAATAGGTTCTTCATTATAAAGTAGTATTATTAATTATTTTTATATTATATGTAAGCCGCCTAATCTTGAAATAATAGGCGGCTTGTGTTTTTATATATCAATTTAGATTAGATTATCTTCTTCAATATATATAAACAGGAGAGCCATTCCTAGCCCAGGAAATATAATACCTACTAAAGGTACTAAAATTGATGGTAAATAAGATGCTGCCATGGTATTTATGTTAGGGTTATTAAGTATATATAATAAAATTACTAAAGGTATATTTACTATTTTATATATAAAAGTTATATTTATATAATAAATATATTAAAATTTAATATTTATTTGATAAATTCAATAAGTGATAAATAAAATATAAAAAGATTATTCAACAATTGTATTTATGAACAATCGTCTTTTATCATCAGCACCTGAAAGCTTAGAAGCTATGCGTAAATTTTCGGAGATTTATGCTCAGAAAACGGGAACTTTTTTTTGTTCTGATATTACAGTAACAGCTATAGTTATAGAAGGTCTCGCTAAACATAAAGATCAATATGGAGCTCCTTTATGCCCTTGTCGTCATTATGAAGATAAGGCAAAAGAAATTACAAGTGCTTACTGGAATTGTCCATGCGTTCCTATGAGGGAACGTAAAGAGTGTCATTGCATGTTGTTTTTAACACCAGATAATGAATTTGCTAGTACTAGTCAATCTATAGATTCAAATGTAATTTTACAATCTATTCAATAAGTATAGAAGTGTATTGTGTGACTAATGCAGACATATATATGTCTGCAGACAATATATAATATAAATTTCCAAGTAGCTTTTTGTACTTATAAATTGCCTTTTCTTAAAGATAGCAAAATAATAACAGCAGGTCCAACCAAGACAATAATGCCTAGTGAAAGTAATTGAGCGATTACTTGCCAGTTAATCATAATTGTTATAACCTTATATACTAATATGTTAGATGATTTATCTTTAACAATTATACCTTGTTTTTAATATTAAATATAGTTTTAATTCTGTTCAATTAAGAATTTAATACAACTTCTAGTATCTCTTGTAGTTCTTTCTTGTAGTACATTTCAGTAATTATATCTACTCCACCTATAAATTCTCCATCGATATATACTTGAGGTATTGTTGGCCAATTAGAATAAGTTTTTAATTCTTCTTTTATACCAGGGCTGCATAAGATATTAATAGCTTTATATGTTACATTTAATTTATTCAATATATCTATAACTTTTACAGAATAAATACATTTTGGATTACTTGCTTCACCTTTTATAAAGATTACTATTGCATAGTTATTAATGATATTGTCTATATTCATAATTTTTCATTTGTAATAATTTAATTAATATACAGCCAACTAAAATATAAATTAATCTTTAGCTCATGCCACTTGATTATTCTTATATAATTTAAATGATTATTGAAATGATATAAGATTGTATGTATAATTTCTTTACTTAATATTTTATTAAAGTTATGATAGAAGAATATATATAGTGTTCTTATTTGTATTGTATTATGTTGCTTTCTAATAAGCTTATAGTTTAAGGCAATATATTTATGATGTCGTGCAATTAAATATAGTTTGAGTGCATTTTGTTTAATATATTCATTTTCTATATTTGCTATGGATAAAAAAGATAATAAATTATTAATTATTTGAGTGCCGAAGTACTGATTTAAATAGGGTATAATTTCGTACCTAATACGATTTCTATAAGTATTATAGTTATAATTACTACTATCTGACCAAATAGGTAAGGAAAAATTACGACAAAAATAAGCCGTTTCTAATCTACTTGCTCTAACTAGTGGACGAAATATAAATAATTCTTGAGTTAATTGGTTAGATACATTGAGACTTGTTATTCCTTCTAAGCTACTTCCCCTTAAAAGTAATTGGAAAAAAGTTTCTATTTTATCCGTATTTGTATGAGCTGTTATTATAGTATTATAATTATATGTTAGTGCATGTTTAGTTAATATTTGGTATCTTATAGTTCGAGCTTTGTATTCTGATGATGTTATAGATTTGATTTGATAAATAGAAATTTTTTGTTTAAAGCTATTAACTAGATTAATTAAATGATCAATATGATATTTACTATCCTCTTTCCACTGATGATCGATATAAATATACTCAACTTTTAATAAATATTTTGTTCTTTTTATATTTTCTATAAGATTAATCAAGCATATTGAATCTTGACCCCCAGAAATAGCTACTACAATAGACAGTTTAGGTGTTAATTTTATTTGTTCATGAAAAGAATTTTCAAACTTTTTATATAAATCTATCGTCATAAGCAAATTTTAATCTTGATATTATTGAATTACTATGTTATTTATTGGTTATATAGATTATTTGGGTTGCTAACTCAATGGTAGAGTACTCGGCTTTTAACCGATTAGTTCCGGGTTCGAGTCCCGGGCGTCCCACTAGTATAACTTTATTGAAAAAAGTTACAGAAAATCATTTAATAGTTTGTTATTTTTGGTAAGCTATATATTTAATATGAATATAATTTCTAAAACCCTGCAAAATTCATCTTCTTCGTGTTCATTAATTCCTTTTATTACTGCAGGTTATCCTACTCTTCAAACTACGGTTGATATTTTGTATACTTTGGATAGTAAAGGAGCTGATATTATCGAGCTGGGTATACCGTATTCAGATGCTTTAGCAGATGGTCCCACTATTCAAGACGCTTCTAAGGCGGCTATCAAACAAGGTGTGCATTTAGATCAAATTTTATATCTTTTAAGAAAGGTAACACCAGAGATTACTACGCCAATAGTGATTTTCACTTATTATAATCCGATTCTAGCTGTAGGTACTATGTCTTTTATAAGTAAAATATCTAAATCTGGTGTAAAGGGATTGGTTATACCTGATTTACCTTTAGAGGAGATAGATTATGTAAGTCAGTTATGCTCTTCTTTTAAAATAGAGTTAATATTATTTATAGCTCCAACAAGTTCTGAGAGTAGAATAATATCAATTCTAGCTAAATCACCTGGTTGTATTTATTTAGTAAGCAGTAATGGTGTAACCGGTATGGGACAGCAAGTAGATAAGCAAATAGGTAATCTTGTAAAATTTATTAAAAATAAAACAGATAAATCTATTATGTTAGGTTTTGGTATAGCTAGCACAGATCAAGCATATAATGTATCACAACTAAATATAGATGGTATAGTAGTAGGTAGTGCATTTATTAGACAAATTTCTAAGAGTGACAATATAGCACTAGATGTAGGTGTTTTTTGCGAAAAGCTTAAATTAGCTATAAGTAGTAAGTTATAGATATATATAATAAATAAAATTAAAATAAAGTACCCCCAGGGGAATTCGAATCCCCGTTACCTCCGTGAAAGGGAGATGTCCTAGGCCTCTAGACGATGGGGGCTATATAGTGCGGATAAACCTCTATTCACACCTCAATCCTAATAAATTTTTATGATTATGTCAACCTTTTATATATTACTATAATCTAGTCTATATTTATAATTAAGCGTGAGCGCAAGATTAAATAAATTACAGTTTGACGTATATATGTAACCATATTAATAAATAAATTAAATGCTTCATTTTTATATTCTATTAATGGGTCTTGTTGGCCATAGCTTCTCCATCCAATAGATTCTCTTAGTAAATTCATTTTTTCTAAATGCTCCTGCCATGCTTGATCAATTTGTTGCAATAGATAGTATTTTTCTAATTGCCTAATTAATCCAGGCCTAAGTTGCTCTAAATAGCTTTCTTTTAAGTTGTATGTGATATGTAATTGTTCGTAGAAGAAAAATCTTATTTCTGATATATTCATCTTTACGATATCTATATTAGAGGAAGAAATTTTAAAGTTCAATAATTGACTAATCTGCTTTATACAATTTCCTTTTAGTGTTATATTATTATCACTTTTATATGTACTTAATATAGCGTCTATAGTACTTTCTCCATATTCTAGTATGCAATCACGTGTGAATGTTGATTCTAGAATACGTTTTCGTTCATTATAAATAGCCTGTCTTTGATTGTTGATGACTTCATCATAGTCAAATAGTTGCTTACGTACATCATAAAAATATGATTCAACTTTTTTTTGTGCTGAATCTAAACTTTTTGTTAGAATAGTTGATTCAATAGGTATATCTTCATCAATATTTAATTTTTGCATTAATTGAGAAATTTTATCACCTCCAAAAATTCTTAATAAGTTATCTTCTAGACTTAAAAAAAAACGAGATGAACCTATATCCCCTTGTCTTCCGGATCTTCCTCTTAATTGATTATCTATCCTTCTTGATTCATGTCTTTCCGTCCCAATTACATATAAACCACCTAAATTTAGAACTTCCTTTTTTTCTTTAGCAAATATAGTCTTATATTTTCTTAAAAGATTTGAATAGACATTAATTATTTTTATTTCTAGTGAATTGTCTTGATTTTGTGCAATCTGATTATTGATTAGTTGGTCTACATAGCTATCAAGTTTAGGTATATGTTTTAGTTCTTCGAGGTCTTCATCATTGATTTTTTGTAGGGTTTGTTTAATATTTTCATTATAAGTATTATGTATGTTTTTTTGATTAATTTGTTTTTTTATATAATCAATTAATATAATTTTAGACATTATATCTGGGTTACCTCCAAGCATAATATCAGTACCTCTTCCAGCCATGTTAGTTGCAATAGTTATGGAATTTTTTCGTCCAGCTTGCGCAATAATTTCTGACTCCCTAGCAATATTTTCAGGCTTAGCATTTAATAAGTTATACTTAATATTTAATTCACTTAACATAGTAGCTAAAAATTCAGATTTTTCAACATTGGTTGTGCCAATTAGTGTAGGTTTACCTATCTTATACATATCAAAGCATTCATTAGCTATAGCTTGCCACTTATTGTATTCACTTTTATATACTAAATCAGGTAAATCTTTTCTATTGTTTTTGCAGTTGGTTGGTATAACAACAACTTCTAATGAGTAAATTTTGTCTAGTTCTAGTTCTTCCGTTTTTGCTGTCCCTGTCATACCAGAGAGTTTATTATATAGCAAAAATAAGTTCTGATATGTAATAGATGCTAAAGTTTTATTCTCTTGTTGTATAGTAACACTTTCTTTACTTTCAATAGCTTGATGTAAACCGTCACTCCACCTTCGGCCCTCCATGATTCGCCCTGTAAATTCATCAACAATTACTACTTCTTGATTTTTTATTATATAATGCCTGTTATGTATAAATAATTCTTTAGCTTTTAAAGCGTTTAATATATAAGGAACCCAAACATTATTGATATCGTATAAATTTTCAATATTAAGGTATTGTTCACACTCTATAATCCCTTCTTCTGTTAAATTAATGTTTTTGGCTTTTTCATCTATTTCATAATGCAGGTTATTTATAAGTATATTAGCTAATTTAGATGCAGTACTATATTTATCTATAGATACTTCGGCAGGTCCTGATATAATTAATGGAGTTCTTGCCTCATCTATTAAAATTGAGTCAACCTCATCAATAATAGCAAAATTAAAGGTTCTTTGTACTAAATCTTTTTTATGTATACTCATATTATCTCTTAAATAGTCAAATCCGAGTTCACTATTGGTAATATATGTTATATCACAATTGTATGCTATATTTCTTTCTTCATTAGTCATAAATTGTTTCACTAGCCCGATGCTAATATCTAAATATTTTAAGATTTGAGATGCTAATAAAAAATCACGTTCTGCGAGATATTCATTGACTGTTATAATGTGTACGCCTTGCTTGCTAATAGAATTTAAATATGCAGCTACTATTGCAACTAACGTTTTACCTTCACCTGTTTGCATTTCAGCTATTTGTCCTTTATGCAGAACAATAGCTCCTATTAGTTGTACATCAAATAATGTTAAGTTTAAAGCCCTTTTAATAGCTTCTTTTGCACAGGCATAAGCTTCAGGTAAGATTTCATCTAATGCTTTCTGTTGTTTAAAGAAATGAATAAATGATTGAGTCTGTTGTTTGAGTTCTTTGTCTGATAGTTGACTAATCTGCTCCTCATATATTTTAATTTTTTCGATTATAGATTCTATTTTCTTAGCTTTACTATTAAACAAAAAATTGAACATAATATCATTTTAGATTATTATTAGTATTGATTTTTAAATTATATTTATAATATGAGCAGGAAAAAATTCGTATACTATAGCTAATATTTGCTCTCTACAATACATTTTATATTTTCTTCCCCATATTACATCTTTAGAATTGAAATGATGTTCTAAATATATAGAATGGCCACAATAAACTTCTTCTATATTTTTGTATATATCCACACCAGATTCAAGAAATAATTGACCTACTGGAATATTGTCACTTAAACGTATATTAGAATACTTGTTAATATACCATAATGATTGAGCAAAAGTTAATTTGTTATGGTCTGTATCTTGTAGCCAAACTTGCCGCACAATTTGTTTTTTATTTGTATAATCTTGTGTATACTGTTTTTTAATATTTACATTAATTATTTTGTTCGTAATAGAGTTTAAGTTTTGTGTAAATGATCCATCACTCGTTAATATTAATTTCCAAGCTTTAGGAATAGGAGCTTCAATGAAGTTGTTAGATATGTATAAATTTGTAGTTTTATAAAATTTATATTTATTGTTTATATATATCATGAAGATTAATTATAATTTTGGTAATATTGTTTTATATTTAATTTTTATTTAGCAATGATTTGCCATTCATTAATTCAGGGGCTTTTATTTCTAGTAGTTCAAGTATAGTTGGCGCTATGTCTGCTAAGCTTCCGTTTGTTCGGAGTTTTCTTTGATAATTATTTTCATTTTCTATTAGTATAAATGGTACAGGATTAGTACTGTGAGATTTACATGGCTTATCATCTTGTGTAAGCATAAGTTCAGCATTACCATGGTCAGCTGTAATAATTACTGTAGTATTATGTTTCTGTGCATGAAATACTAGTTGTTTTATGCATAGATCAACAGTCTCTATAGCCTCTATCGTAGCTTCTATATTGCCTGTATGACCAACCATGTCAGGATTGGCATAATTAATAACAATGAATTGGTATATTTTGCGATTTATAGCTTCAATCACACGTTCAGTGATTTTTTGAGCAGACATTCTTGGTTCTAAGTCATATGTTTCTACTAAAGGACTTGGTATAAGTTCTCTATCTTCACCTGGAAATGGTTCTTCAATACCTCCATTAAAAAAATATGTAACATGTGCATATTTTTCTGTTTCTGCTAGTCTAAATTGCTTAAAACCATTATTTGATATAATTTCGCCTAGAAAATTTGAACTAGACTCACTAGGAAATACTATAGGTATTTTGATATTACTATCATATTGCGTAAAAGTCGCTATGCGTAAATTTTTTATTGTTTTTGTCGTAAACCCTTTAAAATGAGGTTCTGCAAACGTATGTAGAAGTTGCCTCATACGATCAGGTCTGAAGTTGAAAAAAATGATACTATCATTATTTGAAATTTTCCCTTTACTTATGCGAGTTGGAGGTATAAATTCATCAGATATACCTTCTGCATAGTATTTATCGATAGTTGCTATAGCACAGGAGGTTTCTTTTATTGAATCTTCTGTTAATACTTTATAAGCTTTTTCTGTTCTTAGCCATCTACAATCTCGATCCATACTGTAGTATCTTCCACTTAGTGTGCAAATATTAATATTATTGTAATTTTCTATTTCTTTAATAATAGATTCAATATAAGTTTTTGCTGAGTATGCTTCAGTATCTCTGCCATCTACAATTATATGTATACATATATTATGGTCTTTATTGTGAAGCATATGAATCAACTCAATTAGGTGATTTATATGAGAATGCACACCTCCATCAGAACATAATCCTATAAGATGTAATTTACTATGTTGGGAGTATTTAGTAGTAGATATTTCATTAAGTACAGTATTTTGAGAAAAAGTATCGTCACTAATGGCTTTATTTATACGTACTAAATCTTGATTTACAACTCTACCGCCACCAATTGTGGTATGACCTACTTCTGAATTGCCCATTTGTTTATCAGGTAAACCAACATATTTCCCAGAAGCATTAAGTAATGTATGAGAGAAGTTTTCTAGAAGTTTATCAAGTGTAGGTGTATTAGCTTTTTTAATAGCATTACCTTTTGTATCATGGGAATGGCCCCATCCGTCAAGAATAGTTAAAATAATAGGTTTTATGGATTGATTATTCATATAAGTAATGACAAATTTATATAAATTGTTATTAGTGAAACTTAAATTTAAATTTTGAATGGGTATAAGTTAGTAGTATAAGGATTTATTTATTTTTTTAATTTCAAAAAGAAGCTAGAAATAATTTAGTATTTATTTCTAGCTTATAGATCCTTCTTTTATAAGTTATAAAAAGTATGTTAGATTATATCTAGTTTATTTTAGCTTAAAGCATTAATTGCATAATCTAAATATGTGTTTGCTTCATTAGCGGCTTGGCCGGATAATCCATGACTACTTTTTGTATATTGTAAAGCTTCTATATACCAGCTTGGTGATAGTTCAAAGCTACGGTTAATCTCTTCTAAGCCTGCTACTAGATATTCATCCATTGGTCCAGTTGCTCCTACAACTAGGCAGTAAGTAGTCATTCTTAAATAGTAACCAATATCTCGAGCACATTTTGCTTTTCCGATAGCACTTGATGCATATGTTGGACCAGGCATCTGTGTTACAAACGGAAATTTTGTATATACAGCTTGTGCTGCACCAGTAATTAGTCTTTGAGCATTATTTGTTAATGATTTAGCAGCTTCTAAACTTGCGCTAGCACGCTGATATCTACCATTGATTGATTGTAATTCACCATTGCTTAAAAATCTTCCTTGACTATCTGCTGATGCAATAGCTTCTGTTATAGGTGTCTTCATAATATTTAGTTTTTATTGCCTTAATAAGTTTTATTATATAATCTTAAAAGTATTGATTTTACACAACTGCAACAGCAGCTCGATCGAAATATACACCTAATTCTGCAACTAGAGAGCTACAGTCACCCATTGGTACACCATTTAAATCGTTTGCTAATGCAACGGAAGCTTCTTTCATCTTTTGTACAGCTACAGCTACAGATGTTCCAGGTGTGCCTAATGCTTGATATGTTTCACGTAAACCATTTAAACATCTATCATCTAATACACTTGAATCTCCTGCAATCATGGCATAACTTACATATCGTAATACAATTTCCATATCTCTTAAGCATGCAGCCATACGTCTACTGGTATATGCATTACCACCAGGTTGAACTAGTTGAGGTTGCTCAGCAAATAAAGATCTTGCTGAGTTAGTTACTATTGCAGAGGCATTGGAGTTAATTTTGTTTACTACATCTAATCTTTTATTGCCTTCTGCAACCATTTCACTTAATGCATCTAATTGTTTATTGCTTAAAAATTCTCCTCTAGCATCAGCTTGCGCTACTACTTTGGCAAATGCGTCTAGCATGTGATTATTCTCCTTAATTATATATTTAAAGGCTATTAAATTGAATTTATTTAATTAGCTCACGATATATAATTATATATTTTCATAATGTTTTTCCATAAAAACATATATTACAAGTAGACTCTTCTGTTAATCACTAATTATTTCAGGTTGAGTAAATTCATCGACCATTTCTAAAATAGCTCTAATAATGGGCTTCATCATCGGATCATCTACTATATCAATATCTTCGTACTTTCTCCTTTTTGCTCTGTTTGCTATCTGCATAGTAATTTTATATCTATTATTAGATGCTTCTAATAACTCCTCTGTTTTATAAATGACTTCTTTTATTTCTGTATTATGGTATGACATAGATGTTATTCAATTAAATTTAGCGTGTATTTATTCGAATGTTGAATTTTTCTTTGTGTGGTATGTAATACTATATCAGTAATGTTTTTGTATAACAAAATTATAGAAAAATATTAACTGCTTACACATTGTAATTTTAATCATATTAGTATGAAATCATTGAAATACTTTACTCATAAATTAAGTACATCGCCTGGCTACCCTTCTATTACTAAGGAAAGAGATGCTTGTGGAGTTGGCTTCGTTGCTCGTATAGATTACCCACCATCTCATGGTATAATTCTTAAGGCTTTACATGCTTTAAATTGTATGGAGCATAGAGGTGCATGTAGTGCCGATAATTCTTCTGGTGATGGTGCTGGTATTACTACCCAAATACCATGGAAATTGTTATGTAAATATATTCCAGATAAGCATATTAATCAATACGCAAATATTGGAATAGCTATGATATTTATCCCTAAAGATAACATAGAACATGTTAAACAGATAATAAATTGGATTTTAAAGGATTATGATTTACTGCTATTGAATTGGCGTCAAGTGCCTGTTGATGAATCTGTTTTGGGTATGCAAGCAAGAGCTAACCAACCAACAATTTGGCAATGTATTGTAGCGTCCAATTATTTAAGTGGAGATGATTTAGAAAGGAAATTGTATATAGTTAGAAAGACTCTTGAAAAAGTTGTTTCTCAAACAAATGAGATTAATCATAAGCATTTTTATGTTTGTTCTTTTTCATCTAGAATTATTGTTTATAAAGGTATGGTACGCTCAAAGGTTTTGGGTCAATACTATAGTGATCTATATAATCCAGATTACGAAAGTGTTTTTGCAATGTATCACCGTAGATTTAGTACAAATACAATGCCTAAATGGCCTCTAGCTCAACCTATGCGTTGTATGGCACACAATGGTGAAATAAATACTTTATTAGGTAATCTTAATTGGATGAATTCCAAGCAGTCATTATTAAAGCATAATTATTGGAAAGATTATCAGCAATTATTGATACCTTTTACAAATATAGAGAATAGCGACTCAGCTAATTTAGATTCTGTATTAGAATTACTAGTTCAGTCTGGTAAAAGTCCACAAGAGGCTTTAATGATTTTGATTCCTGAAGCATATAAGCAACAGCCGGAATTAGAAAAGTACCCTGAAATAGTAGATTTTTATGAGTACTATAGTAATTTGCAAGAGCCCTGGGATGGTCCTGCATTAGTTGTTTTTTGTGATGGTAAAATTTTAGGGGCAACTTTAGACCGTAATGGTTTACGTCCCGCAAGATATTTAGTAACAAATGATGATTATATCAGTCTATCTTCCGAAATGGGCGTCTATAAAGATTTAACAGATATTTCACAAAAAGGTAGATTGGGGCCAGGACAGATATTTTGTCTGGATATAGAGAATAATTGTGTTCTAGATAATTGGACTATTAAACAGCATATTGCTCAGAAATTTCCTTATAAGTCTTGGCTAGAGAAATCTCAGATAGTTTTGAAGCCGAGAAATTATTTGGATAGTATTGATAAGGAAATAACGCAAATTACCCGTCTTCATACTATATTTGGTTATACTAATGAAGATGTAGAGCTTGTAATAGAGCATATGGCAAGTTCAGCTAAAGAGCCTACATTTTCTATGGGTGATGACACGCCTTTAGCTATTTTGTCTAATAAACCTCATTTATTATATGATTATTTTAAGCAAAAATTTGCACAAGTTACAAATCCTGCTATTGATCCTTTACGAGAAAGTTTAGTAATGTCACTAGAAACACATTTGGGAGCCAAGGGTAATTTATTAGATCCAAATGAATATACATCTAAATTTTTAAAACTGACCTCTCCTATTTTAAATGAGCAAGAGTTAGAACTGTTAAAACAATGTGATATTAATGTTGCAATGGTTAGCACAGTATTTGAACAAGACTCACAGAATATCAATTTTTTAACTACAATTAATAGCATTTGTGATCAATGCGTTGATTATATCAATCAAGGCTCAGAGATTATCATTATTAGTGATCGTACTGATGAAATAATGGCGAATAAAGCTTATATACCACCATTACTTATTGTTGGTGCTATACATCATTATTTAATTAAGAAGCAGCTGAGGCATAAAACTTCTTTAATAGTAGATACTGGACAATGCTGGAGTACACATCACTTTGCTTGTTTGATTGGTTATGGCGCTAGTGCAGTATGTCCATACCTTGCTTTTTTAACTGTTAGACAATGGTGGAATAGTACTAAAACTACAAAATTGATGTCAAATGGTAAATTGCCTAAGTTAACTATTTATGAATCTCAAAATAACTATAAAGTAGCTATAGAAAAAGGTCTATTGAAAATATTGTCAAAAATGGGTATTTCATTATTGTCTAGTTATCATGGTGCGCAAATATTTGAAATCTTAGGTTTAGGACAAGATCTAGTAGATTTGTCTTTTGTTGGTACAATGTCTTCTTTAGGTGGTATGCAGCTTGATGAGTTGTCATCTATAGAAATATCTAGGTATAATGCAGCTTTTATAAATGAATTACCTAAGAAATTACCTAATTTAGGTTTTGTGCAATATAGGCCTAGTGCGGAGTATCATGTGAATAATCCTGAGATGTCTAAAACCTTGCATAAAGCTGTGAGAAATAAAGATAGTCAATTGTACTCTAAATATAAAGGGCTATTAAATGATAGACCTCCTACTAATTTAAGAGATCTATTGCAGTTCTCAAGTACAAGACAGGCGGTTAATTTAAATGAAGTTGAACCTGTAGAGTCAATTCTTAAAAGGTTTTGTACTGGAGGTATGTCTTTAGGTGCTTTGTCTAGAGAAACACATGAAACCTTAGCTGTTGCTATGAATAGAATAGGTGGTAAATCAAATTCTGGAGAAGGAGGGGAAGACAGTACTAGATTTAAACCTATTTTTATAGATAAATCAGGTATGTCTAGTGATTTCCTCTATTTAAAGGGATTGAAAACTAATGATGTTGCGAGTTCTGCAATTAAGCAAATAGCATCTGGACGTTTTGGTGTTACTCCTGAGTATTTGATTAATGCTAAGCAATTAGAAATTAAAATTGCGCAAGGAGCTAAACCTGGAGAAGGAGGACAATTACCTGGAAAGAAGGTCAGTCCATATATTGCACAATTAAGAAATTGTAAGCCGGGTGTGACACTAATTTCTCCTCCTCCCCATCATGATATTTATTCTATAGAGGACTTAGCACAATTAATTTTTGATTTACATCAAATTAATCCTAAAGCACAAGTTTCGGTAAAATTAGTTGCAGAAGCAGGTATAGGTACTATAGCTGCAGGTGTAGCAAAGGGTAATGCTGATATTATACAAATCTCTGGCCATGATGGTGGAACAGGTGCTTCTCCATTAAGTTCTATTAAACATGCTGGTAGTCCTTGGGAGTTAGGATTAACAGAAGTGCATCAAACGTTAGTTGAGAATGATTTAAGAGATAGAGTGCTTTTAAGAGTAGATGGTGGTTTGAGAACAGGAAAAGATATTATTTTAGCAGCTTTAATGGGGGCTGAGGAATTTGGTTTTGGAACTATTGCGATGATTGCAACAGGTTGTGTGATGGCTAGAATATGTCATACTAATAATTGCCCTGTTGGTGTTGCAACGCAAAGAGAAGACTTAAGAAAAAGGTATCCGGGGATACCATCGGATTTAGTGAACTTTTTTATTTTCATAGCTGAAGAAGTTAGAGAAATATTAGCTAATTTAGGTTATACACATCTAAGTGATATCATAGGGCTTAATAATCTATTAAAGCCTATGAATTTAAATTTGGTCAAAACATCTAATTTGAAATTAGATATTTTAATTAATAAAACTGATAAGCCATATGCTGAAAATTTACATAAGCAAGTTCATGACAATGGAAGTGTCTTAGATGATGATTTATTAGATGATCCAGATATTTTAAATGCAATAGAATCTCATTTAGATATTAGCAAACAAGTAAAGATTTGTAATACTGACAGATGTGTTGGAGCAAGAATATCAGGTGTATTAGCTAAAAAATATGGCAATAGTGGCTTTAGAGGAAGTTTGCAGTTGGATTTTCAAGGTGTAGCAGGGCAAAGTTTTGGTGCTTTTATCTCAACAGGTATGCATTTAAGTTTAATTGGTGAAGCTAATGATTATGTCGGCAAGGGAATGAATAGCGGAGAAATTATAATTGTGCCTCCATTCGGTGATATTACTAAATCTTCTGATCAAGTTATTATTGGTAATACATGTTTATATGGAGCTACAGGAGGTTATTTATTCGCATATGGTCAAGCAGGAGAGCGTTTTGGCGTAAGAAATTCTTTAGCTCAAGCTGTTGTTGAGGGTGTTGGAGATCATGCTTGTGAGTATATGACAGGAGGTTTAGTTGTTGTTTTAGGAAAGTTTGGAAGAAATATTGGTGCTGGTATGACAGGTGGATTAGCTTATTTCCTAGATGAAAATCGTGATCTTTTACCTAAAGTTAATGTAGAGATTGTAAAAGTTCAACCAATTATTACTAGAGAAGCAGAAGAGCAATTAAAAAATATTATAGAATTGTATGAAATAAAAACAAAAAGTGTAAAAGCAAAACAAATACTGGACAATTGGTCATTGTTTTTACCTATGTTTCAGCAAGTAGTTCCTCCTTCAGAACAAGAAAGTCCATTGACAAATATTCAGTATTCAGCATTTAAAAGCATATTGAATGAACTATAATTAATTTGTATATTATACATATATAAATACATAACTTTTTATAAAGTTTTAATATGTTTCATAATTATATTAAATAATAATACACTATTATAGAATAGTACTCTATAAATATAATAGAGTTACAAATAAAATAAAAATATCAACTACAGTTAACCCTTATGGCTCATAGTGTAAAAGTATATGATACTTGTATAGGATGTACTCAATGTGTTCGTGCCTGTCCATGTGATGTTTTAGAAATGGTTCCGTGGGATGGATGCAAAGCTGCTCAAATTGCTTCTGCTCCAAGAACTGAAGATTGTATCGGTTGTAAAAGGTGTGAAACAGCATGCCCAACAGATTTTTTAAGTGTTCGTGTTTATCTAGGAGCTGAAACAACAAGAAGTATGGGTTTAGCATATTAGAACATATATGTACTGAAAATATAAGTTTAAATAAGTATATCCAATTAGGCAATACTCGTCTAATTGGATGAAAAAGTAGAATATAAATTTATTAGAGAGTGATAATGTCATTATGACTTTAGCTATAGCTAGATTAAAACAAGATTTAGAGAATAAGCAGGTTATTAAAATAATTGCAGGTTTGTCTAATTTCAATGTTGCGAATGTTATAAAAACTGTAAAAGCGGCTGAAATAGCAGGAGGCACTTATGTAGATGTTGCATCAAATCCAAAGCTTGTAAAAGTATTAAAGTCTTTCACTAATTTACCAATTTGTGTGTCTTCTATAGATACTCAAGAACTTTATAATTGTTTATTAGCTGGTGCCGATATACTTGAGATAGGTAATTTTGATGCTTTTTATTCTAAAAATATACATTTTTCAATATCTCAAATAATTAATCTTGCAAAGGAAGTTAAATCTTTCTCAAAAAATAAACCATTGTGCATAACTATTCCTCATATTTTATCATTAAGCGATCAGCTTTATTTAGTACAGCAGCTTCAAAAACTAGATATTAATATGATTCAAACAGAAGGCTATACAAATAAAGCGTCAATTGTACCCAATATAAGTTCATATATTTTACAGGCAACTAATTTTTCTTCATCTACTTTATCTGCCTCTTATATATTATCTAGGTATACTAATATCCCTGTAATAGCATCATCAAATATAAATTCAGTCTCAGCTCCAATAGCTTTATCTTATGGAGCATCTGGTATAGGTATTTGCTCCTCACTACAAAATTTAAAGCTAATTCATCAACAAGTTGATTATATTAATCAACTAAAATCTTCAATATTTTTGTATAAAACAGAAATGTCAACCTCTCATATGCAAGCGTTTGCAAAAGCTAGTTTGGCTGATTTATAAAGTGAATATATTAATGTTTGTTTAAATATAGTATGAATAAATTAAGGTCAACAAGTTTTTGGAAAAGTTTTAAAAATGTTATTATATTTCTAAGTTTTACTTTTGTAATTATAGCTTTACTATTTACGTATAGTTCGAAAAAAAAAACAAGGTTATTTGCTATTTATAGAATTTAATAATGCTTTCGGTATATCTGTTGGTACAAATATAAATATGAGAGGAGTTAATATCGGTTCTGTTAAAGATATAAAATTAAAATTAAATACAGTTATTGTTCTAATTAATATAAAATCTACAGATATTTTGATACCTAAAAATTCTATAATAGAGGCTACTCAAACAGGATTACTTAAAGATGTAACTATTGACATTACACCTCTAGAGATTATAAATCTTAATGAAGTTTCTCATATAGATCATTTCTCAAATTATTGTTACACATCTGGTATATTATGCAATTATCATCATCTGTATGGAGAAAGAGGTATAAATTATGATGATTTAGTACGTTCTACTACACGTATTTCTCAGCGTTTTGATGACCCACGTTTTTTTAATCTTTGTTATTTATTAATACAAAGATTGAATAATATTTCTAATGTTATGTTAGACTTTACATATGATGTTAATAAAATAACTTTTTTCATTGCGTCTTATTTAGATCAGTATGTTATTGAAAATTTTTAATAATTATTTATTCAATATAATTATCTATTCATTATTTTGCTTGATTATGTCAAATAGAAAAACAATAACCTTGGATTTTTTAAAGCCCGTTCTAGAACTTGAATATCAAATTCAGCAATTAAGTAAAGTAGCTAATACAAGTAAATTACAAATAGATCAAGAACTTAAATCTTTTCAGTTTGAATTAGGAGCTTTAAAAAAAGATATATTTAATTCTTTAACACCTTTACAGAGATTACATTTAGTACGTCAAGCAGATAGGCCTACCACACTAGATTATATTCCTTATTTAATGGATAAATGGATTGAGATCCATGGAGATAGAGCTGGTACAGATGATTCAGCAATGGTTACAGGCATAGGTAGGTTTAGAGAGAAAACAGTAGTATTTATAGGACATCAAAGAGGGAAAGATACAAAGGATAATGTTGTTAGAAACTTTGGCATGGCTTCTCCTGGTGGATATCGTAAAGCTTTAAGATTAATGCAACATGCAGACCGCTTTAATTTCCCTATATTTACTTTTATTGATACACCAGGTGCTTGGGCAGGTATAGAAGCAGAGCAATTAGGTCAAGGTGAAGCTATAGCTGTTAATTTGAGAGAAATGTTTTCATTTAATGTTCCTATCATATGCACTGTATTAGGCGAAGGTGGTTCGGGTGGTGCTTTAGGAATAGGCATAGGAGATAAAGTATTAATGTTAGAGTATGCAGTATATACTGTAGCCACTCCAGAAGCATGCGCAGCTATATTGTGGAAGGATAGTAAAAAATCATTAGAAGCTGCAGAAGCTTTAAAGATCACTTCTGCAGATTTGCAATTGCTAGGTATTATAGATGATATTGTTGAAGAGCCGATAGGTGGCTCACAATCAAATCCTATATTTGCTGCTAATATCTTGAAAAATAAATTAGATTATGAGTTAAATAATTTAATGATTTTATCAAGCGAAGAGAGAAAAAAAATGAGATATGATAAATTTCGCAAAATGGGAACTTTCTATGAAGTTTTATAATATCTATTAATTATTTTTCAATAATTAATTAAGCTTTGTATATACAATATACAAAGCAAAAATACTAGTTTATTAATCTAATTTTGCTAAATTTATTAGTACTTATTTAAGAACATTTATATAACTTAGTCCAAGAATTACTCCAGCACCTGTAATATGCCCTAAACTTGTAGTTGCCAATAGTTCAGGCAGACCAAAACCTTCTAAACCTAATAAAGGTACGGATGGCCCTAAACCTCTGACCTGAATAGCATATCTTCCAATCCCAATGCAAATTAAATTGCAAATAATCATAATAATAGCAATTTTGAATGACCATGTTGGTACTTGAGATGAATTTGCTATTAAGGCGTTAGTATAAACTGTATTTAAAATCATTTTATGTATTATATAAAGCGTGATTTAATCTTAGTATAATATATTATTATATTATTCTATATTACTAAAAGTAGATAATTTTTTATATAAAAAATTATTAATTTTTTTAAAAAGGTAACCAGCCATAGCTGTGCAGACCTTTGCCTAAAAAGTTTACTCCTAAGTAACAAATCCATATAACTAAAAAGCCAATAGAAGCCAAAATAGCTGGTTTTTTACCTTGCCATGATTTAGTTAATCTAGTATGTAAATAAGATGCAAAAATTAACCAAGTGATAAGAGCCCATGTTTCTTTAGGATCCCAACTCCAATAAGAGCCCCATGCTTCATTGGCCCATATAGCTCCTGCAATTATGCCAATAGTTAGTAGAGGAAAACCTAGGCCAATAGTTCTATAGCTTAAATTATCGATCCTTTCTAATAAATTAATATTCTTAGGGTTTTCTGTATATGCTATATAAGTATTATTATACTTTAGTTCAGCGTTGTGTATAGAATTGTAATTATATGATTTACCTTTTAAATTTATATTTTTGCCTCTAGATACAATTAAAAAAAGAACAGACAATAAAGATCCTATAATCAATGTCGCATAACTGATCATCATAATACTAACATGCATCATTAACCAGTTAGATCTTAATGCTGGAACTAAAGGTGAAGCCTTTTTCATATCTATAGGTAGCGACATAGTAGCAAATGCTATAGTAAATAAAGAAATTGGACTGCTAATAGCGCCTATCAATTTACTATTATTTTGTTTTTCTAATATTAAGTGCACTAAAGTAGTTCCCCAACTTAAGAACAATAAAGATTCATAGAGATTACTTAAAGGAAAATATCCATGTGTTATCCATCTCATAAGTAATGCTATGCCTATGACTATATTAGTAATAGTTGTGCTAATTCGAGCTAAAATACCAATTTGTTCTGATTGTGGGAATATTATATTGAACCAATAAGATATTAATGCTATCATTAATAATCCAAAAGATAAGTTCACAAGATGATTTTCTATTGAAGTCAAATTCATATTGATTTTTTGTTTTTATAACAGTCATAATACTATGTAGTATTATTTTATTTATTAATTATAGTATATCTATTTTATACAAGAAACAGAAGAAATTTGATGAACTTAAAAAGAATGAGTAGTATAGTTTTCAATAATTTACATGTGTTATATGAGCTACACATATAAATTATTAGGATTATAAAAAGTATCTTATTAATATAAAGATTATTTTAGCATAAAGAGTTAATCACATAGTCTAATGCTGCACCGTACTCAAGACCAGCTTGTGCTGACATATCTCTAGGTACGCATAATCTATCTCTAGTGAATGTAAATGCTGCAACATAAGAAGCGCCTGGAAGGTTTAATGCTCTATATACTTCGCGAGCTCCTGCAATGCCCCATTCATCAAGAGGACCTGTACCACCAACTACTAAACAGTAGTTAATCAGGCGCATATAGTGATCAATATCTCTATAACATTTATTGATTTTTTCTTGGCTATCACCAGCTTCGCCAGAGTTTTTTAGGTAGCTGTATTTTGCAAAACAAGCATCACCAGCTTCTTTAACAACAGCCTCATGGTTGCTAGCTAGTTTTTCTGCAGCTTCTAATCTTGCTGCAGCTCTTTGAATATTACCTTGTACTGATTCAAGATCAGAACTAGAAGGGAATCTGCCTGCTGCGTCAGCAGCACTAATAGTGGTAGTAATAACTGATTTCATTTTATGTCTCCTTCTCAAATTTTAGGCATTTAGTATAATTAGCTAATAGCTGATGAAACTTTGTCGAAATAACCAGCGACTTCTGAAGCTAAAGCAGAGCAATCACCACTAGTCGTATCCATTTTACGTTGAGAAGCTGTATTCGAAACAAAAGCAACTGCAGCCGCTTTCATAATGCTAACGGACCTTACAGAAGAATTAGTAGGTACTCCAAGAGCAATATAAGTTTCTTTTAAGCCATTTAAGCATCTATCTTCTAGCACAGAAGAATCTCCTGCAAGAAGTGCATAAGATGCATAGCGTAAAATTATTTCTCCATCACGTAAGCATGCAGCCATACGACGATTTGTATAGCAATTACCACCAGGACCAATTAAGCCTGGGTTTTCACAGATCATACCAGATACAGCATCTGATACAATACAACTAGCATTAGAAACGATTGAGTTTACTGCATCTAATCTTTTGTTACCATCTGAAATAAATGCTTTAAGAGCTTGTAGATCACTACCGCCAACATAAGCAGCTTTAGCGTCTGAATTGATTACAACTCTAGAAAATGCATCAAGCATTGAGCTCTCCTTGAATTTTGATATAAGGACTTAGCTGTTTCAGCTGTCAATTTTGTTTTTCAGCCGATGTATTAGTATCGAAATAACAATATATTATATTTCTATTACTACAGTGCAACTAATTAATATTCTGTAATATTTATAGACTAATTATGTAGAATTTTTAATGAAAAATTTAATTAAATTATCTTTTATCATCATTTGTTTCAATGTTGCCAGTAGGTGTTGTCTTACATGTTCTGAATGAAGTTTCTGAATTTTTTGTTTATATAGAGCTAGTTTAAATTCTTGTTCCAAGGTTAATTTATTGTAGTTATTCATCAAAGTGTTTAATTGTTTTATTCTGTATAATTATTGGGTGGTTATATACTACTACTATTTATATTCTAAAAAAAAAATAAAAAATTAATTATAATTTAAGAATAGAGATAAATTCGGAGATACAGTATGCCTATTCCAATATTAAAGTATTCATTATCTACTCAAAATCAAAGAGTTGATGGATTTGAGTATTTACCAGGAGAAGAACAGCCTAAAATTTATACAACAGATAATTTACCTACAGCTATTGAGATGGATGAAATTATATGGGCAGCATATAGGCAAATTTTTAGTGAGCATCAAATTTTAACAAGTACACGTGAGACTTTCTTAGAGTCTCAATTAAGATTTAATCAAATTACAGTTAAAGATTTTATTAAAGGCTTATTGTTATCAGAAGGGTTTTATAATCTTAATTATAAAGTTAATAATAATTATCGCTTTGTTGAAATGTGTTTGCAGCGAGTTTTAGGTAGGGATGCCTATAATCAAAGAGAGAAATTGGCCTTTTCTGTAGTTATAGGCTCAAAAGGTCTTGAGGCATTTATCGATTTATTAATAGCTAGTGATGAGTATATTGAAAATTTTGGTGATAATACTGTTCCTTATCAAAGAAGACGTATTATTGCTCAAAGAAGTAAAGGTGAAGTGCCATTTAATTTAAAAACACCTCGCATGGGTCAAGAATTTTTAATGAAACAAAATATGCCTCAATTACTTTGGGCCGGACCTGTTAGAAAATTTAGACCACAAGAACAAAAACCAAAAGCCGGAGATCCAGCATTATTCCTTAGTATGGTAAATGATGTTTCTATTCTCGGCGTTAATTAATATAAATCAAGAGCCTCTTAATAATTATAATTATGAAGGCTCTAAGCAATAGTGTAATTTTCTTATTAACTTCCTAACTTAAATGAGTCTACAAATAATCCGTAGATTATTCCAATACGAATACAATTAGATATCTGAAATACAGCATGTTTAAAATACTGATTTTTATAGTAAATTCTGCTAATTATTTCGTTTAAACAAACAATTAGGGATCCTGTAATTATTGTCCAATCACCTGTTTGAGCAGGTATAGTTGATAATGCTGTTGATAAAAAAAAACCTAAAAATAAACCTATTAATCTTATGCTTAAATATGTTAAGTTATAGTTGAATTTTGGATTAAATTGTATGAAGCTCATAGATTTAATAGTATTATATTAGCTATCAATTATATATCTTGTTCATTTAATACTTGAATCATATGATCAAAAGGTTCATTAATTAGATTTCTGTCTCTATCGTTTGCAAAAATTAGTTCATTTTGTATAATTTGATTTAATAACTTTATACTTCGTACAGTTGGACTAATAGGTACACTTAAAGAATTATAAGTATCTCTTAATCCATCTAAAACTCTTTCGTCTAAAATATCAGTGCTACCAGCAATTAGCGCATAGCTAGCATATCTTAAATAATATTCAATATCTCGTAAGCATGCTGCGTATCTACGAGTTGTATATGAATTGCCACCTGGTCTTAAAAGCTCAGGTTGTTCTTCATATAATTTAGCTGCAGCCTCTCTGATGATTTTTGATGACTGACTATTAATTAATTCAATAGCTTGAATTCTAGTTAGTGCTGTAGAGAAGTAATTATTTATTTCGTTAATAGCCGTTTTGTCTAAATACTTTCCTATTAAATCATATCTATTTAATATATTAGTAACAGCATCTTGCATTTTAATTATCTCTCCAATTGTATAATATATCTATATGTTACTATAATGATAAAATCTATATAGTATTATTGTTTTAGTTGTAGTATTTTTATAGTCTACGTTTTTGAGTACAAAGTAATTAAATTTAATATATATTTTACTACTAAATTTATTATATTATAGAATTCTGTAATATATTCTTTCAATATGTTTATAAATATAGATCAGAAATATTGTTTAATTAGAGCAACGCAAAAAGACCAGCAAATTATAATGTACTACTATGATCATAGTATATCTAATTATCCTATATGCTTTACTTCGTATCAATCGGTTCTAATTTATAGATTGATTTATTTGTATGATGGTTTTAGTACTTTATCTATCTTTCATTTGTTATATCTAGCTAAAGAATTATATAAAGCTGAATTATCGCTGTATTTTAAACAAGTGTATATACAAGATTAGAGACACTATAATTAATTGAATATTTATCTTTAATATTTTAAAATAGATATGAATACTTGAAGAGCATGTAACTCAGTGGATAGAGTATCAGATTCCGATTCTGATGGTCGAAGGTTCAAATCCTTCCTTGCTCGTGAATAATTATGGGCTATATAAAATATGGTAAATATATTATAATTATGTTAATTATTTATCTACTGGGGCTGTAAGGTTTCTACATACTACACTATGCTGTAAATTTTGAAGATGAAGGCAAGCTATACTTCATTAATCCTAGCTTATTATAAATGCAAAACATATAATTCTTCCTTTATCTAGAAAACCTATTACTGTATAGTTTTATAGTGATTACTCTAGAAAATAGTTAAATATATATTACATAGATTTAACTATTAGTTTCATTATGGAATGCTCTTTATCATAATATGTTAAAGTTAAGTGATTAGATTTATTAATTTTCTTCTTAGCTTATTTGCTTCATTGTGAAGGTATGGACGTGGGTTCAATTCCCACCAGCTCCATGTTAATTGATAGCTATAAGCTTATTTTTATTGCTTAGTTTGCTTTCTTGAAGAGATATATAATATATTTAATTTAATGTATAATTATTATTTATGTATAATACAAATTTATGGTTTTTTCTAATTTAATTTTAATGTCTATAGGCAACATTTTTGTAGATTTTCTAAAGACAGTTGAAGTTCATAATTACGATACAACAAAATTCAAAGAGGTTGATTTTAATAAATATAAATTAGCTCCTAAGGTTGTTATAAAAACTGATAATGTACCTTGGATATCTAGTAAGTTAACAAAGTATTTTAAAAATCAGGGTAGAGTTCAAAATACATTAGAGAGTACAGATCTAATCTCTAGTAATTTTATCAATAAATTAATTAACAGATATTGGCAAGAGACTATTTTTATTTCACCTTCTAGCTCAATTACGGATAAGTATATTAATCTTTTAAGATTAGAAGGTATAGATAATTATAATACTCAACATAAAGATTTTATGGTGTCTTTCAGTAAAGCTCTTGCCTTAGGCCGCATAAGATCGTCATCTGTAAGATCAAGTATATATTCCAATAATAAAACTAATACAAGTCATGTTAAATATATTTGGACAAAAGGTTTTAATGTCCCATTGATTAACTATTTGATAAAATATTTTAAGCAAAATGGTTTAAACTCAAGCTATAAAGACTTTTTATTTATAAGTCAGTTAAAAGATTATGGACTTCCTTTATTTACTATAGTAAATGAGTTTAATCAATTAGTAATAGCAGAACCACCGGATTCTTTGTTGGGTAAAAAAAACTGGATAGATCTTCTATATGATAAATTAACAAGATATACTCATATTAATATGAATTTACAGCCTACCTACCAAGGTCTTTTTTTTGTTAATTCTAACGATGCACTTGAGTATAAAAAATATATGCGTAGCAAATACTTAACTATAAATAATGATAATAATTTAAATATTTTTTCAAGTAGATTAGATGTATATTATAAGCTTCATAAATATCCATCTTCTCAAATACATTTTATTTTAATACCAGACTTAAAAGAGTTAGGATTACTTATGTTTAAATATCGATATTATCGTAATATTATGTTCCATCAAAATCAATTATGGAATAGGACTTTTTTTCAAGGTCAACCTGTATACATAATAAATTCTGTAAAAGTTAAGAATAAGGTTACAAAAAGAGTAGATTTGGTTAATTATAATTATTTATTAGGTAAAGTTAATGACAGTAAAAAAACTGTATTCATGAATTATGAAACAGCTATATGTGCTTGGAAAAGATTTAAAGAAAAAATGAAAATGTATGATTTACCAGCAAAGCCTAAAATAACTGTTTATAATATAGAGAGTCTTATAAAGGAGCATGGAAAGCAAAACCAAAATATAGATCAGCAGTTATTTTTTATACCTGCACAGGAGTCATACAATTTTATAAAACAACAAAATAGAAATATAGTATCGAAAAATGTTTTAGATAAAATTTATAAGCGATTAATACCTGTACAGATAATAGCTAAAAGGATTATATGGTCTTTAACTAGTCGACAGCCTGTTAATTGGTAGCAAAAATTTTAATATTATTGAGTGAGTAGTAGTTTAATGGTTGATTTGGCAAGTTAATATTATATATCTTGATTTTACTTTCTTGAATAGTATTCAACTACCAACAATTCATTAAGTTGTAATGCTACCCATTCTCTTTCAATAATTGCATTTACTTTTCCAACAAGTTTTTTTTTGTCTAGTTCTAGGTGGCTAGGCATATTCGCCAACCCTGGAAATTGCATATGATGTTCTATTAATTTTTTTGAAGAAGATTTATCTTTAATTGAGATAATATCCCCTGGTTTACACTGATAACTGCAAATTGAAACAGTTTTGTTATTTATTAGAATATGTCCATGATTCACAAGTTGTCTAGCAGCTGGTATAGTTGGTGCCATACTTAATCTAAAGATTATATTGTCTAGGCGCATTTCTAGCATCTGAAGTAAAATAACTCCTGTAGAGCCTTGTACTTTTTTTGCTGCCTTAATAATTCTTAGTAGTTGTTTTTCACTTAATCCGTAATTAAATCGCAGTTTTTGTTTTTCTTCTAATCTTAAAGCATATTCAGATGGTTTATGAGATTGTTGACTATTCTCTCCAGGTGGAAATTGCTTTTTCGATTTTTTTCTTGTTAAACCTGGTAGATCACCTAATCTTCTACATATACGTAAACGTGGTCCCTTATAACGCGCCATATTAATTCCTTGTCATTATTTAAGAATATTTTAATATATTCAGTATTTAAACATATTCATTTAAGTTTCGCAAAACTTGTTTGGATTGAGTTATCATGTTTTCTTTGATGTTAGTATCATAATCATGTGTTTCCCGTCTCTTGAAGGTTGTTGTTGGATTTCTGCAACATTGCTTAAATCTAATGCCATTTTTTTTAATAATTCGATAGCAAGATCAGAATGCTGTATTTCTCTTCCTCTAAATGTTATTGTAGCTTTAACTTTGTCACCTGCTTGTAAAAATCGTAAAGCTTGATTAATACGTACCTGATAATCGTGTGCTTCAATTTTATAACGCATTTTGACTTCTTTTAAAGATGCATGATGCTGTTTTTTCTTCGCTTCTTTGGCTTTTTTTTCTTGTGCGAATTTATATTTGCCATAATCTACTATACGGCAGACAGGAGGATCTGATTTATCATTAATAGTTACTAGATCAAGTCCTTCTTGATCAGCTATTTTAAGAGCTTCATTTGCAGAATATATACCGGCTTGAGAGCCAGACGCGTTTATTAATCGAACTCTTGAATATTTTATTTCTGTATTAATTGGTGGATGGTTAGAGTCACTTTTTTTATTTTTTTTTAATTTATCCAATGCACACTTCCTATTGATAATATTGTTATTAAAAAATCTTGTGAAATATATGACATTTATTATACCATTATATAAAGTAGAAAAAAATCCAGCCATAATATAAATCACATGAAACATACACTATCGGTACTTGTAGAAGATGAAGCAGGTGTTTTGTCTAGAATCTCTAATTTATTCGCTCGGAGAGGATTTAATATAGCTAGTTTGGCTGTTGGACCGACAGAAAGAGTTGGTATCTCCCGTATTACAATGGTTGTATCAGGTGATAATAGAACTATTGAACAATTAACTAAACAATTGTATAAATTAATTAATATCTTAAAGGTGCAGAATGTAACAAATATACCTTCTGTTGAGCGTGAGTTAATGCTAATTAAATTAAAAATCAGTATACAAGATAGCCCTTCTATCTTAGAGATAGCAGAAATTTTCAGGGCTAAAGTAGTAGATATAGCTAGTGAATATTTAACATTAGAAGTTATAGGTGATCCTGGAAAAATATCTGCTATGGAACAGCTATTAAATCAATATACAGTTACTGAAATAGCTCGTACAGGAAAAATATCACTTACTAGATCTTCTAATGTTAATACAGAATTTTTACGAAAAACATTGACAGAACAAGATACACCTCTATTGTAGTAATAGATAGATATATCTTCACAGCAGCCATTTTCCAGGTTTCTCTACAAAAGATAAGCACTCTTTTAAATCCCATTCAAATTCACTACTATCGATATAATTAATACTAATAATAGTTTTGCTAGGAATAAACTTACCTCTATTTAAGGTTTTTTTTTATGTTGTTTCTCAATTAAATTATACGTCGTGCAATTAGTAACATGTCTACAATTAATACATATACACATTTTGTATCTGGAATTATTGATGGGGGTGGAGGGACTTGAACCCTCACGATCTAAATATTGATCAACAGATTTTAAGTCTGTTGTGTCTACCATTCCACCACACCCCCTTGTATTAAACTTAATATATTAGGCGGCACCCAGATTTGAACTGGGGATAAAGGATTTGCAATCCTCTGCCTTACCACTTGGCCACACCGCCTAATTAAAATCAATATCACTATATCGTACTGAAAACTTGTATCAGTTGTCAATAAGCAAGCTTGCTTTATCTTGTATTTTATATTAAAAACAATCTACTTTTTAGAATATCTTCTGATTGTATAGTTACTAAATCACTTTTTGTTAAAACTTTATCACCACTAATAAAAATACGATTAGCTTGTCTCATACGTGCTCTATCAATAGCATTACGTATACTTCTTGCATTAGCAAAGTGTGGTTGTTTCATTCTTCTAGCCGCATATTCAAGTAGTACTTGATCTGCCTCTGGAGCAAATCTATATTGTTGCTCTTCTAACATCAGTTTAGCTATTTCTAATAATTCTTCTGCTGTATAATCAGGGAAATCAACATGATTAGTTACTCTAGAAGATAATCCGGGATTTGATTCATAAAATTTCTCCATTCTATCTTTATATCCAGCAAAAATTACAACTAGTTCGTCTCTTTGATTTTCCATAACTTGTAATAAAATTTCTATAGCCTCTGCACCATAATCTCTTTCATTGTCTGGTTTATATAAGTAATAAGCTTCATCTATGAAAAGTACGCCACCTATTGCTTGTTTAAGAACCTCTTTAGTTTTAGGTGCAGTGTGACCAATATATTGCCCAACTAAGTCGTCACGTGTTACTGTCATTAAATGGCCTTTTTTGATATAACCTAATCTATTTAGAATATCTGCCATTTTCATAGCAACAGTTGTTTTGCCTGTTCCTGGACTACCTGTAAAAGACATGTGTAGTCCTGGATTGCCTGAAACTAAACCTACATTATTTCTCAGTCTATCTATTAGTAGAAGTGCAGCTATTTCTTTGATCCTTGTTTTTACTGGTCTTAGACCTATCAATTCTTGTTCTAATTCATCAATAACTTCTTGAATTTGAGTTTTATCATATTCTTCTTGCAAGTTTACAAGAGTATCATCGTGTAGATTTTTATTCATTAGTAAAATACTAGTTTATTCTTAATCACTAAAGAGAGATTAACTGAGTTAATCTCTCTTAACTTTAATATATATATATAATCCTTATTAGGATGATATTAATAACGAGAACCTTCTGGTTTTTCAGTAGCATAACTACGGAAGCAATATCTTTGATTACGGCTAACATCTTCTGTTCTTACTAATTCAAAGCCAGGCTCATAAGCTGGTCTATTGATAATGAAAGATAATACGCAACTTTCAACACCTCTTGTATTATCAAAAGCATTAATTTTGATATATTTATCAGAGTGTTGTTTACGACAAGTATTTATTTCATAAGTAACAGTAGCAGCATCAGATATATCAAATAAAGGTAATCCCCAAAGTTCCCAATAATTATTACGTGGATGCGGATCTTCTGTATACTCTATATTGATTGACCAATTTTGCGATATTGCATAATTGATTTGTTTAACAATTTGCTCGTCAGTTAAATCTGGTAGAAACGAAAAAGTTCCTTGTGTTAGTCTCACTTTTATATACTCCTTATTTATATTTAAACAGATGTTAGAAACTTTAAAGAGAAGCTCTTTAATATTTTGATTCAACGTAGTATAAAAATTATACGTTTGCTGTTGGAGTTTCTACGAAGTCAGCTGTATCTGTAGAAGCATAGTTGAATGTGATATCTTTCCATAGATCTAAAGCTGTTTGTAGAGGGCCACAAGTTTTAGCTGCATCGCGGAGAATTTGTGGTCCTTCTGCTACATAATCACGACCTTCATTACGAGCTATTACTATAGCTTCTAAGGCCACACGATTAGCTGTTGCACCGGCTTGAATACCATCTGGGTGACCAATAGTTCCCCCTCCAAATTGAAGAACAACATCATTACCTAAGTAATCTAATAATTGGTGCATTTGACCGCAATGAATACCACCAGATGCTACTGGAGTTACTTTACGTAAAGATGCCCAATCTTGCTCAAAGAAAATACCTTGAGGCAAGTTAACTTCTAAGTGAGTTAATAATAGAGTATTGTAGAAACCTTTAATCATTAGAGGATCACCTTCTAACTTTCCTACTACAGTACCAGCGTGAATATGATCTACACCTGCCATGCGCATCCACTTACAAATTACACGGAAGTTCATACCGTGATTTTTTTGGCGAGAATAAGTTGAATTACCTGCACGATGTAAGTGTAAAATCATATCGTTCTTACGTGCCCAGATAGCCATTGTTTGAATAGCTGTATAGCCAATAACTAAGTCAATCATAACGATAACTGTTCCTAGTTGTTTAGCAAATTCAGCTCTTTCATACATATCTTCCATTGTAGCAGCCGTCACATTCATATAGTGACCTTTTATTTCACCTGTTGCTGCAATAGAACGGTTTACACCTTCCATAGAATATAAGAATCTTTCTTTCCAACGCATGAAAGGCTGAGAGTTAATATTCTCATCATCCTTTAAGAAGTCAAGACCACCTTTAAGACCTTCATATACTACGCGACCGTAGTTTTTACCCGATAAACCTAATTTTGGTTTTACTGTAGCACCAAGGAAAGGGCGTCCAAATTTATCCATGCGTTCACGCTCTACAACTATACCAGTCGCAGGTCCTTGGAAAGTTTTAAGGTATGCAACAGGTATACGCATATCTTCTAAACGTAAAGCTTTCACAGCTTTAAATCCAAATACATTACCAATAATTGATGCTGTTAAATTGGCAATTGAACCTTCTTCAAATAAGTCAATATCATATGAAATATAAGCAAAATATTGATCAGAACTATTAAGTACAGCTTCTACTTTGTATGCTTTCGCTCTGTAAAGATCACATGCTGTTAATAAATCAGTCCAAACGACAGTCCAAGTAGCTGTAGATGATTCACCTGCAACAGCAGCTGATGCTTCTACGGGATCTACACCTGGCTGTGGAGTGATACGGAATAATGCTAACACATCAGTTTCTTTAACTACATAATCAGGGTCCCAATAGCCCATTTTAGCATATGGAATTACACCAGATTCATAGCGTTGATTTTTAATCCTTGTCCGTTCTTCTACAGATTGAGACATTTATTCCTCCTTGAATTTAAGGTAGTATCATTAGGTTGTGGTTTTACTAGATACAATTAAGATATTATTTTGTGTCTAGAAATATAGTAAATATCATACTATACTATTTTAACCTTACAATATAATCTAGCATTATATATGCATCAAATAATTGCATTCTTATTTATAAGACTGATAATTTTATTTAATCTATTATATATAGATATACTAGTAATGGCTATTGTTACCAATAATAATCGCAAATACTACATTTTTATGCTAAAATTTTGCAAGCAGCAGAAATTAAAGAGGAGGTATGAATATTGTCTGTAGAACAAGTAGCAGATTCTTCTTTTAATGAAGAAGTTATAAAGTCAAGCTGCCCTGTTTTAGTTGACTTTTGGGCACCTTGGTGTGGTCCATGCAGAATGATTGCTCCGGTAGTTGATGAAATAGCTAATGAGTATGCAGGAAGTCTCAAAGTTGTGAAAATCAATACGGACGATAATCCTACTACAGCCACAGAATATGGTATACGTAGTATTCCAACATTAATGATTTTTGTTAAAGGGGAAAGGGTTGATACAGTTGTTGGTGCAGTACCTAAAACGACTTTAGCAAACGCTTTACAAAAATATTTAATTGAACAATAACTAAATTATATAAATAGAATATAAATTTTAATGTCTAAAGTATGTGAAATTACAGGAAAGAAGACTAATAATGGCTATAATATATCACATTCACATGTGAGAACAAAAAAAAGACAAAATGTTAATTTGCAAAATCGAAAAATGTGGTCATACTCTCGGAACTGTTGGATTAAAGTTAAAATATCAACCAAAGGACTAAAATCTTTACATAAGATATTGTAATACTTGCAATTTTAATTGCCTTTAAAGCTGGTTAAGTAGTGACAGTTTTTTCAGAATATGCTATTATCATATATATAATAAAAAAAGAGAGTTTTGGGAGAAATATCTATGGATAATACAAAAAATAAAGATGAGTATGATGATATGTTGCAAGAAGGTATACTTGCTATGGAAACACCTGTAGGTTGGTCATCTATCTGTTTAGATCAAACTATAGATTATTATATTGAATGTAATTCAGTAACATTAAATCATAACGACGATAGTAAAAATTTATCAAGTTAGTTATATAAGTGACACTCTCAAAGTGTCACTTAAAATGCTAGTATAGCTCAATTGGTAGAGCAGCTGATTTGTAATCAGCAGGTTGTGGGTTCAAGTCCCTCTACTAGCTATTGATCATAAAAAATATGATTACGAAAGTTTAGTCATGTAAATATGCTGCTTGAAGGCTTGTATCATAATAAATCCCGTCTAAGCAGAATACCTCTATTTTTAGAAAGCAAGATTATAAAAACAAAAAATTATAAGCAAATCCACAAATAATTAGAATTATATAGTCTATTTCCAGGTAGCGCTATATATAGCTTAAGGCTATTAATAGAAGCTAATTTATCGTTATTTAAGTTTCAATCACATGAACAATACCAATCTATAGAACTAAGAGTTTTATATGCTAACAGCAAAATGTAGATAATCATATGAAATGAATTATGCTAGTGTGAGGGGATTAGACTATAAATAAATAATACAAGATATAGAAGAGAAAGAAATTGTCGCATAATTATTATAATGGGGTATGTACCCCATTATATACCAATAAGTGACTTTTTTTAAGTTAAAGTCAATTTTTTTACACTAAAAACAATAGAGTTAATTTAAACCTAAATTTTGTAGCACAGGTATATTAGCTAATAATAAGTAAGCAAAACCTGCTCCACCTACAGCGCCAACCAAAAAACCAGCTGTAAATTGTCCCCATCCTTCACTTGTTTGCAAAGCATCTTTTGAGTCATCTTTATCAAATGAAACATTTCCATACATAGATAGACAAGTTGTTAGTATAACTATTAGACCTACAGCTGAGAGAAAGCCTGATAATAAAGCTACATCTGTATTCCTTAAAGGTCCTAATTTATCGAATGGTCCAACTAAAAAATAGCCATGCGCCATACCAATTTCTAAGCCTCTTAGTAAAGGAGATAATCCTCTACGATATGCAGGTAAGTTGCTTAGTAAACCTTTAGTGAAACTTGATGTACTAATTGGTGTTGATAAATTACCTACGTAAGGATCATCATTATAGGGTTGAATGAAATTACTCATATTCTGCTCTCCAGAAGATTTTTATTTATTAGATCTTAACTTTAATTATTATAAATCTATTTATTACTTCTATGTTATGATGTTAATATCATGTAAAATTTAAGCATGCATATGGTTTTTTATTAAAAATTAGCATTTTTAGATATTTTTATTTATTAAAAGGATTAACAAATATGTCTATATTCTTAAGTTATTTGCTATTTATTGTTTTATTTACTGCTCTAGCTCTTGGTTTGTACTTCAGTTTACAGGCAGTAAAGCTAATATAATTTAATAAATTTTTCAGTGTATTTAATATATGTCAAATATAAAAACAGATAAAATTTTAGGGTCTCGTAGAATTAGTAATTATTGGTGGGCAACTGTAATTTTATTAGGTGGATTAGGTTTTTTTTTAGCTGGTTTATCCAGTTATCTAAAAATAGAATTACTTCCCTTTACAACGTCAATGAATTTATTATTTATTCCACAAGGAATAATAATGACTTTTTATGGAACAATCGCTATATTAATTAGTATATTCTTGTGGTTTACAATTGCATGGAATGTAGGCTCAGGATATAATGAATTTAATAATGAAAAAGGTTTAATAACTATATTTAGATTAGGCTTTCCAGGTAGAAACAGAGTATTGAAGTTACAGTATAATATACAGGAGATACAATCTGTTAGAGTGATTATACAAGATGGTTTAACTCCTAGAAGGGAAATTTATCTAAAAACAAAAGATCAACGAGAGATACCACTAACACGTGTGGGTCAACCTTTATTATTATCTGAGATAGAAGATCAAGCTACTTCTTTAGCTAAATTTCTGGGCGTAGTTTTAGAAGGAATTGACTAAAAAAATTTTACTTTTGTAGGATATATGTTATTATATACCTATAATATGAGCGGGTATAGTTTAGTGGTAAAACCTTAGCCTTCCAAGCTAATGATGCGGGTTCGATTCCCGCTACCCGCTGTGCATAGATATTTTTTTCAGTACTTTATAAGTTATTGCATCTGGCTGGATTCGAACCAGCGACGTTCTATTAAGAATGGCGGATTATTAGAGTCGATTTATTTAAAACCTCTCTTACAAAACCGTACATGAAACTTTCACTTCATACGGCTACTACCTATAGTTCTTTAATAAATTTGCTGTATACCAAATTTTTTTTTGACTTTTATATTTTTTTCTTAGCCAACTATTTATAATACAATCCATTATTCTACATAGTTCTACAAACTCAGCATCATTAAAATGTATTTTGTATTCTTTACAAAAAAGACCAAAGCTATTATGGATTTTATTAATAGATCCTATAAAACTGAGTTTCGTATTAGGTCTTAATCTACCCAGAAAATCTTTTTTGTACATCTTCATTTTAATCGTCTTAGTATAAGATTTCAATATATATTTTTTGCTTTCACATCTATATTTTGTATATCTTAAATTTAATCTGATTATTCTAACTATTAAGCTAATAGATCTAAAAAAGAAAAAATAGTCATCGAATATAAACTTATTTTTTGCAGTATATATTATACTAAGCTCATATATATTTGAAATAGATATATTAACCATTTTAAGCTTATTATATTCTTTGGGCTTATAAAATACTTTTGTCAAAGTAAACCATTCTATTCCACAGTAAGTAATATAGCAAATCAATTTATATAGATTATAGCAAGAATAATTAGTATTATATTTATTCAGGTAACTATATTTTAAGGGTTCTATAATAGACTGTTCTTTCATCCAAACTTTAATAATTGAATCTATGGGTAAAGATGATTGAATTTTAGCTAATAAATAATTAATATCAAGATATTTTGTATTCGATGTTATATTAAATATACTACAAAGTTTACCTAAATTATATTTATTTACTCTGGAATCTAATATCTTTGGTGCAAAATTAGTTAAATATTTTGAGATACTAGGCTCTAACTTAGCTTGCCACTCTGGTTGAATACAGAGGTAAAGGATATTTTGTTTAACTTTGTCTGTAATATAATAATTAAATGGGTTTTTTTTATTTAATAGACAGAGTAATATACTTTTTTTGTAAATTTCTGTTGAGTTATATATTTCACTATTATATATTAGATAATATTTGTATATAAACTTATTTATATCCTCAATACATTTTAACTTTGCTTCAAGAGAGTTAATTAGAATAGATTGATTATATTTTACGCTTTTTTGGTCACACTCTCGTGATGCTTTATAAATTTTATTTTGTAAAATAAATATACGTTCATTGATTTGCTTCCAAGGTAAATCTTTCCATGACTTGTAGCTTTTAAAATTATAAATGAACATAGATTTATTACTACTTTTACAAATTAATAAAAATACAGTAAATTTAACTGGTAGGTGCAATACGTATTACTAAATTAGTATTTTATTGCTTCTCACTAAAAATAATATATATATAGCCTTTGAATTTTTGAAATATTTTTTTAGTTACTCCGTTCCATATCTTCTATACAATATATTTATTGACTTAGGTTCCACTCTATATGCTAATAGCCACTCTTAAAAATCACACTTTAGCTAACTCATAATAGTAAAGCTTAAGGGCTTTCAAATAATTATTCATTATTGATTTTAACATTTTATTTAAGGGTTCGTTTTCCTAACCGTATCAATATTCCATTTAGTCTGCTTTATTTAAATATAATTAAGGCATATGTATAATTAAATTGACTAAAAGAGTTTATTTGTGATTCTAAACAGCTAATTTTACTTAGCAAAGAAAATATAGTTTTCTAAGTAATTAATTACTTAGTTTCTAGTTAGCTAGAGTCTTGCAATTTTTAAAAGACCTCTAACACCTTGAAAACGGGTCGCACATGAGTCCGCTGCCTTCGGCCTCTCGGCCACAGATGCTATAGAATTAATATTATATTATTTATGTAAAAAAAATCAAGCGCTTTATTCATTCATGTTATGATATGTAGCTACTGCCGATGGTGAAATTTTATTTAAGTAACGAAATATCCAGTATTTAAAGATAGTATCTAAAATTACAGGAAAAGTTGAAATAAATAGAAATATAAAATCTCTACTTTCTGGTAAGCCAAAATGTCTTAGAATGACTTCAATGATTACTTCCCAACCATGCGGTGAATGAAAACCTACAAACATATCTGTAAACAAAATGATAAGGAATGCTTTAGCTGTATCACTTAAACCATAAATTAATTCATTAACAAAAGATTTAAGAATAGAGAATTGTCTTTTATTTGTTATCAATATAGAAACAAAAACTGTACAAGATAGCAAATCAGCTAAAATATTCTTAACTGCACAGGAACTTTCATTTGCATACTCTTGAGCCAGTTCTAGTGCTTTATCCGTCATTTTATGATTTATTGTTTTCTGTGAAGCATTGTCTACTTTACCAATAAGAATTTCAAAATGTAATTTTTCTTCAAAACGTTGCAGTTCAGCAAATGCTCTCTCCTCTTGTGAATGGTTTAAAAAAATACTTTGTTGATTTCTATTCCATAAATAATTAACACAAGGGCCGAATAGTAAGCTTTTTGAAATTTGATTAATCAAAATAGGCATAATTAACAAAAAAATAACATATTTAACTGATGTCAATGTTTGATATCTAGCTACTTTAAAATCTTCTAACGCTTCAACTTCAGCATTTGGATCTAGCTCTTTTTTAAATTTATTAAATAGTTTACTAATGGATCTAGGAATAATCCCTACTTTGTCTACCGGTGATTGATGAATTTTTTTTAAATTCCAATACTTCATACTTATTTTATTTGTATATTTAATTTGGTTAAAAATGAATTAGAATAAATTGAAAAATTATATTATTTTATGTAAATATTTTTTTATTACTAATTATACAATTTAATTCTAAAATTCTTACCATATGTTTAATATTCTCCAAAGTAGTATGGAGTTTCATCAAAATCAATTAGCTTTTCATATAAATATTTCATATTACTTAAATCAGTCAAATCAAAATCTAAAAGCTAATAAAATTTATATTAAAGACTATCTAAAATATAGATATCATAAAAATTTATCTAATAGATTCTTTTTATACCAACAAAAAATATATAAGCTTATTATTCTATCAACAGATGAGTTAATACACAAACTTCTCTATATGATTAAATTAGAAGGTTATTTTAATCGAATAAAAACTTTTCATATTTATGATAATAATTCTCAATACTTGTTAATAGATCTTTATTTGAACCCTATTATCAAATCTGTGTATATAATAAAATATAAAAAATTAATAATACCCTATAGTTTTATTTGGAAAATTTTTTTAGAGCATTTAGGGCAACCTAAAAATTATTCTTTAATTAATAAAGCAATACAGATTATAACGTTATGGTATCAATCTAAAGGATTTATTTGGGTTGAAGTAAAAATGATCAATCAGCATATAATAAATTGTATTTCTATTAAAATTAATGAAGGTTTAATAAAAAAGACCAAATTTATTTGTGAGTCTCCTTATAGGATTAATAATAAACTGATTAATCAAATGAATTTATTAATTCAGCAAGAATTAAAAGTATCTTTAGGAAATATTTTAAATGCTTACTCTTTAGAAAAAGGTATAAAAATTTTAAAAAAGAGAAACTATATTTCTAATTGTTATTATAAGATAGTTAACTATAATGATGGAGTCTATATCTTACTTAAATACTCTATTTCTGATAATCAAATCATACAATATTCAAATAATTCACTTAAAAAGAGTAGCTATTCACTTTTATTAAAACAGTTATATATATATGGTTATTATTATATAAATTTTTATTATTCTAAATACTTACATATGTTAGCATCACTACCAAATTTATCAGGTTATACCAAGTATGTAAATCTTTTATATAATAAGAAAAGCCAAAAGATTTTTACAGATATCCGTATAAACATACATAAACTTCATATTAAGACAAATATATATAAAGATCATAATTACCAATATAACTCTTTTCTCAAGCGATTGAATTTTACTAATAGGTATCAAGTTTTATATAGTATAATTTTCCGTCTAGAGCCTAGTAACATTTCATTTGTAACTACATATTTAATTAATAGATTATGTTTATATTATCATTTATTTAAAAATGCAAGTTATAACTTAATTACAGTAAGTCATAATAAAGATTATATCATTTTAAGTAAAACTAAAATCTTATATATGAATTTAAGTAGCTTACAATTTTATTTTAAAGTTACAAAATCATATATTATGAAATTTTTTCAAGGTTATCATGATTTAGCTATATATGCTAAATTGTATATTTCGTTATTTGAAGGTATATCTAACAAATTCTGTAACTTTATATGTTTAAATCAATTTTTATGTATGCACTATAAAAATAAGATGTATTTAGATTCCATGGTTTCTTATCTTAAAAAGCATTTCCTCAATATATCAGTTAATACAAGCTTACTACTTGGTGAAAATAAAAATTCTTATCTTTTCTCTTTTAATTTTAATCAAGCTAATAATATATATTTAACTTTTATTAATACATCTCATTTCGAATATAATTTATCGTTAACTAAGTATACATGGTTATATTGCTTCGTGAATTTAATTATATATAAAAGTATCAATTATAATATAATACACAAATTTTCCCCTATTTACTCTAAAATAGATAGTTGCTTAATGTATTTAGATAACTATTTAGGCTTAGGTATTCAATTAGATTCTTTTATTAAAGAGATACCGCCAATTAGAATTGAATTAGTATTTGATAACAAAGGCTATAAAATGATTCACTTATATATAAATTATGAATATAATAATTATTAATTAAAACCAAGGGGAATATTAATGTTGAGCTTAAATAAATTCATTGAAAAATTAGAGGGGAAATGGTATTCAAATCAAACTATTTACTTTATATCAAGTAAAAAGAAAAAGAATTATAAAAATACAATGATTTTTAAAAAAAAATTTTTTAAAGAAGATAATTCACCACATATTATTTATGAAAAACTTGCATATAAAAATTTAGCTTATTCATATACTATATTAAGTGATAATTGTATAAAAATACAATCTGAATCTAAGGCACATAATGTAAAATATATAGAATATATATATTCTATTAGTCAAAATTTCCGAATATCTATAGTATATATAAAAAATCTACAAAAATGCTTAGCTGTTTCTTTTAATTCTTATATTAAACAAACTCATTATTTAGATTAATACTAATAGTTTAATAAACTATTAGTATTAATTTAATTTTATTCTAAATCTTTTCTGTTAGGATTTCTTGATGGGTCATTTGATAAAAATCCAAAGAAGAATAGTGAAATAAAGAAAACAACAGTTGTATATACAAAGATTTTTAATGTAAGCATCCTTATGTTCCTGAAATTATTTTGACATAAAAAACAATGATTGAGATTAAAAGATCCCAATTATCAATGAATTATATTGTATATGAAAAATACAGAAGATAAACTATTTACTTAAACAAAATTATTTAAAATATTATTTGTAGGATGAATATCATAAATCTGACAAAGTATAAATTTATTCATCCGACCAAATGAGTTTTTATATCTTTTTATAGATATTGCCGCTTCTATAACTACACTGTCTCCCAATCTATATAATTCTAAATCTTTTGTTTTTTCTCCCTGTGCTAAGGCTATAACTTTATAATATTTTAATATTTTTTTATTATTTGGTACAATTAGTTTTATATAGATATAATACTTACCATAAATCTTGATATATTTTTGACAGCTTATCAATTGACCCATAAAAATATAATTATTCATTCTTTAATCTCTAATTAAAAATTTTTGTCGTCATATATTTTATCATTTGATAGTTGATAATTTAATTCTTTTAATTTTCTCATAATTTTTGCAAAATATTCTTGAAAATAACTTTCCAAGTTTTCTATCTCTCTAAAATCTATCTGCATCAATTTAAACACCTCATTCATAGAAGCATCAAATATATCTCCACTAACAATTACTTCTGTAAAAGCAAGCCTGTCAGATATATTCCAACTCCATTGAAAAAATTGAGTTAATTGACGTGATATTTTTAATATTATTATAGGTATCCGAGCAATTTTTGACCTTTGTCCTGATAACTTTTCACATAATTCAATAATTTCGAAAGAAGTCCAAGATCTATTGCCAACCAATGGTAATAGTTTATTCTTTGTTTTAGCAATAGATAAACTCTTTATAGTAAATTTTGCTATATCTTGAGTATCTATATAAGCAATTGATGTTGATTCACCTGTTATCCAAACAGATTTTTGCTCTAAAATTGGTAAAGCATACTGATTAATTAGACCTTGAAAGAAACCTGATAAAGTAAAAATAGTATAATTTATTTTAGAATTATGTAAATAGTTTTCTACTTGAATCTTTAAATTCATTAATGGTATTTCAGGATATTTATAAGCATTTAAAATGGAGAAAAATATATAACGTTTAATTTTAGCCTTATATGCGGAATCAATTAAAATTTTTTTACCATATAGATCAATTTGTTTAACATTGTATAAATCTGAGGGCCTAGCAGTAGCAGCATCAATTATTGCTGTTATACCATATAAAGCAGGAGGAATTGTTTCTGGTAATTTTAAATCTCCATAAACTAATTCTGCTCCCCATTCTTTTAAAAAAGCTGCTTTACGGAAATTTCTAACAAAGCATTTAACTTGAAACCCTTCATCTAAAGCTCTACGTACTATTTGTCTTCCTAGAGTTCCTGTACCACCTAAAACTAGTAATGTCATATTATGATTCTTTTATTGGGTAGAGAGGGAATCGAACCCTCAAAACTAAAGTTGTCACATTTTGAGTGTGATGCGTATACCAATTTCGCCATCTACCCTATTATACATATAATATATACTTACAATTATAAAAATCTATTATCTTTTGGATTTATATATAATAGTACTATAATTAATTTATATGCAAGTCAATTTTTTAAATCGTTATTTATATTTTCCTCAGACGTGGCTACATAATATATATTCAAATTTGAAACTTAACATTATATGTGGATTACTATATTTTATCAGTTATATACATCTGCAATATATTTTAGTCTTTTTTATATTATCTGTGATAGTTTTTTTCAGCTTAGATTTACCTAGAAAATATTTATTTAATATACTTAAAATATTAGCAATTACATTAACCCCTTATATAATCACTATTTTAATTAAACAAGCTATTAATAATAAAGATTATTCTCAAAGTATACATATCTATGCGCCTTGTTTTATTAAATACTTTACTATATATCACAAAAAGCATAATGTTTTTATAACACAATATATAATCCAAATAACACTTCAATACTGTTATTTACCAAAATTTATACTTAAAGGAATTATATTAACAGTTCTAAATTTTCTATTACTATATATACTTTTTGCTACTACATTATATGAAGATATTATTTTATATATAATAAACTTTCATCAATCTATTGGTCTTCATAATAAAATAAATAAGAAGTATATCATTATGACAGCATGTGCATCACAACTTTTAGAAGATATTATCAATTGTGTATATAAAATTTTTATATCTTTAAAACTACGCAATTATTCCATAATTACATTTGTAAGTCTTTTTATATATAGTGTAAATAGTTTAATTAAGTTTATTAAAGTATATTCATATAATTTATCCACAACTGTTTATACCAGACTTAATATTTAAAAAATAATGACTTATACTATATGAATCTATTTATATTTCAATTATATTATCTATAAACAATTTATATACAATCACCTATGGTTAATAATAATGAGCGCAATAAATCTTTAAATAGATTTATTAATCAACCTTATAAATATGGTTTTCATACCAAAATCGATTCAGAAGAATTTCCAAAAGGTTTAAGTTTGGAAATAGTTGAGTTAATATCCATAGTCAAAAAAGAACCTTCATATCTTTCTAAATTTAGGATAAAAGCTTTTCAGAAGTGGCAAAATATGATAGAGCCTAAATGGAGTGCATTAATTTACGATAGGATTGACTATAATAATATAGTATATTATTCAAAACCTAAATATAAGAAACAACTTAATAGTTTAGATGAAGTAGATCCAGAACTTATAGACACATTTAACAAATTAGGAATTCCATTAGGTGAACAAAAAAAACTAACTAATGTAGCTGTAGATGCTATATTTGACAGTGTATCAGTAGCTACTACATTCCAAGAAGAGCTTGCTGAGGCAGGTGTAATTTTTTGCTCTATGACTGAAGCAATTGAAAAGTATTCTGAATTAATTGAAAAATACTTAGGCTCTGTAGTACCTATAGGAGATAATTATTTCGCAGCTCTGAATTCAGCTGTATTTAGTGATGGTTCTTTTTGCTATATACCACCAGATACTCATTGCCCTTTAGAACTTTCTACTTATTTTCGTATTAATAATAAAGAATCCGGACAATTTGAAAGAACATTAATTATTGCTGATAAGAATAGCTATGTGAGCTATTTAGAAGGTTGTACAGCACCACAATATGATAATAATCAGCTACATGCTGCTATTGTTGAGCTAGTAGCACTTGAGAATGCAACTATTAAATATTCTACTGTACAAAATTGGTATGCAGGTAATAAAGATGGGGAGGGTGGTATATATAATTTTGTTACAAAGAGAGGACTATGTATAGGTGAGAATTCTAAAATTTTATGGACGCAAGTCGAAACTGGATCAGCTATTACTTGGAAATACCCTAGTTGTATACTGTTAGGTCAAGGATCTATCGGTGAATTTTCTTCAGTTGCTTTAACTAATAATTATCAGCAAGCAGACACAGGAAGTAAAATGATACATATAGGTGAAAATACAAAAAGTAAAATAATTTCTAAAGGTATATCAGCTGGTTATTCTATAAACAGTTATCGTGGGTTAGTAAAAATTAGCCCGAAAGCTAAATATGCTCGTAACTATTCACAATGTGACTCATTACTTATAGGGCAAAACTCAAAGGCAAACACATTCCCTTATATACAAGTTAAAAATCCTTTAGCTAAAATAGAGCACGAAGCATCAACATCAAAAATAGGTGAAGAACAATTATTCTATTTTTTACAAAGAGGTATTAGCTTAGAAGAAGCTATAGGCTTAATGATAAGCGGCTTTTGCAAGGAAGTATTAAATGAGTTACCTATGGAATTTGCAACAGAAGCAGATCGTTTACTTAATTTAAAATTAGAAGGTACTGTAGGATAAATTATGAACAAAAAAAATATTTTAACCATTAAAAATTTATCTGTAGAGATAAATAATGAACCTATTATAGATAATTTATCTATTTCTATTAATACCGGTGAAGTACATGCTATTATGGGTAAAAATGGATCTGGCAAAAGCACTTTAGCTAAAGTTATAGCAGGTCATCCTAATTACAACATTACTCAAGGATCAATTATTTTTAATGATAAAAAAATTACTTCTATGGAACCAGAAAAAAGGTCTCAAGAAGGCATCTTCTTGGCTTTTCAGTACCCTGTAGAAATCCATGGTGTTAGTAACGCTGATTTTTTGCGTCTTGCATATAATGCGAAACAGAAAGCAAGGAATCAACCTGAATTAGACCCCTTATCTTTTTTTGAATTAATAAGCAAGCAAGTACAATCAATAGATATGGACCCTTCTTTTTTAGCGCGGAATGTTAATGAAGGCTTCTCAGGTGGTGAAAAGAAAAAGAATGAAATTTTGCAAATGAATATTTTAGATAGTAAATTAGCTATATTAGATGAAACTGATTCAGGGTTAGATATAGATGCACTTAAAACAGTTTCCAAGAATATTAATAATTTTAAAACATCTTTAAACAGCATTATATTAATAACTCACTATGAAAGACTTTTAAACTATATAGTTCCCGACTATATACATATTATGGAAAGTGGTAAATTAATATATACAGGTAATGCAAGCGTAGCAAAACAATTAGAAAAATATGGCTATGATTTTATTAAATCTAAGATATAAGACTTGGTCTATTAAAGCTAATGACCAAATCTTATAGAAGTAAAAATATAATTAAATAAGATATATAACTAAACTGTAAAAGCTTGTTTTACATCTTCAATAGATTTTTTCAAGATTTCTTCTGTTTCTGAGTTTAGTTTTTTACTAGTTCGTATACTTTCTCCAAATTCAGGTTTTGAATTACGTAAGTCTTCACGTAAAGCATCGATAAAATCTTTTACACGAGATAGTTCAAAATTATCTAAATAGCCATTAATTCCAGTATAAATTATAGCTGTCTGTTCTTCAACTGGAATAGGTGAATTTTGTGCTTGTTTTAAGATTTCTCTTAATCTTTGTCCACGAGCTAATTGGTTTTGGGTTGCTTTATCTAAGTCAGAAGCAAATTGAGAAAAAGCTTCTAATTCAGCAAATTGTGCTAGTTCTAATTTTAATTTACCTGCAACCTGCTTCATTGCTTTTATTTGCGCTGCTGAGCCAACACGAGAAACAGAAATTCCTACATTAATTGCTGGTCGAATACCTGAATTAAATAAATCTCCTGACAAGAAAATTTGTCCATCTGTAATAGAAATAACATTTGTTGGAATGTAAGCTGATACGTCACCTGCTTGAGTTTCAATAATAGGTAATGCTGTCATGCTACCTCCACCCAAATCAGTATTTAATTTAGCAGCTCGTTCTAAAAGTCTTGAGTGTAAATAAAAAACATCACCAGGATAAGCTTCACGACCAGGAGGCCTACGCAATAATAATGACATTTGACGATAGGCTTGGGCTTGTTTAGTTAAATCATCATATATTACTAATGTAGCTTTACCTTTATACATAAAATATTCAGCTAATGCTGCACCTGTATAAGGAGCGATATATTGCAAAGTTGCAGGGTCATCTGCATTAGCTGCGACAATAATTGTATAATCTAAAGCTCCTTTATCTTGTAATGTTGATACAACTTGAGCAACGGATGAAGCTTTTTGGCCTATAGCTACATAAACACAAATAACATCTTGACCTTTTTGATTAATAATTGTATCAAGTGCTACAGCTGTCTTTCCTGTTTGCCTATCACCTATAATTAATTCTCTTTGGCCTCGTCCTATAGGTATCATAGAATCAATAGCTGTAATACCTGTTTGTAATGGCTCACAAACAGATTGTCTACCAATAATACCCGGAGCATATGATTCAATTAAACGTGTTTGAGGTGATTCTGGTAAGCCTTTTGCATCAATTGGTCTCGCTAAAGGATCTACAACTCTACCTAAAAAACCTTCTCCTACAGGTATCTGTGCTATTCTGCCTGTAGCTTTTACAGAGCTACCTTCTAAAATACTTCTCCCATCACCCATCAGTACAACACCAACATTATCACTTTCTAAATTCAGTGCTATACCGATAGTTTGGTCCTCAAACTGTAATAATTCTCCTGCCATCGCTTCATCCAGTCCATATACACGAGCAATACCATCACCTACTTGGAGTACAGTACCCACATTGGCAACTTGAATGTCTTGATCATACTTATCAATTTGTTGACGAATGATATTACTTATTTCATCAGGTCTGATATTTACCATTTTTTTTATAAGTTTTTTTAATATAATATAGAACTTTATATTGTAACTAATCAAACAGAGCTTAAATAAAAAGCCATGTTTCTCAATTTGCCAGAAATACTTGTATCAATGATTTTTGAGCCAACTTTTGCGACAAAACCACCTATTAGTGATGTATCAATACTAAGTAGTAATTTAATATTTTTACTATTTGTCATAATCTTTAGCTTTTCAACAAGTGCATCCTGTTGACTTTCTGTTAAAACTATAGCTGTTGATATTTCTACTACTGTAGTTGATTCAAGCTCATAAGCAAGTTCTAAATACTTTTCAATTACTGGACCAAGTAAAGATATTCTACGTCTATCTACTAATACTAATAAAAACTTTAATAAACAGTCACTCAAATGGTCAGTAAATAATTCTTTCAATAAATCTTTTTTTAATGAAGAGATGATTAAAGGATTATCTAAAAAGTTTTTTAATTCCGTTGATTCTGATAATAAATTAGACAAAAATAAAATCTCTACTTGATTTTGATCGACTATATTTAAGTCCTTTGCTGCACTTAATAAAGCCTCTGCATAGGGTTGAGCTATTTTATAGGTAACACTTTGACTTGTCACAATTCACCTCCCAATTGAGCAATACTAGAATCTATGATTTTTGTTTGCATAGAAGGCGTAACTTGATTTTGTAACTCTGAAGTTACTCTATGAATAGCTAATGATATAATTTGTTGCTGTATTTGTTGTTTTACTTGATACTCTGCTGTTGAGATACTAGCCTTGCCTGCTATAGTCAATTTTTCTATATCTGATTTACCTTGTGCCAATATAGATTCACGCACTTTCTGCGCTGTTCCTTCTGCTTCTTTTATTATTTGCCCTATAATAAGCTGAGTCTGATTTAATTGCTTCTCTGCTTCTGCAAGCCTTACTTTAGCTTGTTGTAATCTTTCTTCAGATTCACCTATTGCAGATAAAACTTTTTCTTGTCTTACGTTAAGTATAGAACCCAAAAATTTTCTTAGAACATAAATTAACCCTGATAGTAAAATAACTATATTGATCACATTAGCTTCTAAAAAATCAGGATTAAAGGCAAATCCTTCTTTTACATATTGATTAGCAACAAGATGAAATATTTGCATCATTGTATGTATTAAAAATCTCCTTCATATTCAATTATAGAGAACACATCAAAAATATTTCACTTCTAGTTTAAAATTCAAATTAATTATTAACTCTGTAGTAACTTAATTTTAATTCTTTCACTCAATGTGTCTACCTGCGTTTCTAAAGTTTTCAATGCTTTTTCTTTTTGTATATTAAGTTGCTCATATGCTTCTGCAATTAGCTTTTCTGCTTCTTGTTGTGCTTCTTTAACTTTAATAGAAACCATTTGCTGAGCTTCTTGTTGAGATTTTTTTATAATTTCTTGAGCTTGTCTACGTGAAGTAGCTAACTCTTTTTCATGTTTTTTAATAAGCTCATTTGCTTTTAATAATGAAGAAGAAGCTGTAGTTAGGCTATTCTTTATATATTCATCTCTCTCATCAAGAATAAAGCTAACTGGCTTGTAAAAAAGCCAATTCAATATAACTGTAAGAAGCAAAAACTGTAAAGCCATTAAAGGTAAAGTTGCATTAAAATCAAAAAGTCCCCCTTCTACTGCTTTATCTGCTTCTTGTACTGATAATAAAAGTGTAATATATATCATTATTTGTTTTAAAGATACTTTTTATAATTTAATTAATATATAAAGAGTAATTAAATTTATAAAAAACCTAGTTTTTTATATGACTATTAAAAAACTAGGTATAAATTCTATAATTAACCTGTATAAGGATTAGCAAATAAAAGCGATAATGCCACTACTAATCCATAGATAGTTAGCGATTCCATAAAAGCTAAACTTAATAATAAAGTACCACGTATTTTGCCTTCAACTTCAGGTTGCCTAGCAATTCCTTCTACAGCATTAGCAGCAGCACTTCCTTGGCCAATACCTGGGCCAATTGCAGCTAAACCAACAGCAAGACCCGCAGCTACCACAGACGCAGCAGAGATAATAGAATCCATAATAAATATTATAATAATTCAATAAAAATATAGAAAATTAACAGATTTCAAAATTAATCATTGACAAATATCATAGTAGAACAGTATCTATAAGATTAATCGCTTTCACCATGGCCTTCTAAAGCCTCTCCTATATATGCAGCAGACAATGTAGAAAAAATTAATGCCTGAATAGAGCTTGCGAATAACCCTAATATCATAACAGGTAAAGGAATTAAAATAGGCACTAATAAAGTAAAAACAGACACTACTAATTCATCTGCTAAAACATTACCAAATAGTCTAAAGCTCAAAGATAATGGTTTAGTAAAATCTTCTAAAATATTAATTGGAAGTAAAACTGGAGTCGGTTCAATATAGCGAGAGAAATACCCAAGACCATTTTTTGTCAAACCAGCATAAAAATACGCCAACGATGTTAATAATGACAAGGCTACAGTTGTATTAATATCGTTTGTTGGAGCAGCTAACTCACCTTCGGGTAATTGAATTAATTTCCAAGGTATTAGTGCACCAGCCCAATTACTACCTAGAATAAATAGGAAAATAGTTGATATATAAGGCACCCATTGTCTATATTCATGTTCCCCTATTTGATTTTTTGCTATATCTTGCAAAAATTCCAAAATAAATTCCATGAAATTTTGTAAACTTTCTGGTGCTCTCTCCAACTTTCTTGTTCCATAGAAAGCAGTAATTACTAAAACAGCAATAACTAACCATGAAACAAGAAATACTTGTCCATGCAGTTTATAATTACCTATCTGCCAATATAAATGCTTACCAACCTCAACACTTGACATTGGTATATAAGTAAGTAAATTATCGATGTTAGTATAGTACATAGATATTATAATTATAAATTAAATGCGAAAAATAAAAATTTATTAATTCTATTAAGGAATTAATATTGTTATTACCTTATTTTTATAGTTAATGCAATAACATATATCATCATAATTAATTATATATGTATATAGTTATTATTTAGCATTATTGAGTAAATAAAATAGTAACATTTTATTATTATTTATCCTTTCTATTAACTTTGTTCTAGCATATCAGAGACCTCATTCTTAAAATTCTCCTCTTTCTTTTCCATACCTTCGCCTAAAATAAATTTTTGAAATCGTCTTACTTGAATATTTTCACCCAACAATGATATATGATTTTTTACTAACTCTTCAATAGTTATATCTGTGTTCCTAATAAAAGGCTGATTAAATAGAGCCATCTCTTTTAAGCGCTTTTCAATTCTACCATCAACTATTTTTTCCCGTATATCTTTAGGTTTTTTACTTATATCCTCTTTACCTAATTCTATTTTAGTTTCATTGTCAATAATATGCTTTGGTATATCATTAGTATTAACATAAACTACAGAAGGACAAGCTGCTATTTGCATAGCTATATCTCTAGATAATTTTTGAAACTCTACTCTCCTAGCAACAAAATCTGTCTCACAATTCAATTCAACTAGTACACCTATCTTAGACCCTGCATGAATATAGCTTTCAATTATACCTTCTGTCGCTATGCGTGACATTTTCTTATCAGCAGAAGCTAATCCCTTTTTCCTTAAATTTTCTATAGCAATAGGAATATTTCCATCTGAAGCTTGCAAAGCTTTTTTACAATCCATCATACCAGCACCTGTTTTATTGCGTAATTCTTTTACGCTTTGCGCAGAAATTCGTATTGACATTCTATAAAAACCTCAAATAATAAATTAATTATCACACTATAAATTTTGTCCTTCTATAATTGCATCCGCAATTTTACTGACAACCAATTTAATTGAACGAATAGCATCATCGTTTGCAGGTATTAGAATATCTATAACCTCAGGATTACAATTTGTATCTAAAATACAAATTGTAGGAATACCTAATTTAATACACTCTTGTATAGCAGTAGTTTCTCTTTTTTGATCTACTATAACTACAAAATCAGGTAATTTTTTCATGTTTTTAATACCTTGCAAATATTTACTTAATTTACTTAATTCTCTACGTAACATAGAAGCTTCTTTTTTAGGTAAATTAGCAATCATGCCGGATGATTCTTGATACTCTAATTGTTTTAATCGTTCAACTCTTGATTTAATTGTAACCCAATTAGTTAGCATGCCTCCTAACCATCTTTGATTTACATAATAAGAATTAGAACGTAATGCTTCAGATTCTATGATACCTGCTGCCTGTCTTTTTGTTCCTAAAAACAAAAATTTTTTCCCTTTGCTTGATGACGTTTTAACAAATTGATATGCCTCTGTTAAAAGTTGTGCTGTCTGTACTAAATCAATAATATGTATACCATTACGTTCAGTATAAATATAAGGAAACATTTTAGGATTCCATCTTCTTGCCTGATGCCCAAAATGTACACCTGCTTCTAATAAGTCAGCCAAAGAAATAATAGCCATAGTAAGGTGAAAATTAAAAATTAAATTAACGGATTTAATACCTATACACTTAAACTTCTAAAAAAGATATAAAAGAATCATAAAAATGATAACATAATAAACATTAATAAATAAATAGATTAATTATGTCAATTCCTATCATCTAAGATAATGTCTTCAAAACCTGAATCGCTATCTTTTATAGAAGCACCTGTATTTTTCGTATTTGCTAAATCTAAACTAAATAAATTATTTGGGTCTTTTGCAAGAGGATTATTGTACACATTAAAACCTGTTCCTGCTGGAATCAATCTACCAATAATTACATTCTCTTTTAATCCTCTTAGCCAATCTAATTTACCTGATATAGCTGCCTCAGTTAAAACTTTTGTTGTTTCCTGAAAACTAGCTGCAGAAATAAAGCTTTCAGTATTCAAAGAAGCTTTTGTAATACCTAATAAAATAGGGTGATATAAAGCTTGTTCTTTATTAAGCATAAATAAAGATCTATTAGTTGATTCTATTTGTTGAAGCTCAACCATTTCGCCTGGTAAATATCCAGTTGCTCCACCATTCTCTATTTTCACTTTAGACGTCATTTGTTTTACAATAATTTCTATATGCTTATCTGCTATATCAACACCTTGAGATTGGTACACTAACTGAACCTCTTTTACTAAAGCTAATTGTACTTCTAATAAACTTAAACGAGTAGCATCATAAAGATTTAAACCCTTATTTAAAAGAGTACGAAATTTCGCTTCTAGAACAATATGAGGATTTAAAGTGTTATCTGATTTATTACGTGCTTCAAGAATTTCTTCAATTCTAGGTAATCCTTGTACAATATCGCCTGTCTTAGCTCTTTCAAAAATCAAGGTTGCTATATTTTCTCCTCTTTTAACTAAACTATTATGATTTACATGAACAAAAGAACCATCAGATATTAAATATGGTCTGCCTATTTGCATAGTAATTTGATTATCTCGGATAGCAACAATTTTACCTGAATCACTTGTAATGACATTAGTTGCTATTTCATCACCTGAATAAACCCAATCATTAATTCTAACCTTTATTGATTGACTATTATTAATATAAAAGACTCTTGTATCTAGATGACTCAACATCAAGACACGATTGTCACCAATAGTATTATTTTGTATAGCAACTATCGTACTTTCCGTTGAACAAAAAACTTCTGTTTGTGCAATTACAGAGCCGCTAACAATATGTTGATCATTTTTGACTAGTATACGTGTATTAACCTTTAAATCTTGATAGCCCAAACTATCAATATCTTTAAAATTTAAAAAATCAACAGTTGAAAAATTGAGTGAAAATATATTCTTAAAAGGTTTATCTCTCCTTAATTCTATAAAACAATCTAGCGTGGATTTTGAGTCTTTAATTGAAGCAACTAGATGTGTACTTATTAAATTTACACCTGTGACTGATTTAATTCTTTCACCGTCTTTGAAAGAGGTTTTTCTGACCAATTTTAAATTACATATATCAGTTGCAAAAGAATTATCTGAAGCTTGAAAAAAAATTTTTTTATCTGGTATAGAGTAAACACTTACTGGTCTAATTAGAAGAAAAGATTTATTGTTGTATTTTATAGTTTCCCAATATACTAACTTATCAGATTTAATAGTATTTAGAAGTATTTCTCCAGGCCTTAAAAAGCCACGATTCTTTTCGAAGAATATTTCTATTTTATCTGTAGGTATATCATACACTTCACCAGGTTTAATAATAATCTCTCTAACTATTCCATCTTTATGCCTAATTTCAAGAACTCCTGAATTACTAGCAAATATATTCTTCATAATCTCTGTACCAACTTCAATAAACTCACCATGCTTTACAAGTAATAGAGAGATATCTTTATTGACTTCATGAGTTTCTTCAGAAATCCATAATATATAACCTGAGCCTATTACACTATAGGTATCTTGATTACTCTTATCTAAGTCCTGAATAAGAGATAAATCCAAATATTTGATTATACCTCCTGTTTTAGTACGGTATACATCTGAAATAAGATCAGCTATAACTTGATTATTCACTACTTTATCATTAGATTTTACTTTTAAAACAAATAGATCTTTTTTATCTGTTTGCAAGATATATCTATTTTGATTTGTTTTATCTAATCTAACTTTAGCATTGATTAAAGTATTTGAAGATGTGATTACAGATATTTTTTGACGGACTTTATTATTAGAATCTGATTTAACACATATTCGTCCATCATATTTACTAATAATTCTGGTACGAACTATCAAATCGTTTTCTCTTATTACCTGACCACTAGATACCATCAATTGAGCATTTTGAGGTACATCGTATACTTTCCCAGATAAGATCCAAATAACACCTGAGCTTTGCGCTCTTTTTAAATAATTTTCTTTGTCTTTAATTTTTTGTAAATCTAAATCCATTAAATGAACAATACCTGAAAAATCTGTAAATATTGCTTTTTGTGCTCTTTCTGTAATCATTCTACTACTTAAAGGATACTGTGCAATAATATCACCAATTTTAATAGATGATTTGTGGTCTACCAGAATTAAAGTTCCTCTTGTTAGAGTAATAAGTGAAACTTTATTATCATATGAGATCAATTTTAGATAACTATCGGAATCAATACGCATAGCATGATTACCATGACGAGTTCTTGCAGGATATAATTGACAATCATTTGGATATTCAATAAATCCATTGACATCACTAACAATTGTCTCGGCTAATTGACCTGTGAAAACACCACCTGTATGGAAAGTTCTCATAGTTAATTGAGTACCTGGTTCACCTATAGACTGGGCAGCTATAATCCCAACAGCTTCACCTATATCGACAATTTTTCCATGGGCTAAATTCCACCCATAACAATATTGACATACAGATCTGTGTGATTTACAAGTTAAAGGAGATCTTATAAGTACCTTTCTTATACCAGAATTAATTATACGATCTATTAGATCAGGACTTAATGATTGGCCATAAGATGCAATTAAATTATTAGAATTTATAGAGTAAAGATTTTCTGCTAGAACTCTACCTAAAAGAGCTTGTTTTAAAGATATACAGATATTATTATTATCTAACATATCTTCTATTAAAATTCCGCAGCTTGTTTTACAGTCAATGTCTCTGATTATAACATCTTGTGCAACATCAACTAAGCGACGGGTTAAATACCCTGAATCTGCCGTACGTAAAGCTGTATCAACTAAACCTTTACGAGCCCCGTAAGAAGATATAAAATAATCTGTTATCGTTAAGCCTTCTCTAAAATTAGTTGATATAGGTAAATCTATTATCTGTCCTTGTGGATCTGCCATTAGACCTCTCATACCTACCAATTGCCTAACTTGAGAAATATTCGCCCTAGCGCCTGAAAAAGCCATCATATAAATAGAATTCAAAGGATCTGTATCTTTGAAATATTTAATTACTTCTTGTTTTAAATTTTCACTAGCATTGTTCCAGGTGTCTATTGTTCTTTGAAATCTTTCAACTACAGTAATTTGACCACGCTTATATAAATTATCTGTTTCTTTTATGGACTCTATTGTTTGATCTAATAGTTTTTGCTTTATAGGTGGTATACGCAAATCTTCTAAACTTAATGATATTCCTGCTTTAGTTGCATAGTAAAATCCTAAATCTTTTAATTTGTCTGCCATATTAGCAGCTCGTGCAATGCCATAATTTCTAAAAGCCCAGACTATTAAATATTTAAGTTGAGACTTGTCTATAACTTTATTGTGAAAGCTTATTGATTTACTAATCTTTTTCATACAACTTCTTTACTCTTTATTTTTAATTAATTGTTTAAAGATTCTTTTATAGATTGATTAAAAAATATACGACCAACTGTAGTTCTAACATACTGTACTACAATCGAACCATTTATATCTTTCTTTACTATTTTATCCCTAAATATATCTGTAGTAGTACCATCTAAATTAACTTTAGTACTAATTAAATCATCCTGTATTACATCTTCAACACTGAAATTAAATCTAACCCAGATTAAGGTATGTAAATCAATTTGATTCTGCTCATATGCCATAATAGCATCATATAAACTAGAGAAATATTGTCCTTTACCTTTAATAGCAGATGGGTTATTAGCTGTTAGATAGTAGCACCCTAAAACCATATCTTGACTAGGCATTAAAATAGGTTGACCTGTCGCTGGAGACAAAAAATTATGCGGCGCTAGCATAAGTAAACGAGCTTCTGATTGAGCTTCTAAGGATAATGGGATGTGAACGGCCATCTGATCACCATCAAAATCGGCATTAAAAGCAGGGCAAACTAAAGGATGAAGTTTTATAGCTCTGCCTTCAACTAAAATAGGTTCAAAAGCTTGAATCCCCAGTCTATGTAAAGTAGGTGCTCTATTTAAAAGGATAGGATGACCATGAATTACCTCTTCTAGAACATTCCAAATTATAGCATCACTTTTCTGAATGATTTTCTTTGCCGCTTTTATATTATTGACTAAACCTTGTAATATTAATCTATGTATTACAAAAGGTTGAAAAAGCTCTAATGCCATTTCTTTAGGTAAACCGCATTGGTGTAGTTTTAAGCTAGGTCCTACTACAATTACAGATCTACCCGAATAATCAACTCGTTTACCTAAAAGATTTTGTCTAAATCTGCCTTGCTTCCCTTCAATAATATCTGACAAGGACTTTAAAGGACGATTATTTGCACCAACTACAGTTCTACCACGACGACCATTATCCATTAATGCGTCCACCGCTTCTTGTAACATCCTTTTTTCATTTCTTACAATAATCTCAGGAGCAAGAATCGCTTTTAGCCTAGCAAGCCGATTATTTCGATTAATGATTCTTCTATAGAACTCATTTAAATCAGCAGTTGCAAATCTACCTCCATCTAGTTGCACCATAGGTCTTAGATCTGGTGGTATTACAGGTATTACAGATAAAACCATCCATGCGGGATCAGCACCAGTAGAAATAAAATTCTCTAACAACCTTAATCTTTTCATTTTCTTACTGAATTTTTGCGAAGGACTCTTGGAAAGTTTTGGAGGTTTTAATGAATCTTCTCTTAAAGAATTTACTGTATCTTGCAAGTCAATATCTTTAAGTAATTTATACACTGCTTCAGCACCTATACTAACTTCTATACCGAATAGATTAGATGATTGAGGATATAGTTGATCTTCTAGTGATCTCCATTCATAACCTTCTAATAATTGCTTATAATGAAGTTTATCATAATCTCCAGGATTTGTAACAACATAGGAATGAAAATATACTATTTTTTCAACATCTTTCACACTTAAATCTAATGCTAAAGATATATAACTAGTACTACCTTTAAGATACCAAACATGGGTTACAGGAGCAGCAAGTTCAATATAGGCCATTCTATGGCGACGAACTTTAGATTCTGTTATCTCTACACCGCACTTTTCACAGACTACCCCTTTATATCTAAATCTTTTGTATTTACCACAATGACACTCCCAATCTTTGACTGGCCCGAAAATACGCTCACAGAATAGACCATCCATTTCAGGTTTTAAAGTTCTATAATTTATAGTCTCTGGTTTAGTTACCTCACCTACTATTTGACCATTAGGTAATGTCCGCTCACCCCAACTTCTTATTTTTTCTGGAGAAGCCAAGCTTATACGTACATAATCAAAATATCTTTCAAATTTAGTCATTGTTTTATCTTTAAATAAAAATTTAAATATTTTCTGATGCATCTAAGTTAAAATAGATATCTTGCTGCATTATGTCACTACTATTTAAGTAATTGTTTGAAAATTTCTTATTATTCTTCACTAGATTAGTATTAGATACTAAATCAACTTCTACCCCTTTATTTTCACCATTTTCAAGAAATTCTACTTTATGGGCAGCTATATCTAAACCTAATGCTTGTAACTCTCTCATTAAAACTTTAAACGATTCTGGTGTTCCTGGCTTAGGTATAGGTTTACCTTTAACAATAGCATTTAACGCTTCATTTCTACCTTGCATATCATCAGATTTTACTGTTAATAATTCTTGAAGTGTGTAAGCAGCACCAAAAGCCTCTAAGGCCCAAACTTCCATTTCACCTAACCTTTGTCCTCCATGTTGAGCTCTACCACCAAGAGGCTGCTGAGTTACTAAGGAATACGGTCCTGTAGATCGAGCGTGAATTTTATCATCTACTAGATGGACCAATTTTAACATGTAAGCCTTACCAACTGTCACTGGATTATCAAATGCTTCACCTGTTCTACCATCAAAAAGTTTTAGTTTACCTGGATGCAAGGAATTAAATAGCCAATTTTGTTGATTTTTAACCAAACTAGCTTGTTTTAATTTATTATTAACAAGAGCTCGAGACGCTTCTGGACCATACATTTCATCAAAAGGCACAATTTTAAATCTCTTGTTTAAATACTCACCTGCTAAACCAAGTAAGCATTCGAATAATTGGCCTACATTCATTCTAGAAGGAACACCTAAAGGGTTTAAAACTATATCAACAGAAGTACCGTCTGGCAAAAATGGCATGTCCTGTTTAGGTAAAATACGCGATATAATACCTTTATTACCATGCCTACCAGCCATTTTATCACCTACTTGAATTTTCCTTTTCTGAGCTACATAAATTCTTATAATTGTATTTGTGCCAGGAGGTAATTCATCTCCATTACTTCGCTTGAAAATTTTAATATTAACTACTCGACCTTTAGCTGCATTTGGTAAACGTAATGAAGTGTCTCTAACATCTCGAGCTTTTTCTCCAAAAATAGCTCTTAAAAGTTTACCTTCTGGCAATTGATCTGCTTCACCTTTAGGAGTAATTTTACCAACTAGAATATCTCCTGCGTCAACCCATGAACCAATAGAAACTATGCCATCTTTATCTAAAGAACTAATAGAACTATCACTAACATTAGGTATATCTCTTGTAATTTCTTCCGTCCCCAATTTTGTTTGCCTACATTCAACTTCATATCTTTCTATATGAATTGATGTATACAAATCTTGATAAACTAAACGTTCACTGATTAAAAAAGCATCCTCATAATTATACCCCTCCCAAGGCATGTAAGCAACAAAAATATTATGACCTAAAGCTATTTCTCCACCATCCGTAGAAGCACCATCAGCTATAACTTGACCTACAACTACTGCTTCACCTGGCCAAACAATTGGTCTTTGATTAATACATGTATCTTGATTAGAACGATAATATTTTTTTAACCTATAATGAATTGTACAGCCATTTGTATTCAAAATGCCTATTTTAGTGCCAGAAACATAACTAACGGTACCATTAGTACGACTTATAATAACCATACCTGAGTCACGTGCTATTTTAGCCTCTAAACCCGTTCCAACAATAACTTTTTCTGGATATAACAAAGGTACTGCTTGCCTTTGCATATTAGAACCCATTAAAGCACGATTAGCATCATCATGCTCTAAAAAAGGTATTAAAGAAGTGGCTGCTGATATTACCTGTATAGGTGAAAGCGTTATATAATCTACTTGTTCAACAGAAACAGTAATAAATTCTTGCTTATGTCGTACAGGTATGACCTGTTTTTTTATAGAACCTTTTACATCGATTTGTGTATCTGCTGATGCAATACGTAATTCATCTTCTTGATCAGCTGTAATATAAAATAGACCTTTTTCTTTTAATACTTTACCATCTAAAACTTTATAACAAGGTGTTTCAATAAAGCCATAATTATTTACTTTAGCATAAATACTTAAAGAACCTATTAAACCAGCATTAGGACCTTCTGGTGTTTCAATAGGACATATACGACCATAATGACTAGGATGTAAATCTCTTACAGCAAAACCAGCTCTATCCTTATTAAGCCCCCCTGGGCCTAAAGAACTAATTCTTCGCTTGTGAGTTAATTCTGCTAAAGGATTAGTTTGATCCATAAATTGAGATAATTGACTTGAACCAAAAAATTCTCTAACGGAGGCCATTAAAGGTTTAGGATTAACTAAATTATATAAACTTAAGGAATCTAAATCACATATCATCATCCGTTCACGTACTATCCTTTCAAGACGATTTAATCCTAGTCTTATTTGATTCTGCAACAATTCTCCGACTGAACGAATTCTTCTATTGCCTAAGTGATCTATATCATCAAAACTCCCTGTGTTTTGTTCTTTAATTTTAATTAAATAATCTAAAGAAGTAACAATATCTTGTGGAGACAATATTCGAAAACTTTTAGGTATCTTCAAATCTAATTTTTGATTGATTTTATGACGCCCAACTTCTCCTAAATCATACCTTTTAGGATCAAAAAAACGTGCATATAGAGTTTGTTTAGCCACATTTATTGTTGCAGGTTCATTAGGACGTAATTTACTATAAATAATTAATAGAGCTTCTTCATCTGTAATTTGTTTTACTGATTTTTTTCCTATTTCTTTATCTAATTCCTTATTCTCATATAAGCTAGAAGCTTTAATTAAAAAAGAATATTGATGCAAGTTTTTTTTAATATCCTCTTTACTTAATCCAATAGCGCGTAAAAATACGTATGCATTGACTTTATGAGTTTTATCAATTTTAACCCATATTTGATCTTTTGCATCTATTTCTAATTTCAACCAAGAACCACGATTAGAAATCAAGCTAGCACTATATATTTGTTTATTATTCTTATCTAATTCTTGTTTATAGTAAATACCTGGACTACGTACTATTTGATTAATAATTACTCTTTCTGTACCAGATATAATAAATGTACCTCTATTCGTCATTAAAGGTAAGTCACCTATAAAGACATACCTCTTTTTATATTTTTTATTACTATTGTGCTTACTTAATAAATTTAATTTATGATTAATTTCTTTATTCTTTTTTATAAGTTCTGTATCACGTCTAGTCAACTTTGAAGGTATATATATCTGAACACTATATGTTTTATCTCTACTTTTAGCTTTTCTAACGCTATAACGTGGAAATTTTAATTTATAATCATTACCAAAAAACTGCAATTCCAAATTACCTGTTGGATCCATAATTACAGGAAACGAATCCAACACTTCACTCAAGCCATACAATAAAAAATTTTTAAAGCTTTGTCTTTGTATCTCTGCAAAATCTGGACAATTAAACTCACTAATTATTGGTGGCATCAATAAACTCCATGAATCAATATTTATCTTATCAAATTTCAAATTTAATAATAGGTAATTAATTAGATAGTAGAAGAAAACTCATTATAGAAATAATAAATTTAAGTTATAGACTGTTGTTTCAGTCTAATAATAAATATTATAATTTAAAAGATCATATTACTTGTATTTTTTTGTATAAAGAAGATTTTTTACGAGCAGCTTTATTTTTGTGTAATACTCCTTTTTTAACAGATTTATCAATGATTTGATAAACTTGTGACAGTAAAGTTAAAGACTCGATACTATTAGAATCATTTCTCTGTATATTTAGCAGATATTTTTTTATCCTAGTTTTAATAACAGATTTATAAACTTTATTTATGTGAGCATTACGCAAGCTGACCTTATGCTTTTTAATAGCAGATAAATTTTTAGACATAACAACAAAATATAAAGCTTAGTAGAATTATCATAATAATTATAACATCTATAAATAGTATATACAATAGACTTGAATTAATGCAGATTCAACTTGATAATTAAACATCTATTATGAGATAATATATTTGAATAAACAATATATTTTATAATCATAATATGGGGAAAAACAAAGGAGCACGTATTATTATTACATTGGAGTGTTCTTGCAGAAATGTATCTAATCTTAATAAAAGAAGAGCAGGTATATTTCGTTATACTAGCTCAAAAAACAGAAGGAATACACCACAGCGCTTAGAAGTTAAAAAATACTGTCCTAATTGTAATAAGCATAATACTTTTAAAGAAATCAAGTAAACATATGGTTTTAAATAGCAATCACAAAAAATCTTTTTTTCTAACAAAGCATGAGAATTTAGATTATAAAGATGTAGATTTATTAAACAAATTCATAACCGATCAAGGTAAAATTTTATCACGTCGCTCTACTGGTCTTACTGTAAAGCAACAAAAAAAAGTCACTAAATGTATTAAACAAGCTAGAGTTCTTGCATTACTTCCTTTTCTAAATAAAGATTAATTCTTGAAGTAGTTATATAAATGAAAAGAATTTATTATTAATACTTTTCATTATGAACTAACCTAGAGCTCTTTTAGCTTTTCTTGTAGATTATAAGCTTTAATTATTCCTTTTTGCATCCATAGATTATAATCTTTACATAGAACTCCACATTCATTACCTTCATGAACCTGGTTTACATCATCTTTCAAATGCTTTAAAGAATCCAATTTACCTTCATGCACTAGATTTTTATTATGGTACACTTCTATCCAAGAATTTTTTTCAAGTTTACCTTTCAAAACTAAGCATCCAGCAACAGAACCTTTGTTCATAGAAAAAACTGTTTGGATAATTGCTTCACCAACTAAAACTTTATCATACTCTATATCAAGAAGATTTATCATAGAATTTTCTACATAATCTATCAAATCATAAATAACTTGAAAATTTTTGATAACTATTCTCAAGTTATGGGACAAATTTTTCAAATGAGTAGAAATATCTCTATTAAAGCAAACAATTAAAGCACCTGTACTAGAAGCTAGCTGTAAATCATTTTGAGAGACTTCTCCTGAATTAGCGTTTAGAACATTAATTTGTACTTTATCTTGAGAAATTTTTGAAAAAGCATAAATTAAAGCTTCGACAGATCCTTGTGTATCTGTTTTTAATATAATATTCAATTGCTTAATAAGAGATGGATTATTATAGCCTTCTAAGGTAACTCTTGTATTCAAGATTTTTGTTATATCAAATGCAGGTTCTTGGTATAGTTTTTTTTCTATCAAGCACTTGGCTTCTTTTTCTGTCTTAGCTATATTAAAAGTAGTACCCACCTGTACGACAGACTGAAAACCCAAAATCTCGGCAACAGAAGATGGTAAAATTTGCTCTTGTTTCACACCTTTTATACCTGTAATTAACTTAATCTTTCCATAGTGATTATCTGCAATAATTATATCACCTTGTTTTACTATACCATTTTTTACTATTATACTTGCTACATATCCTCTTTGCTTGTCCAAATGTGATTCTAAAATTACTCCTGAACCTAATTGTTCTAAATTAACTTTTAGATCTTGCATATCAGATAAACTACATATTGTAGACAATAAAAAATCTATATTTTTACCAAGTACAGCACTTACTTCTATAATAGGATAATTACCTCCCCAAGATTCATCAACAATACCATGTTTAGCTAACTGTTCCTTAAGTTTTGAAATCTCTATATCTTGCTTATCTACTTTAGTAATAGCAACTACGCAACGTAAATTACAATTTACAATATGTTCAATAGCTTCAATAGTTTGTTTTTTTAAACCATCATCAGCAGCTACAACTAAAATAGCTATGTCTGTCACTTGGGCACTTAGTGAACGCATTCTAAAGAAAGCTTCATGTCCAGGTGTATCAAGAAAAATTAACTTTCTAGAAGAAGTATAATAAGGCCAATCAATTTCATAGCTATTAATAGCTTGTGTAATACCACCTGCTTCTTTCGCAGTAGATTTTACAATAGTATTTAACAAAGTGGTTTTACCATGATCCACATGCCCAAATATTGTAATCACAGGAGGTTTTAAACTACTAATAACAGAATCTTCTACTTTTGCATCGAATTTCACTGGCAATTTAGATGACTCATGTACAACTTCAAAATTATAACTTTCTGCTAATTCTGTAGCTATAGATATATCTATCACTTGATTAATAGTAACGGATATACCTTTCAAAAATAAGTTTGTTATTATTTCTGTTTCAGGTATTTTCAACTTACTTGATAGTTCATAAATTGTTAGTGGATGGTTAATACAAACTAAATTTATATTATCAGAATAACTACTATCTGCCTCTGAATTCGTAGTTAAATTAATTAAAGAACTTGTTTCTATTTTAGATTTTTTTTTCTTTCTAGATAATTTATGTGATTTTATTAAAGATTTATTTATCTCATTACCATTTAATAAATTATTAGTCGTATTATCAACAAACAAATCTTTATCCTTTATATCGATTCTTGTACGACTTTTCTTTTTAAACTTTGACTTATTTTTTTTTATATCTACTTCACTATCAATCTTTGCTGTTGTTTTATATTTTTTTTCCTTATCTTCCTTATAAAATTTTGAATCTATACTATTAACATTGAAGTCTTTTATATTTAACTTTGTATTTTTCTTTTCTCTCAAAAAATCAATTAATTTAGGTTTTGTTAAATTCCATATAATATCATTATTATTTATGGTTGCACCTACTTTAAAATATGGTTTATGCTGCATTATTATCTCTTTTTTTATAGTTTTTATTATTTACAATTAATCATATATTTTCTTTAGCTTAAAGGCTTAAATACAAATAAATATATAAATTGTTATACTAAGCTTTAATAAAAATATATAATAAACACAAGGAATACAATGCCTCGCTTACAAAAAAACGACAATTTTATAGATAAAACGTTTACTGTACTAGCTGATATAGTTCTTAAAATACTGCCTACTAGTAAAGAAGAGAAAGAAGCCTTTTGTTACTACCGGGATGGCATGTCTGCTCAATCAGAAGGAGAATATGCAGAAGCACTAGAAAATTATTATGAAGCCTTGACATTGGAAGAAGACCCATATGATAGATCCTATATACTATATAATATAGGATTAATCTATGCAAGTAATGGAGAACACATCAAAGCTTTAGAATATTATCATCAAGCACTACAACTAAATACACAAATGCCACAAGCATTTAATAATATTGCAGTAATATACCATTATCAAGGCTTAAAAGCAGCAAATAAACAAAAATTTGAAGCTTCCAAAGCTATGTTTGATAAAGCTGCAATATACTGGAAAAAAGCTATAACTTTAGCTCCTAATAATTATATAGAAGCCCAAAATTGGCTTAAAACAACAGGAAGAATAAAAAATATTGATTAACCATATAAATATAACCATTAAAATAATAAAATTGATTACAATGATTTACAATAAAGTTAGATGTATTTACAATTGAAAATATCTAATATTTATTAGTAAGAAATAGAGTTTATTGACTAGAATAATTAATTAGTAATTATGGTAACAACAACAAGTGGATTTGTTATACAAATCATTGGCCCTGTATTAGATATTGAATTTCCAAATGGTCAATTACCTAAAGTATTTAATGCACTAAAAGTTAATGGTCAGGATGATACAATAACATGTGAAGTTCAACAACTACTAGGCGATAATAGAGTAAGAGCTGTTGCAATGAGTTCAACTGAAGGATTAAAAAGAGGTATTGAGGTAGTTGATACAGGTGCTCCTATAACAGTTCCTGTTGGCATACCAACATTAGGAAGGATTTTTAATGTTTTGGGTGAACCTGTTGACAACTTAGGAGATGTAAAATCAGATGATACGTTACCTATTCATAGATCAGCACCTTCTTTTACACAGTTAGAAACGAAACCTTCTATTTTTGAAACTGGAATTAAAGTAGTTGATTTATTAGCTCCATATAGAAAAGGAGGGAAGATAGGTCTTTTCGGAGGTGCTGGTGTTGGTAAAACAGTACTAATTATGGAACTAATCAATAATATTGCCAAAGCACATGGAGGCGTTTCTGTGTTCGGCGGTGTAGGTGAAAGAACACGTGAAGGGAATGATTTATATGAAGAAATGAAGGAATCTAAAGTTATTAATGCGGAAAAACTGACAGACTCGAAAGTTGCTTTAGTATATGGCCAGATGAATGAACCACCCGGTGCCAGAATGCGTGTTGGATTAACAGCACTAACTATGGCAGAGTATTTTAGAGATATTAATAAACAAGATGTATTATTATTTATTGACAATATTTTCAGATTTGTACAAGCTGGGTCTGAAGTATCGGCATTATTAGGACGTATGCCATCAGCAGTAGGCTATCAACCAACTTTAGCAACTGAGATGGGTGCTTTACAAGAAAGAATAACATCTACTACAGATGGGTCTATAACCTCTATACAAGCTGTATATGTGCCTGCAGATGATCTAACAGATCCTGCACCAGCAACTACTTTTGCTCACTTAGATGCAACTACAGTTCTTTCAAGAGGCCTAGCAGCTAAAGGCATTTATCCTGCAGTAGATCCTTTAGGTTCAACATCTACAATGTTACAACCAGGAATAGTGGGAGCCGAACATTATGCTATTGCTCAACAGATAAAATCAACCTTACAAAGATATAAAGAATTGCAAGATATTATAGCCATTCTAGGATTAGATGAGCTATCTGAAGAAGATAGATTGACTGTAGCAAGAGCCAGAAAAATCGAAAGATTTTTATCACAACCTTTTTTTGTAGCTGAAGTTTTTACTGGCTCTCCAGGAAAATATGTATCTTTAGAAGAAGCTATTAAAGGTTTTCAAATGATATTAAATGGTGAATTAGACGACTTACCTGAACAAGCTTTTTATCTTGTTGGAGATATAGAAGAAGCTATTAGTAAAGCTGAGACACTAAAATAATAATATATTATGACATTAAATATACGTGTTATAGCTCCAGACAGAACTGTATGGGATGCTAATGCTGAAGAAGTTATTTTACCTAGTAGTACAGGACAATTAGGTATTTTAACTGGTCATGTACCATTACTTACTGCTTTGGACATAGGTGTTATGAGAGTAAGAATAGAGAAAGAATGGCAACCAATTATTTTATTAGGTGGATTTGCTGAAGTTGAGAATAATAAAATCACTATTCTAGTTAATGGAGCAGAAAAAGCATCTGAAATAAACTTGGAAGAAGCACAACATAATCTAGAAAAAGCTACTAATAAACTTACACAAGCTATATCAAAAAAAGAAAAAATTGAAGCAACTCAAGATGTAAGAAAAGCAAAAGCAAGATTACAAGCTGCAACTGTTCTTAATAGCTAAATAAAATATAGTTCAAGCGATAAGATTATAATCTTATCGCCTTTAGAGCAAAATCTATTTAAGCTTTTAACTTAAACCAGAACAAATATAATCAAAAAATAAACCCATTTCTTTACCTGCATCTGGTCCAATTAAACTAGTAGTTACTTCTTTCATAGCTTGAATAGCTTGTATTGTTGCACCAATAGGTACACCTAATGAATTATAAGTTTCTTTTAGACCATTTAAAACACGCTCATCCAGTATAGATGGATCTCCTGCTAACATTCCATAAGTAGCATAACGTAAATAATAATCTAGATCTCTAATGCAAGCAGCATATCTTCTAGTAGTGTACATATTACCACCTGGACGTGTAATATCTGAATATAATAATGCTTTTGCTACTGATTCTTTAATAATAATTGCAGCATTTGCAGCAATTGTTGCTGCTGCACGTACCCGTAATTCACCCGTTTGGAAATACCCTCTCAACTTATCTAAAGAATTATCATCTAAATATTTTCCTTGTACATCTGCTGTATTAATTACAGAAGTAATAGCGTCTTGCATAGTATTTAATTTCCTTAGTTATTATTTAATTGATAATTATATAAAAATTTACTCATATTAATAAAATAGTTATTAGTTATTAATATTTACTGCATAGCACCTAAAGTATAATCAAAATAGAAACCAGCTTCTGCAGAATCTTCTCCTGACAATAGTGAGCAAGCAACATCTTTCATTGCTCTAACTCCTTCAGCAACACCAGATATCGGCGTTCCTAAAGAATTATACATCTCTTTAACACCAACCAAACCTATCTCTTCAATTGGAGTAACATCTCCTGCTACTATTCCATAAGTTACTAATCGTAAATAATAATCTAAATCACGCAAACAAGTTGCTGTCATTTCTTCTCCATAGGCATTACCACCAGGAGACACAACATCTGGTCGCTTCTGAAACAATTGCTGGCCACCTTGTTTGACAACAAGTTCTCTATTATCTGTCAAAATTTGAGCTATTCTTAAACGTCGCTGACCTGACAAAACAAAACTTTTAATTCTATCTAGTTCTCCTGGGCTTAGATATCTTGCTTCTGCATCTGCATTAACAATTGATTTCGTTACAATACTCATTAATAAAACTCCTAAGATATTTATATTAAGTGTTGGACTAAGTAAATGGGATCACACTTAACTATTATAATATTATTCCATAAGCTTTTTTGATAACATATCAAAAAACAACATACTCTTTATAATTAGGAACAAAAAATGAAAAACAAAAAGTACTCAAGCAAGAAAGACAAAAACTATTACTGATTTCCTGAACTTGCAATAAAACTAGGAACAACTATTAATTCATTTTGCTTAGTCAAAGTGCCATACAATCTTTCTGTATTAGGAAAATTAGCAGCCGGCAAAGTTGGGAAACGGCGATAAGGCACAATAGAACTACCAAAAATTGTATTGTACTCTTTGCTATTAACTAATATGGAAACAAAATATGTTAGACCTTGTGAAGCTAAAATTTGGTTATAATACCTAATTTCAGCTTGATTACTAGGAGCTCTACCTAAAAAATGTTTTGTACCTAGTTCAATAACCTTAGTATTTGGATAGGGATCATAAAACTCTTTACGATATAGGGATGATGAACCTAATGCTTCAATTAACTGCTGAGCACTTAATTCCTTACATAAAAAAGCTTTTTCCAAATTATAAAACTCATCACCTATACTAAAGGTGTTTAAATCTCTTTCAAAAAGTTGACGATATATCGCTCTTAATGTTTGAGTAACTTGAGATTCATTCATATTATCAGTAACACCAAAGATTCTATATTGATCTCTTCTAGGACTAACACCTTGCTGTAATTTTTTGTTAATGGCCTCTATACTAAGATTTTTTTTGCTTTGACCTAAAGATATAAATTTTGTTATTGAACTTTCTCTATTTTTAAGACTTAGATTATTAAACGTTTGCATTGTAGCTATAGATCTTAGACTTCTAGAAGCTAATGCCGATGGGGTTAAATATCTTTCATACGGGACTATATTTTCGCCAAAAGACTCATTATACTCAGAGCTATCTATCATAAAATTTATCATTTGATAATAGCCCTGTTTATATACAATATCAAAGTACTGATTAATTTCTTGCCTACCATAAGTTGGTCTACCCATAATACGGTTATGAATGTATTCAATAGCCTTACATATATAGAAAGGTTCCCAATATAACGACCTAAATACAGAAGATTTTACTAATAGCCTGATAAACTCCTTCACTGAAATTTGATTATCTTTAAATAAATTTTCATTCTTTTTAAGAGTCAATAACTCTTCATTATAAACAAAACGACCAAAAATCCTCAAATATATTACTCTAATAATTTGATCTGTATTAGTTAATAAATTTTCAAAGTTATTATTTACAGATACATTATCACTCAAATAATTTCTTTTAAATATTTTTGGACCTAATGAACCTATTGCTTTAGATCTTAACTCAGGACTACTAATTTGACTATAAATTCCTGGGCCATAACGAGGTAAAATTCTTCTTGTATCTTTACCAAAAGGAGCAGATTTTTTCCGCAAATTAACAGAATTCTTAGGAAATATGGCACCGAATTGTATCGCTAATGGGTCATTACTTAAACCATAAGGATGCTGATCAGGTAAATTCGTTTTATAATCACTAAAAAGGGTTATAAACTGAGGTATTTTCCTAAATGCAGTACTATAATTCAGTAAATCAATTTGAGCTCCCCAGTTACGAGCTTCCTGAGGTTCTTCGCCTAGATTACGCAAATAAGGCACTGTTTCTTCATTAAAATAATCTGCATATTCTGTTGAGTTTATTAAACTATCTACAAGACCCTCTAACCCTCTAGAAGATAGTACTGCAAAGTACTTTTGAAACTCCTTAATAGAACTAATGCCTCTACCCAGAAAATGCCTAAATGATAATTCTAATACACGACTGTTAACAAAAGGCTCAAAAAATTGTTTTCTATATATAGATGATTTACCTAGCCGTCTTAAAAATTCTTTAATAGATAAAGATCCATTTTTAACTTGAGATTCTAAGTCAGAGAATGCAAAACCATATCCTTTAGCAATATCTCTCTCAAAAATTTGCCTATAACAAGCTTTAATAACACTATTTTTCTCTTCTGTAGATAGGCTAGTTTTCATAACAAATCTTTGTTTTGATATGCCTGCTTTGACATACGATTGAGGTAAACGTAAGCCTTGTAAATCAGATGAAGTTCTTTTACGTATTTTATCAGTAAATGATGGTGCCTCAAATTCACCAATTACTACGTTAAAATACTCTTGAACTAATTGTTTTCCTTCTACATCATCACGGAAAATTTCTAATGCTATTTTACGCATCTCACGCAAAGCTACAGTTGCAGCTGCACTAGAACAAGCATTATCTATCAATTCTCTTAATCCCCTGATATTAACAGATAATATATTAGGATCACCAGCAATTATAGCATATGTTAAATATCTCAAGAACCAATCTAAATCTCGTAGAGATTTCTTCATTCTAGTAACACCGTAACGAGCTATATTAATTGGCTTAAATCCAGGAGGCAAAGAATCACTTGTACTAAATACTGAAGCAACATTACTTAACACATCATTCTGCGTATTTCCTAATAATTGCTGTGAATTAGTAGAAGAATTAAACTCTACTGAATTTGATTGCAAAAAAGATGCTTGAGGACGTTCTAAATATGAAATAGCTGAGCCACCAGCAAATATTTTATCTGATGCTTTTGCTATTAATATATTAGAATTTTTAGCCAAAAGGTCTGCCACTTCTAATCTCTTACTACCTGAATTTAAAAAAGTAACTAACTCATTTAATTCACCTAGTTGTAAAAACCTATCTTGTTGCTCTGCTTGTATGATTGTTGATATAGATGCCGTCTTATAAAGTTGAGGTATTGCTAGTGGACTTCCGCTACTTGCTTTAACACTCATTTAATTATATCTCCTTAAAATTAATCTTCTCTTGCTTTTAAATAATCGAAAACAAGAACAAAGTATCTATAAAAACATATAACAAATATTGACTACTTACTTGTATAATATATACAAAAAAGCTAACAAGTTAATATTATCTGAGAATTATGAAAAATCAATTAAATAAAAATGCAGAAATGTCAATTATTGAACACCTAGAAGAATTAAGAAGTAGGTTATTAATAGCTATTATAGGATTTATAACTATCACTTTGATATGTTTTATTTATACTAAAGATATATCTTATATCTTACAGCAACCTGCATTTGGTGTGAAATTTTTGCAATTAGGACCGGGAGAGTACTTATTTGCTTCTATGAAAGTAGCTATTTATAGTGGCTTTTTGATTAGTAGTCCATTTACTATATATCAAATTCTTCTATTTATATTACCTGGTTTAACACCAAAAGAAACATCTTTTATTATACCAATAATTGCTTTTTCAATCATTTTGTTTTTTGTAGGTATATTTTTTTCATATACAATCCTAATACCAAGTGCGTTACAATTCTTAATTCAATATGGATCAGATGTTGTGGAACCTATTTGGTCATTTGGTGAATACTTTAATTTTGTAATTTTACTATTATTTAGTACTGGCTTAGCGTTTCAAATACCTATTATACAAGTAGTCTTAGGTATATCTAATATAGTATCTACAGCAACTATGCTAGCTTACTGGAAATACGTAGTTTTCATTTCCACAATTATTGGAGCTATTTTAACTCCCTCAACTGATCCTATTACACAAATTTTAATGTCTTTGGCCATTTTTCTTTTATACCTTATTGGAATTATTATTCTCAAAGTATTAAATAAATAAGTTACAATAAACGTATTAGAATATACTCTATTGCTAAAGAACAAATATTCTATCAGATATCAATTAATCACTTTGTTTAGTCAAAATAATAAATATAGAATGCTATTATAAGTAATAGCAATAATCTTTTTATTTTATATTAGAAAACACATGACTTATAATCATCTTAACAATTTTATAAAACAGAAAAATTTATATAATTACATTATTATCCTAGTTAGTTGTATTGTATTAAATTTTATGTACGGCTTACCAACAAATGCGTTCCCAATATATGCCCAACAAGGCTATGAAAACCCTAGGGAAGCAACTGGAAGAATAGTTTGTGCTAATTGTCATCTAGCACAAAAAACAGTAGAAATTGAAACTCCTCAAGCAGTATTACCAAATACTGTATTCGAAACAACTGTAAAAATACCATATGACATAAACACTAAACAAATACTTGGTAATGGTGCTAAGGGATCCTTAAATGTAGGTGCTGTATTAATATTACCAGAAGGGTTCAAACTTGCTCCAAAGAACTTATTGTCCAAAGAACAACAAGAAAAAAATAAATTTGTATATATTCAACCTTACAGTACAACAAAAGAAAATATTCTAGTTGTAGGGCCTTTGCCTGGAGAGAAAAATCAAGAGATCAGCTTTCCAATCTTATCCCCTGATCCGAGTAAAGACAAAAATATACATTTTTTAAAGTATCCAATTTATGTAGGCGGAAATAGGGGTAGAGGTCAAATCTACCCTACAGGTGATAAATCCAATAATAATATTATTACTTCTTCTAATAATGGGAAAGTGCTAGATATTAATAAACTAGATCAAGGAGGATATAAGATTACAATAGCAAAAAGTAATGGTGATACATATACTGAAAATATACCAGCAGGATTAGATTTAAATATTAAACAGGGTAGCAATGTAAGTATAAATCAAAATTTAACCCAAGATCCAAATAACGGTGGATTTGGTCAAAATGAAACTGAGATTGTGTTGCAAAGTCCTGCTAGAATTCAAGGTATGATTGTTTTTTTCTGTTTAGTTACATTATCACAAATTTTCTTTGTGTTGAAGAAAAAACAATGGGAGAAAGTACAAGCAGCAGAAATGAATTTTTAATAAATTAAATTATTGATAAAATATATAAGTAAGATAAAAATTTTATCTTACTTATAAATACCGATATTAATCAGATATTATTGTTTTTACAGAGCTTACAATTTGTTCTGGATATATTACTGTAGCTTTTTCTAATCTACCATTATAAGGTGTTGGTATATCGTGAGACGACAATCTTATAATAGGTGCATCTAACAAATCAAAATAATTATCATTAACCTGAGCAATTATTTCAGCAGCTATTCCACCTGTTTTCATACATTCTTCTACTATAATAAGCTTATGTGTTTTTCTTAAAGATTTACTGATAGTCTGCATATCAATTGGTTTTAAAGAAATTAAATCCAATACTTCTGGATCATATCCTTCATCAATTAACTGTGCTACTGCTTGCATAACATGCTGACGCATTCTAGAATAAGTTACAATAGTTACTTGAGTTCCTGCTCTTACTAATTCAGCTTTATCTAAAGGAAGATAATATTCATCCTCAGGAATATCTTCTTTTAAATTATACAATAAAACATGCTCGAATAGAATTACTGGATTCTCATCTTGAATTGCTGATTTCAATAGGCCTTTAGCATTATATGGGGTAGAACAAGCTATAATTTTTAATCCAGGTATTGCTTGAAAATAAGCTTCTAAGCGCTGTGAGTGCTCAGCGCCTAATTGCCTTCCTACACCTCCCGGACCACGAATAACCATTGGTATCTTAAAATTTCCACCAGAAGTATAGCGCAACATACCAGCATTATTAGATATTTGATTAAAAGCTAATAACAGAAAACTCATATTCATACCTTCAACAATAGGACGTAAACCTGTAATTGCCGCTCCTACAGCCATGCCTACAAAACTATTCTCGGCAATAGGAGTATCTAATACTCGTAAATCCCCATACTTAGCATGTAAATCTTTAGTTACCTTATAGGAACCTCCATAATGACCTACATCTTCACCTAAAATAAAAACAGATTTATCTTTACTCATTTCTTCATCAGTGGCTTGCCTTAAGGCATCGAACATAAAAAGTTGAACCATAATTAATCAAATTATTAGATACATAATATACTTACTAGAATTAATCCTCCTCATCCTCAACAAATAAATACCTTTTTAAATCTTTTATTTGAGGCTCAGGACTATCTATAGCAAAATTGATTGCTTCATTTATAATACTCTTGACCTTCAAATCTATATTATCTATTATAGACCTTTCTACTTTCATATTATTTACTAGCAAATTACGAAAACGTTTAATAGGATCACGTGCAATCCAAGCCTCTTTTTCTTCATCTGATCTAAGCTCATCTGGATCAGCTAAAGAATGACCACGAAAACGATATGTAAGAGCTTCTATTAAAGTTGGTCCTTTACCTTCTCTTGCTCTTTGAATTGCAGTTTGAGCAGCTTCTCTAACTGCTAAAACATCCATTCCATCTATTTCTACTCCGGGTAATCCAAAAGCTTGAGCTTTTTTATGAATTTCTGGTAGCGAAGTTGACCTATTATGAGCCATACCAATAGCCCACTGATTATTCTCTACAACAAAAATGACTGGCAACTTCCACAAGACTGCCATATTTAAGCATTCAAAAAATTGACCATTATTGCTTGTGCCATCACCAAAGAAACAAGCTGTAACAGATAAATCAGAATCATCTCGTATTACTTGTTTTTTATATATACTTTGAAATGCAGAGCCAATAGCTACAGGTATACCTTCACCAATAAATGCAAATCCACCTAAAAAATTATGTTGAGCAGAGAAAACATGCATTGATCCACCTCTGCCACGACTACAACCTGTTTCTTTTCCAAACAATTCAGCCATAACTAGGCTAGGCGGAACACCTTTACTTAAAGCATGAACATGATCACGATAAGTACTACAAACATAATCCCGAGCAGATAGCGCTTTTATAATACCTGTAGATACAGCTTCTTGACCATTGTAAAGATGAACAAAACCAAACATCTTACCACGATAATACATCTGAGCACACATATCTTCGAAGGTACGTCCTAGTAACATATCTTCATATAAATTTAGTAAAATATTAGTATCAACAATACCATTGTGAGATTTAGTTGAAGGCAATACAACTTCTTTACTCATAAATATTCTTATTCTCTCCTTATTAAACTAATACAATAGTATTGTAATATATTCTTGTACAAAAAATAAAACCCTGCAAATAACTATCTATAAATATAGATATTAAAAATTACTAAAACTTAGTAGATTAGATACTAATTCAGTTATAATAATTTACTTTATCTATGTTATAAAAAATATTATGAAATCATTTAATCAAATTTTTTTGCCTGTTAATAAAGACTTAACTACTTTAAACTCTAATTTAACTAAAATGGTTGGAGCAAAACATCCTGTACTACATGCAGCAGCAGAACATTTATTTAATGCTGGAGGAAAAAGAATAAGACCCGCTATAGTTCTTCTAGTCGCTCAAGCAACAAATAAACAACAGAATATTTTAACTGAGCATAAAAGGCTAGCTGAAATTACTGAAATTATACACACAGCAAGTTTAGTACATGATGATGTTGTCGATGATTGTGAAACAAGAAGAGGCGTAACAACCGTACATAATACATTTAATACTAAAGTGGCCGTGCTAGCTGGAGACTTTATGTTTGCTCAATCATCTTGGTACCTAGCTAACTTAAACAATGTAGAAGTCGTAAAAACAATATCTAAAGTTATTACAGATTTTGCTGAAGGGGAAATTAGACAAGGTTTAACCAATTTTGATCACACTATTTCCATAAATGATTATATTGAGAAATCATTCTATAAAACAGCTTCGTTAATTGCCGCTAGTTGTAAAGGCGCAGCTATGTTAAGTAAACAAAATTTAGAGGTACAAAATACTTTTTATACATATGGTAAACATATAGGTCTAGCTTTTCAAATTATAGATGACATCTTAGATCTTACAGGTATCAATGAATCATTAGGAAAACCCTCCGGTTCAGATTTAAAAAATGGGAATATTACAGCTCCCATTATTTTTGCTGCAGAAGAAGTACCTGGCTTAAAGTCATTAATTAATCGTGAATTCGAAAGTTCAAATGATATTAATCAAGCTATTGAAATAATACAACAAACTCAGGGTATTGAAAAAGCCAAAGATTTAGCTAAAGAACATATACAGGCATCATTACAAGCTTTAAAGAGAGCTGAACCTTCAGATGCTGTTCAAAGCTTAAAATTACTAAGTGAGTATATTGTACAGCGTATCTACTAATTAGAACTATTTTACATTCAAGTACACAAATTTGTTTGTGCGCTTGAACATATGATCAAATTACTTGATTAACTAATTGCGCAAAAGCATCTCGATCCAAAATAGCCATTTGAGATAACATTTTTCTATTTATAGCTATTTTTGATTTTTTTAGAGAATGCAAAAAATAACTATAGGTTATATTATATGTACTGACAGCTGCGCCTATACGCATGATCCATAAACGTCTATAATCACGCTTTCTGTTTTTTCTACCTCTATAAGAATATCTTAAAGATTTCAATACCTGCTGTTTAGCTGTACGAAATAGAGTTGAATGAGATCCTCTAAAACCTTTAGATAATTTTAAAACTTTTTTTCTACGTTTACGTGCAACATTACCTCTTTTAACACGAGTCATACAATATTAATTTAAATATTTTATTATACAAATAAATAAGCTTACTAATAAAAGATTTTATACTACATAAATAAAACTATAGCTGAAATTGCAGTTCAACTATCTATAATTAATCTTATTAATGAAATTTGCTATATCATTAATGTTTACTAATGATATATGTCTTAATCTTCGCTTACGTTTTGCTGATTTTTTTTGCAATAAGTGGCTTCGCGAAGTTTTCTTTCTTAGAATTTTTCCTGTAGCAGTTACCTTAAATCTTTTACTAATGGATTTAGAATGTTTTACTTTGTACATACTAATAATAAATACTTTTTTATTTAGCTACTTTAAATAATATAGTATATACAAGTTGTAGTTATAATACAATGATAACTTAAATCATTGTATCAAGTGATTTTTTTACGTAGATTATTGACCGTGTTCATTAATAGCATTAACATAATTTTAATCAAGTTAGAATTAAGCTCTTGAAAAACTCTCATGTTTAAATTAAAAGCTATATTTGCTTCTCCAATAATTTGACGTATTTGATTATCGCTTAGAGGTATATCATCAAGTGACCGCCGATATATCTGTTTAAATGATTTATCATCAGGTATTTGATCAAAATCATAAAAGGCTGTACCATTAGTATCTGATAATCTCATAGCACTTTTGGCAATTTTTTTCAATATCTGGCCACCTGAAAGATCACCCATATAACGAGTATAAGCATGAGCTACTAATAATTCTGGTTGAAACTTACTTATTTCATGAATTCGAGTAATATACAAATTAGTAGCTAATGAAGGATTAATTTGATTTTGCCAATCATAACCATAATAATATACTAAATCCTTAATCAAGCTATTCTTTCGATTTAATTCTGGGAAATAAATAAATTTGACTAATTCATGTTGCTTATTATTTTCTATTTCTTCCTCGATAGCTTCATATATAAAAAACAGATTAGCTACTAATTTTCTATAGGATTTTTTATCGACAACACCTCCAAGAAAAGATTTAACAAAGCTAACATTCTCAGCCATGCTATGCGATTTAGTTGTTCCTTCACGTAATTGTTGAGCTAAATTAGTTGACATTAGTATTTTCCTTAATGAACTAACAATAAATACTTATATTTAAGATGAAATTCAATAATACTATTATTGAATTCTTAATATATATTTAAGAATAAAATAAAACTTTATATGATCATTTTATATTAAAATTCTTAAAGATTTAAAAACTGTCAAATAGTACGAAAATAATCTTTAGATTGCTGAGGGGTGCTAATAATTGTAGGTTGACCTGGTTGCCAATTCGCAGGGCAAACTTCATCAGGATGATTTTGCACATAATCTATTGCTTTGAGAATTCTTAATGCATCATTAACATTTCTTCCTACATCTAAATTATTAACTAAGGCATGCTGTATAATTCCTTGCTTATCTATTATAAATAATCCTCTTAAGGCTTTACCTTCTTCAGTTAAAACATTATAAGATGAGCTAATTTTTTTAGTTAAATCTGATACTAATGGATAATTTAAATCACCCAGGCCTCCAGCTTCTCGATCTGTTTGAAGCCATGCTAAATGAGAATACTCGCTATCTACAGAAATACCTAAAATTTCTGTATTGATCTTTTGAAAAGATTCATAAGCATCACTAAATGCTGTAATCTCTGTAGGACACACAAATGTAAAATCCAACGGATAAAATAACAAAACTACATACTTACCTAGATAGTCTGATAAACATATTTTCTTGAATTCTTGATCATAGACACTAACAGCGCAAAAATCAGGTGCTTGCTGGCCAACTCTAATGCAACTATTCTCTGATATCATTAATATATTTCTCTAAATGTTTACAGTGTAATTAAATATTAAACAATATAACATATTATAAATTGTTTTAAACAACTATAGCGGGGAATGGATTTGAACCATTGACCTTCGGGTTATGAGCCCGACGAGCTACCTAACTGCTCTACCCCGCGTGATAATAACAATATAATACAAATTATATTCTTAAAGCAAATAATATAGACTTATTTCTAAAGCTAAACAGATTATAGTACACATAAAGCTATATTGAATACGGCTAATTAAAGGCATTACTTCATAAATTCCTATCAACCTATCTTTAGTTAAGATATCTACTGTCTTAATCCATATTTGCCCATCATACCATCCAGATTCTTCATAAAATATACTTGCACTAACTAATCTTTTAACAATATAAGACCACCCTAAATAAAGTCTTACAAAGATAACTAAAAGAAAACCTGTCACTAAGATAATATTAAAAATAAAGGTCTCTAATAGACTTTGCTTGACAGAGACTAAAGAGAAAGTAAAAGGCAAACACATTGAAAATAAAATACAAAAAATTATCCATATATTCATTATGTAACGAAATATATTGAATGTTGACCAAGCAAAAAAACATGACTGCTTTAGAGAAGCATACTCATTTATTGGCTGTTGATCGTATGGTACAGGACATATTTTTTTTGGTATACACATTAATAAGAATATATATTCATTAAAACTGTCAATACTAAATAAGCTATAACACTGAATATTGTGCTTATTTGTAAATTATTCTTAGCACTTTTCGTAAAATTTACCGGAGTTGCTTGATTAATCGGATTCCCCAGTACTGTAGATTTTGGATTATTGATCAATATTAAAATAATTGTTACAAAACCAATTAAATACCAGATATACTTCATATATTTATTAAATTGATTACTAAATAAATAGAATATGTTAATCAAATTAACTGTAAGGACCAACATACTCTATTTTTATATTAAAAAATCTATATCTACGTAATAAAACTTACTCACCTTGTATTTTTAACAAAAAAAATCCTAAAATCAAACCAAGCAATATTAAAACAAAACTAATAATACTGATTAAAAAAATTTCATTACCCATAAAAATAATACTCCATTAAAAATAATTTCTCATAACTTTTAAAAACCATTTCTACCCCATACTACTAGAGCAATTGAAAAAGTGAAAACTGCTAATAAAGATCCCCAACCTAAACTAATAATATCCATATTTTATAATAAATTACATTAAATAAAAATTTGACAAAATATATGTCTACAGCATTAATATACTATTAAATAAACAGAATTGTTCTTATTTTAAAAGAAAAAACATGAAACTAAAGAAATATTTATTCATCAAGAACAACTAATAAAATTCATTTTATTAATACAATCATTTAAATATATTATATATTAACAAACACATTTTTTTTGAGAACTATTAAATAACTCAAATATATACAATGAATCTATTGTAATATACTAACTAAAGTATTATTAATATGAGGACACAAATATTCAGTAATAATACTGGTAATTCTCTAAGCAAGAAATGTAAATTTTTTGCATTTAAAAGTTTATAAAACCTAGTTAGAGTTAATATAAATATAGCTTCCTACTATTTTGTCATTTATCAAAAATAAAATCATATATGCAAATTACTACACAACAATCCCAAAATACTGCTAAAGAAACTTTATTGACACCCCGATTTTACACAACTGATTTCCAAGCCATGGCTGAACTTGATATCTCTCAAAATAATAATGAATTTCAAGCATTATTGAAAGAGTTTCGGGCTGATTATAATAAAAAACACTTTATTAGAGACGAAGAGTTTGAGCATACTTGGCAAAGTTTAGATAGTAAAACCAAAGCTTTGTTTGTAGAATTTTTAGAACGATCTTGTACAGCAGAATTTTCAGGCTTTTTATTATATAAAGAATTATCACGCAGATTACAACAGACCAATCCTGTAATGGCCGAATGCTTCTTATTAATGTCACGAGATGAAGCAAGGCATGCTGGTTTTTTAAATAAAGCAATAGGTGATTTTAATCTTTCACTAGATTTAGGATTTTTAACTAAAAGTCGAAAATATACATTTTTTTCTCCTAAGTTCATTTTCTATGCTACTTATTTATCAGAAAAAATCGGATATTGGAGATATATTACAATATATAGACATTTAGAAAAGCATCCTGAACATAGAATATATCCTATTTTTAAATTCTTTGAGAATTGGTGTCAAGACGAAAATAGACACGGAGATTTTTTTGCTGCTTTGCTAAGATCTCAACCACAATTTTTAAATGATTTCAAAGCAAAACTATGGTGTCGTTTTTTTCTACTTAGCGTGTTTGCCACTATGTATTTAAATGACTTTCAAAGATCAGATTTTTACAAATCTATTGGTTTAGATGCACGCCAATATGACATACAAGTTATTAGAAAAACTAATGAAAGCGCTTCTAGAATATTTCCTGTAGCATTAAATGTTGATAAACCAGAATTTTTTCAGCGCTTGGACAAATGTGCTTCAGACAATAGAAAATTAATAGAAATTGATAATAGCCAGAAAAACTCTTTAGTGAAAAATTTATCTAAACTATCTCTTTATGGAAGATTAGGTTTAAACCTAATGAAATTATATTTAATGAAACCGATAGAATCAGCAAGCGTATCATCAACTTTCAAATAAAAAGTCACACAGAGACTTGCATTATGATTAGCACAACAATATATTTAAATGTTGCTAATCATAGAATTATTAAAAAATATAAAAAATGTGAAGCTTGTTTTTTTTCTTAGTTTATAATCTTATATAAATAAACTCTAATTTTATAGATAAAATTAGAAGAATATATTTTATTACAAAAGTAAAACTAACTTATGACAAACACAATTAATTTAAAAATGCCCTCTCCAACATTCGGTGGTAGTACAGGGGGATGGTTAAGATCTGCTGAAATAGAAGAGAAGTATGCTATAACTTGGACTAGCAAATCAGAACAATTTTTTGAAATGCCTACTGGTGGGGCTGCAATAATGCGACAAGGGGATAATTTATTATACTTAGCAAGAAAAGAGCAGTGCTTAGCTCTTAGTGTGCAACTAAAAACCAAGTTCAAAATCACTGATTTTAAAATATATAGAATATTTCCAAGTGGAGAAGTACAATATTTACATCCAAAAGACGGTGTTTTTCCAGAAAAAGTTAATGAAGGCAGAGAAGGTATCGGCAATGTATACCATTCAATTGGTAAAAATAAAAATCCAATAGAAGTAAAATTTACTGCAAAGGAAACTTATGATTAGATAAATATATAAAGGAATTATGGCATAATTGTTATAATTGGGCATGTAACCAATTATGACAATTATGCCATACTTTCTGTTTCTTCTACTACAACTTCATTTACACAATTTTCTTCAACTGATATTTTACCGAATATTCTAGTTTGATAGTTAGAAGCACCATGTGTGATTAGATCTATCATGACTTCTTTCACTTTTAACTGAAAAAACCAAACAACGCTTATCTCAGGGAAAAGCATTGTTATATACTTGACACACCTTTTTTCTATTTCACTATGGGTATAATTTAGAGATACTATTTCGCCTTTAAATGTTAAGCTTGCTTTTTTACTCATTAAAGACCGCATGGTTATTTTTCTTTCTTTCATTGACTGACTCAGGTTAGATAACTTTTTATTTATTAGCTTGTATCAACGTGGATAGATAAATCTGTTTAGCTCAAAACAACACCCATCTGTTATTGTTTACAACCCGTTGAGCCCTTTTCCCATAAACCACGCTATAGATCTAGCTCTTGCTGTAATGTTATTCATCATTATTATATTCCCACTTATGAGTATGAGGTAGGGGCTTAAAAAATCTCCATACAATGTATTTATTAATAGCTTTATAAATTTATTCATGATTGCTTCATCGGGTACTTTCTTTGAGTATTTTGATCGGAAGCTCTATTAATTTATTTATAACGAGCTCACCGATATTATACGAAGCCCAGGAGTGATTTTCTTGGTATACATGAAAAAAATTAGTATGGCTTTTATCTATAAAACACTCATTTCGTTCAATATGGGCCCTTTCTGTTGATCTTAACTTATCTATGTTATCAACTTCTCTTGCTTTTTGAGTAAAAAACAGAAGCAATAACCTTAAGTTTATCCAACAATTCTTCTCTTTCTTGTGTAGAACAGACGTTTTCAATCCATTCAAGATCATTATGTTGTATAATAAGCTAGGCTTATCTCTCTTGTATAAATTCGGTTATTATCTATTTGTTAGATCTTCACAGATATCACTATCTGTATTTATAATATCTTTAAGGCAAGTATGAGGGATACATGTATAAAAATAATCTTGCTAAAATGTTAATTTCTCGGTTGTAGATACTCTCAAAAATCATAGAACTGGAACTAATTTATCTCTAAACTTTCCTAGAAACTTTCTCAAAGACATGTATTCACTGATTTTGCTTATTAAGTTTGTATTCTAGAACGACAGACCTTCCTATGGGATATTCTTGGTGTTTTAGACTGTTTCCATAACACCCAGATATCGATTATCAACAATAGAGCCTTGATAAACGATATCTAACAGTCTATTATTTGTACAGCAACCAGCATTTGTTTTTGCTAAATAAATAGCTGTGGAAGAAAGTTTCGACATAAAAAATTTGTGATTCGAATATGAAACAAAGGATTCATATTCTTTATCGTTGTGAAAACCACATCTAACAAACAGGCTTGATTTAAATAATTGATATACAGTAGAACCAATCGTAAACTTAGGCTCTGTGTAAAACACACTATATCCTAACAAGTCATAAACTTTTTTTAACAAAACTCCATGATTTGAAAAAACATCAAAGTTATGCAAATCGTCAAACGCTTGTTTTACGAAATCAGAGGGATCGTTTAATAATTCTTGAAACATGTTTTGTTTTTGCTGAGTTGTATATAAATTCTTATAATATAGTTTTGTATTCGTATTTTTACATATATCTAAGTAATAAGAATTCCCTTGCAAAACAACATTATCACGATAGCCTATGGCTATCTGATATATAAATCCATTAAAAGAAATATATTTACTAAAATAAACGAAAGGAATCTCTTTTGAATTACTTCTGCACCTTGATACGCACTAAGTCTTCTATTATATTTAATAATATCATCCGACGGCCTTATGTTTTTTACTTTTTCAAACACTTCACAAGACCAATCACTTAAAAACATTCTCATGAAATCCGCATTTAAAAAAATCAAAATGCACTATAGACACTTTCATTTCCGGCTTATCTTTCAGTTCAACGAAGAAAAATCCCATATCTCATAAATAATCCAGAGGGGAAAAGTCAGATTGTATTTATTTAAAACTAGAAAGTGAAAGTGATAGGGATTTCTCTAACTAAACGCTTTTGTGTAAATAGAACATAACATGAAAATGTAAACTAATCGTGCCTCTATAACGACTGATATTTTCATGGAAAGGATATCTAAACTCAGTATCATACACTATAAGACTATAAAACTTTAATTTATTTAAATTGTTTTTATAGTCTATTTTCTGCTATACTGGGCTATATGGATGGAGAGGTGGTAGAGTTGGTTGATTGCGTCTGATTTGAAATCAGATGAACCTCAAGGTTCCGTGGGTTCGAATCCCACCCTCTCCGTAAGGTATAATAAATTTTTACTTACTAACAGCTTGCTCTATAAAATTAATTGCCTGACCTAAAGTAGCTATTTTTTCAGCATCCTCATCTGGAATTTTGATAGAGAATTCTTCTTCAATCGCCATAACCAATTCCACGGTATCTAATGAATCTGCTCCTAGGTCCTTTGCAAAATTAGCTTGCAAAGTTACTTTTTTTTCCTCCACACCTAATTGTTGAACTATAATTTTTTTTACCTTTTTAAATATATCTTGATTAGATTCTGTAACAGACATAAAATTACCCTAATATTATTCAATAACCATTTGGACTGTATCTAAAGTAAATTCAAAATAAAATAATTTGTATTTTTATACAACTTATCTTAAGGATAAATACATAACCTTCTGTCTGGTTCTTCACCAAAACTACGACACTGTAAATTATAAGAAGATATTAAATTATACTGCAATTTCCGTATAATTGTTGATCTACATAAAAGCTCTACTGAATGCTTTTTAGATAAAATAATTTTTTCTATGGCTATACGAGTTTCTTGAAGAGCTTCTACTTCTATATCTGCTTTATCAGAACATACTTTCTCCCAATCCATATAAGGTAAATAATTTACACTTAACATTTTTTTTAATGCTCTGATAATATTTGCAATTGTGCTACTATGAATAGTATAAATTGTTAATTGCATTGATTTAGCAATTTGCCGTAATTTATTATTCTGTTTAACATGAGATCTTAATGCTAAAATAACATCTGCTTTAACTATATCTTGAGTAATTACTATCGGAGAGTTCAAAGCTTGAATAGCTGATTTAAGCATTTCTAAACTAACAGAATAAGCATAAACAATAATTACTTTCTTATTAAGAGTTTGGAATTGCTTACTTGATATTGAAGGCGTTATATTTAATAAAGACTTTTGACTTGTTTGATTATCTATTGAATATACCATATTAGAATTTGGTAGATATTGATGCTTCATATTTAATGAATAACTAAACTTTTTTGGGCTTTTATAAGAACCAAATTTATCAGAGGAACCAATTATAGGTGATAGAAATTCAGTTACTTTAGATTGCTCATATTCTATTTGAATAGAACCATCAGAACAAAATTTACGACGTTGAACAAATAATGAGGCTCCTTGCAAGATTTGATCTACTGCTTCATCAACCTTTTCATGAACAATCCAACTATCTCTAGTATGAATTTCAATAGCTACTTGAAAAGCTGGTGAGGATTTACGCTCAAGTATACTTTTTTGAGAACCTCTACGCTTTGCTTCGTCATCTCCTAGAGTAACATATTGTATGCCTCCTATTAAATCAGATAATATCGGATTTTTAATTAAACTTTCCATATAGTTACCATGAGCAGTACCAACTAATTGAACACCTCGTTCAGCAATAGTACAAGCAGCTAATGCTTCTAACTCTGTACCTATTTCATCAATAATTATTACTTCTGGCATATGATTTTCAACAGCTTCTATCATTACTTGATGCTGCAATTCAGGACGAGCAACTTGCATTCGCCTTGCTCGACCTATAGCAGGATGAGGTATATCACCATCACCTGCTATTTCATTTGAAGTATCTATTATCACTACTCGCTTTTCCATCTCATCTGCTAAAACGCGTGCTATTTCTCTAATTGCAGTCGTTTTACCAACTCCAGGTTTACCTAATAATAATATTGATTGACGTTTTTCTAATAAATCTCGTATAATACTTATTGTTCCAAATACAGCTCTACCTACTCTACAAGTTAATCCTATAATATTACCTTTTCTATTCCTTATAGAACTTATTCTATGCAAAGTACGTTCAATCCCAGAACGATTATCTCCGCTAAAATTACCTATTCTACGTATACAAAAATCCAAATCCTGCCAAGAAATAGTTTTCGCAGATAAATACTCAGGACCATGAGGAAAACGAGCTTCAGGCCTCCTACCTAAATCCATAACCACTTCAATCAAGCATTTACATTGATTGTGATTATGTAAAGGTAAGCGTATAAAATCAGGCAAAATTTCCAGTAGTTCATTTAAATCGTCTGCTATTAACATTAGCTTTATATTAATTATTAAATTGGTCAATAAAATATTCTCTATTACTGAAAACTAAAATAACAAAAAAATATAAATTTTTTAGATATTGTACAAATAATATAATCCAAAACTTAACTAAACATAAGTCAAAGATTCATAAACATGGAAAAGATCATTAAAATCACAAGTATATATAATAAAAGCTGTCAAGAAATTTTTTATTATCTATATCAGCATGGGATTATTGTTGGAATAAAAACCATTAAATATAAAAAAAAATTCTTTATACATTAATTATACAATTTGCAGATTATAGTAGAGTATGGATGTTACCTCAAGAGATAGAAGAATACAATAAAATATAATTTCATATAAATTATTAATTAGTCAAGGAAATCATAATAATGAAATTTCAGATAGAAGAACTAAAAAAAATGCTTACATGTATAGAAAAAAATCATATCCAGGAATTGCAAATTAAAAGCAGAGATACTTATATCTTAATTAATAAAAATAATATCAACAGCAAAATTCATAATTATGCAGTTAATGAAGATAGATCATTAAAAACAATAGAAGACAATACACCTACTCATCATATTAATGAATCTAAAATTTATTCAACTATTGTTTCACCTATGGTTGGCACTTTCTATAAATCTCCTGCCCCTAATGAAGCAGCTTTTGTAGAAAAATATGATTTAGTTGAGAAAAAACAGATTGTATGTATAATAGAAGCCATGAAATTAATGAATGAAATTGAAGCCGAAGTTAAAGGTGAAATAGTAGAAATACTTGTACAAGATGGTGATATTGTTGACTGTGGACAAGCTCTAATGAAAGTTAAAACTTTATATTAATTCACGATAGCAAGATTTTAACTATTGTTAACAGATTTAAAGAAGAATAGATATTATGCATATAATATAGTTATATAAAAACTCACATTTCTGGAATTCTATAATAAGTTAAGAATAACCAGATGAAATTAAGTTAAGACATACATTATCTTATGTGAGTGTTTTATTTACTTTCTTAGATATAACAATACAAAACAAATAACGTAAGGAGTATCTCAATGACAGTTAGCTCAAAAGAGCAAGAGACAACAAAAGTAAAAGTCACTGTAGATAAAAATCCTGTAAGTACCTCATTTGAAAAATGGGCTAAGCCTGGCCACTTTTCTAGAGCACTTGCAAAGGGCCCTAAAACTACAACTTGGATTTGGAATTTACATGCCGATGCACACGATTTTGATAGTCATACAAGTTCTTTAGAAGAAGTTTCACGCAAAATTTTCAGTGCACATTTTGGACAATTAGCAGTTATATTTCTTTGGCTAAGCGGTATGTATTTTCATGGAGCACGTTTCTCTAATTACACAGCATGGTTAAGTAATCCTGTGGGAATTAAACCGAGTGCACAAGTAGTATGGCCAATAGTAGGACAAGAAATACTAAACGGTGATGTAGGCGGAGGATTTCAAGGTATACAGATAACATCAGGTTTTTTCCAACTTTGGAGAGCATCAGGGATAACAAGCGAATTCGAACTATATGCTACAGCTATTGGAGGATTATTCATGGCTGCTTTAATGGTTTTTGCAGGGTGGTTTCATTACCATAAAGCAGCACCTAAATTAGAGTGGTTTCAAAATGTTGAATCAATGATGAATCATCACTTAGCAGGGTTATTAGGCTTAGGATGCCTTGGGTGGTCTGGTCACCAAATACATATTGCTTTACCTATAAATAAATTATTAGATGCAGGTATATCTCCGCAAGAGATACCTTTACCTTATGAGTTTTTGGTTAATAGAGAGTTAATTTGTCAATTGTATCCGAGTTTTAGTAAAGGTATTATACCTTTTTTCACTCTAAATTGGAGTGAGTATGCTGATTTTTTAACGTTCAAAGGCGGATTAAACCCTGTTACAGGTGGTCTTTGGTTAAGCGACACGGCACACCATCATTTAGCATTGGCTGTTTTATTCCTGGTAGCAGGGCATATGTATCGTACCAACTGGGGTATCGGCCATAGTATGAAAGAAATACTAGAAGCACATAAAGGCCCTTTCACAGGTGAAGGCCATAAAGGCATGTATGAAATTTTAACATCTTCATGGCATGCACAACTAGCAATTAATTTAGCTATGATGGGATCTTTAAGTATTATAGTTGCACATCATATGTATGCAATGCCACCATATCCATACATAGCAACTGATTATCCTACACAATTATCATTATTCACACACCATATGTGGATTGGTGGATTTTGTATAGTAGGAGCAGGAGCTCATGCATCAATCTTTATGGTCAGAGATTATAACCCAGCTAAAAATTATAACAATGTTTTAGACAGAATAATTCGACATCGGGATGCAATAATATCTCATTTAAATTGGGTATGTATATTTCTCGGCTTTCATTCTTTTGGATTATATATACATAATGATACTATGAGAGCCCTAGGTAGATCTCAAGATATGTTCTCAGATACAGCAATTCAATTACAACCTATATTTGCACAATGGGTACAAAATATACATACATTAGCACCAGGGAATACTAGTCCTAATTCTCTTGCTACGGCAAGTTATGCATTTGGTGGAGATATTGTTTCTATAGGAAACAAAATAGCAATGATGCCAATATCTTTAGGTACAGCTGATTTCATGGTGCATCATATTCATGCATTTACAATTCATGTTACTGTACTAATATTAGTTAAAGGATTCCTTTTCGCAAGAAATTCTAGATTAATACCTGATAAATCAAATTTAGGCTTCCGTTTCCCTTGTGATGGTCCAGGCAGAGGAGGTACATGCCAAGTCTCTGGATGGGATCATGTATTCTTAGGTCTATTTTGGATGTACAATTCTTTATCTATAGCAATTTTTCACTTTAGCTGGAAAATGCAATCAGATGTATGGGGCACTATAAATCCTAAAGGAACTATCTCTCATATTACAGGAGGTAATTTTGCTCAAAGCGCTATAACAATCAACGGGTGGCTACGTGATTTTCTTTGGGCACAAGCTTCGCAGGTTATACAATCTTACGGATCAGCATTATCTGCATATGGATTGATATTTTTAGGAGCTCACTTTGTTTGGGCATTCAGCCTAATGTTTTTATTCAGCGGAAGAGGATATTGGCAGGAACTTATCGAATCTATTGTATGGGCACATAATAAAGTTAAAGTAGCTCCTGCTATTCAACCTAGAGCTTTAAGTATTACACAAGGTAGAGCTGTAGGCGTAGCACATTATTTACTAGGAGGAATAGGAACTACTTGGGCATTCTTTTTAGCAAGAATAATAGCAGTAGGATAATATACAAAAATATCAGGAAAAATAATAATGGCAACAAAATTCCCTAAATTTAGCCAAGCATTAGCACAAGACCCAACAACAAGAAGAATTTGGTATGGGATAGCTACGGCACATGACTTTGAAAGTCACGATGGAATGACAGAAGAAAATCTATATCAAAAAATCTTTGCGTCTCATTTTGGTCATTTAGCCATAATATTTCTATGGACATCTGGCAATTTATTTCACGTAGCCTGGCAAGGTAATTTCGAACAATGGGTTACTAACCCTTTAAAAATTAAGCCTATTGCACATGCAATATGGGATCCACATTTTGGACAACCAGCAGTAAAAGCTTTCACAAAAGGTGGAGCTTCATATCCTGTAGATATTACATTTTCAGGTGTATATCATTGGTGGTATACCATTGGAATGAGAACTAATACAGATTTGTATAATGGAGCACTATTTTTATTGATTTTATCAGCAATTATGCTATTTGCTGGTTGGTTACACTTACAACCTAAATTCAAACCTGGTCTATCATGGTTCAAGAATAATGAATCTCGTTTAAATCACCACTTATCAGGTCTATTTGGAGTTAGCTCATTAGCATGGACAGGCCATTTAATACATGTTGCTATTCCAGAATCACGTGGACAAGATATAAATTGGAGGAATTTCACAAATACTCTACCACACCCAGCTGGCTTACAACCTTTTTTCACTGGTCAGTGGAGTGAATATGCTTTAAATCCTGATAGTGCAAGTCATATATTTGGAACTCAGGAAGGTGCAGGAACTGCTATACTGACTTTTTTAGGTGGTTTTCATCCTCAAAGCCAATCTTTATGGCTAACAGACATGGCTCATCACCATTTAGCAATAGCTGTAATATTTATTATAGCAGGCCATATGTACAAAACTAACTGGGGCATAGGTCATAATTTAAAAGATATATTAGATGCACATCGAGCGCCTAGTGGTAAAATGGGTGCTGGTCATGTAGGGTTATACCAAACAATCACAGATTCATTACATATGCAACTGGGCTTAGCATTAGCAGCTTTAGGGGTCATTACTTCACTAGTTGCACAACATATGTATGCAATGCCTCCCTATGCATTTATAGCTAAAGATTTTACAACTCAAGCAGCTCTATACACACATCATCAATATATTGCAGGCTTTTTAATGGTTGGAGCATTTGCGCATGGGGCCATCTTCTTTATAAGGGATTATGATCCTGAACAGAATAAAAATAATGTATTAACCAGAATGCTAGATCATAAAGAAGCAATTATTTCTCATTTAAGTTGGGTATGCTTATTCTTGGGTTTCCATACGTTAGGCTTATATATACATAATGATACAATGATAGCTTTTGGAACACCTGAAAAACAAATTTTAATTGAACCTGTATTTGCACAATGGATTCAAGCAAGTTCAGGCAAAACAATGTATGGATTTGATGTACTTCTATCATCAACATCAAATGTAGCTAGTCAAGCCGGTAGTAATGTTTGGTTACCTGGATGGTTAGAAGCTATAAACAGTAATAAAAACTCTTTATTCTTAACTATCGGACCCGGAGATTTCTTAGTTCATCACGCAATTGCACTAGGGCTTCATACAACCACATTAATTTTAGTAAAAGGAGCTTTAGACGCTAGAGGATCAAAACTTATGCCCGATAAAAAAGATTTTGGCTATAGTTTTCCATGTGATGGTCCAGGCAGAGGAGGTACATGCGACATCTCTGCATGGGATGCTTTCTATTTATCTGTTTTTTGGATGCTAAATACAATAGGATGGGTAACTTTTTATTGGCACTGGAAACATATAACCATCTGGCAAGGGAATGTTGGTCAATTCAATGAATCATCGACATACTTAATGGGTTGGTTCAGGGATTATTTATGGTTAAATTCTTCGCCACTAATTAACGGGTATAACCCTTATGGCATGAATAATCTATCAGTATGGGCATGGATGTTCCTATTTGGTCACCTGGTATGGGCTACAGGCTTTATGTTCTTAATTTCATGGAGAGGCTATTGGCAGGAGTTAATAGAAACACTTGCTTGGGCGCATGAAAGAACACCGCTAGCAAATTTAATTAGATGGAAAGATAAACCTGTTGCATTATCAATTGTACAAGCCAGATTGGTAGGTTTAGCTCATTTTTCAGTTGGATATATTCTAACATATGCTGCATTTGTTATAGCATCTACATCTGGAAAATTTGGATAGTAAACTTAACTAATTAATTATACAACTGAAATCTAAACATAACACAAAAGACCACTGTACCAATATAGTGGTCTTTTATTATTGCAATAAGACAAAAAATCTATTAATATTTAATTCATATAATTTTCAAGTAATTACAAGATATGGCCAAGATTAGTATGATCGAAAGAGAAAACAAAAGAAAGAAACTAACACAAAAATATCAAGATAGAAGAAGGCAAATAAAACAAAGTATTAAGCAAACATTAGATTTTACAGAAAAAATAAAATTACAAGAGGATTTACAAAAATTACCAAGAAATAGCAGTCCATGCCGTATAAGAAATCGATGCTGGATGACAGGAAGAAGTAGAGGATTTTATCGAGATTTTGGATTATCTCGACATGTAGTAAGAGAAATGTCACATGAATGCTTATTACCAGGTGTTACTAAATCTAGCTGGTAAAATTTTTATCATAACTAAAAATAATATAATACTAATTTAAACTTTTTTCATAGATACCCTACATCTTTAATCTGCAATAGAGTATCTAAAAAATATATGTAATGGAAATTACATTAATTTATTTAAAAAATTTTATAAACCAAACTGATTTCCTCTACGATACTGTAAATACGCTGCTACTAATAAACCTAACAAAGTTACTGGAATTAATCCTAATACTATGCCAGACAAAAGAGGTTCTACCATAAAAAATACCTATTTAATTACATAACTTAACTATAAATCATACTTATTAATTACCTGAAACCAATAGCAGCTTGCCAAACAAAAGCTAAAAGCAGAAAAAATACTGGTATCACTGGTAAAATATCAACCAAAGGTCGAAATACAGCATAAGCTTCAGGTAATTTAGCTAAAAACATGAATGTAAACATATAGTAAACCTCTTACAAATTATCTTATATAAAAATATACATCAAATACAATTTTTTTGTTAATTCGATTGTACATATTAAAAAGTATGTATATAAATTATATGTAATATAATTTTAAAATACATAAATAAATTTAAAAATATAAGATATTATTTTTAAGTAGGTTTTAATGATAAGTTTCAAATTTAATAACTAATAATATATTATAGAACTTATATTTAATTAAATAGAAAAATAATTTTTTAAAATATTCATGATGACAATAATTGTACAATTACTCGTATTAATTTTAGTGGTATTTTCAACTTTATTAGTTATAGGCATACCCGTTACACTTGCTTCGCCAGAGCAATGGGAAAAATCAAAAAATTTAATATATACTGGAGCTGGTATTTGGGCAGGTCTTGTAATAATTACAGGAGTATTTAACTCATTCATTGTATAATAAATATATTATGCATAAAATTAATATAGATATATTTATAATATATTTATATTAATAAGTGAGTTGACAAAATCTTGCTCATTTGTAATTATATACATGGAGCTGCGGGTATAGCTCAGTGGTAGAGCGCAACCTTGCCAAGGTTGATGTCGCGCGTTCGAATCGCGTTACCCGCTTAATTTTAAAACTAGTTCGTTTCTTTAGAATCCGTATCTATTACAGTATCTTTTACGTCATTATCACTTGTCTGAGTAGCAGAGTTGTTATATATCTTTTTACCAATAGTCATCATTAATTGTTGCAGTTCAGATTGAACATTTTTAATCTGATCATAATCTTCTGTCTGTATCAACTGTTTCAAATTTTCTATTAAACTATTAACTTGTTGCTTATCCTGATCATCTATTTTATCTCCCAAATCTTTTAATTGATTTTCAGACTGATAACATAAAGAATCTGCCTGGTTTTTCAAATCAACCTGTTCACGCTTTTGTTTATCTAAATCTGAATTTTTTTCTGCTTCTTGAACTAATTTTTCTACCTCTTCTTTCGGTAAAGTTGATGCACCTGTTATAGTAATAGATTGTTCTTTACCTGTTCCTTTATCCTTAGCATTTACAGATAGAATACCATTAGCATCTATATCAAATGTCACTTCTATTTGCGGTACACCTCTAGGTGCCGGCATAATACCATCTAATCGAAAAGTACCTAAGCTTTTATTATCTTTTGTAAACTCTCTTTCACCTTGCAAAACATGAATTTCAACATTTGGCTGATTATCAACTGCCGTTGAAAAGACTTCTGATTTTTTTGTAGGTACTGTTGTATTACGAGGTATAATTTTTGTCATAACGCCACCTAAAGTCTCAACACCTAAAGATAAAGGGGTGACATCTAAAAGTAATATATCTTTAACTTCACCTGCTAACACGCCTGCCTGTACTGCTGCACCTATTGCAACAACTTCATCTGGATTTACACTTTGATTTGGATCTTTACCAATAATTCTTTTAACTAGCTCTTGAATAGCAGGTATTCTAGTGGAACCTCCCACAAGAACTATTTCATCTATATTTGATGACTCCAATTGAGCATCTTTTAAAGCATTTGTAACAGGTATTTGACAACGATCAATTAAGTTTTTACATAATTGCTCAAATTTAGCACGTGTTATAGTTTTCTCTAAATGTTTAGGGCCTGTATCTGTAGAAGTTATAAAAGGCAAATTAATATCTGTTTGTGATAGACTAGACAATTCCATTTTTGCTTTTTCAGCTGCTTCAGTTAATCTTTGTAATGCTTGTCTATCTTGGGCTAAATCTATTCCTTGATCATTATAGAACTCTTTTATTAGCCATTCAACAATTGTACGATCAAAATCATCCCCACCTAAATGAGTATCACCAGAAGTAGATAAGACTTCAAATACACCATCACCTACTTCTAGAATTGAAACATCAAAAGTTCCTCCGCCTAAATCAAATACAAGTATAGTTTCATTATCTTTTTTGTCCAAGCCATAAGACAAAGATGCTGCTGTAGGTTCATTAATGATTCTAAGCACATCTAAACCTGCTATCTGCCCTGCATCTTTAGTTGCTTGTCTTTGAGAGTCATTAAAGTAAGCTGGGACTGTAATAACAGCTTGAGTAACTGGTTGGCCTAAGTAAGTACTAGCATCCTCAACCAGTTTACGTAATACTTGAGCTGAGATTTCTTCAGGTGCAAAATCTTTAGCTAAAGCAGGACATGCAAGCTTAATATTTAAGTTAGCATCTGTTTTTATACTATATGATGATTGCTTAGATTCTGAGCTAACCTCTTCTTGTTTGCGTCCAATAAATCTTTTAACAGAATAGAAAGTATTTTCTGGATTCATTACAGCTTGCCTTTTAGCTATTTGACCAACTAATTTATCCTGTTTTTTAGTATAAGCTACTACTGACGGAGTTGTTCTTAACCCCTCTTTATTTGGTATTACAGTAGGCTTTCCACCTTCCATCACAGCAACCACTGAATTTGTTGTACCTAAATCAATACCAACCACTTTACTCATAATTACCCCTATTAATAGATTATTTACTTATATATTGCA